ATGCAGCGCTTCCCCTGCCCTTTTTGCATTCCTCGGCGACCGTTGATGAAATTCACCTTATGAAAGTTCTCAGAGACCACTTATCGATGAGACTTCAAAGGCCAGGGACCCGGGATCAAAACAACAAAGCCACTCTGCGCGTCATGAGGCCCGTAGGGCAGTTTACTCTTCTGTGCGTCGCATAAACCTCCCGAGGAGTGCAGATTTAGGTGCTTTAGCCAAAACTAATCTTTTTTTAGCTATTACCTTGTCTATTACTATGTTTTCATACGCAGGAATACCCCCGTTAGCTGGATTTTGTATCAAATTCTATTTGTTTTTTGCCGCTTTAGGCTGTGGAGCCTACTTACCAGCCTTAATAGGAGTAGTTACTAGCGTTATCAGTTGTTTTTATTATATACGCTTTGTGAAAATAATGTATTTTGATACACCTAAAACCATCAAATATACCTTAACTTTAATGCGTATTTTATCAAACAGGGCGTCGTAGGCGGAATACGGCTTGAACACATTCACATTTATCAAGAGCCGCTTGCGATCGGGCAAGTTGAGTCCTGTACCAATTATTACGAACTGCCGACTTTCGTTTTGCAGTCTTCCCAGGGACCTGGATCGCTACGCACTTAAATTCCTGACCAGCATTCAGAGCATTCTCGCCTAAGATAACCGCCCCGACAGGCCAGTGAGTATGTCGAGCGAACTCATAGAAACCTTTGGCGTGGTTTTTAGAGGCTGAGAATGATCTGTATGATTGGTTAGATAACAAATATGCTCCAAAAATAAAGATCTAGCTTATTAAAGCAGTTTTCATTTACCGCCACTGACGTGATTTCGTCCAACTTTTTATGGTATTACCGCTTGACACGAGAGATAACCGGCGAGTCATTGGAGATGAACTGGATAGCCTCGATGTTCAAGTCGGATAGGGCCGCAGAAGCAAAGATAAAAGTCTTCAAGGCCATAAAAGCTGGAAGCAATTTGAAGCAGACCATGTCAGACGGGACCTTCTCTGTATAATAGATCAACGGGTTGCCTGATGGTGTGTCTGGTTCGATATCGGGTTCAAAATACTGTCATCCGTGACCTTCTGCTTGAGCTTTTTTTGAAAGAATGGAAAGGTCGTAGCTCTCGTGACACTGTAAGGATAGTTGCTTCTTAAGCAAGGATGATAACTAGCTTGGAGCCAGTTATCAATCCAATTTTGAACCTTTAAGCTCGTGTCCGGCAAACCCCTATCCCTTTGTCTGCTTTTAGTTTCGGGTAAACCACTCCGTAGCCTCGTTAACCACACGCTCACCATAATACCGGGGCGAATATCCCAAACGGAATTTCTGTATACTCGCTCCCCAGTGGTCTTTTCTTAACGACGCTTTAATCTTATTAATATTTAGATTTTCCATAGGTCGTAGGACTTTATTTTGTTTTTTATGATAATTCATCATTTTTATGAAGTTTCTAAAAGATGCGCATTATTGGACTTGAACCAATAACCAATAGGAACGGATTTTAAATCCGTCGTGTTTACCTTTTTCACCAAATGCGCGAAAGAGCGGAGACAAAAATAGATATATTGCTTTAGTCCTTTATTTTTTTTTCGTCTCGCTGTGCGCTCGCCAACATCTGCTAAAGCGTAGAGCCTCGCTCCATGGCTCCATGGCTAATACCTTCTAAGCTATATATTTTGCGTTTCCCGAAGCAAGCTGATTCTCTCCTTCGTAATCCAACTGTAATTTGATGACGCGAAATCAAACCGTAATTCGAGTACGGGACCTTAATTATTATGTAAATTTCTTATTCAATTTTTATTCCTTAATATATGATTATACATGAAAAGGAGATCATCTTCTCGCGGAACGATTCCCTTAGCAATAGGCTAAAAAAGGGAAAAAAAAAGTGTATGCGGCGATCAAAAGCAACTAGACCGACCTTACTAAATTAAGGTAGGAATCGAAGAACAAACATTCTTGAAAATCAAAATTTGAAGTTATCGGTACGGCTTCGGCAAACAAAAAACATATGTGTATTTTCGGGTTTCGATTAGTAGATTTTTCAAGCCGGAGTCCGCAACTATTTATTACATTAGTTAAAAGTGGATATACTAGTAATTTCATTCAAAATTTTACCGCTGGCCGGGCAGACAGGTCAACTTTACACAGACCCAGAGAACACTGTTTTAATAAAATGGAGCAAAGAGAATACTTAGTGCCTGAGTACGAAGCCAATGTAAGGGAAGCTTACGATGAGCAAGAGACTACAAGCGATAAAAGCAACTCCATAGAAACTCGCTATATTATAAACGTAAGTTATATTAAACCTGGCCGACCCCTGAGGTTGCCTGAATCTATTCCGAAGATTAAAAGTAGAGCCTACAGAAATTAGGTCCTTTTTCCATTGATAAATAAAAATGCCTTCCGGCAAGTCGAATTCAAGCAAAAAAAAAAATAGTACTTATGTATTTACTTATAGTCATTTTACCGTTGATTGGGAGTTTTGCGGCAGGGTTTTTTGGTCGTTTTCTTGGTTCAAGGGGAGTGGCTGTAGTCACAACCACGTGTGTTTCATTATCTTCTATTTTCTCTTGTATTGCATTTTATGAAGTCGCGCTGTGTGCCAGTGCTTGCTATATAAAGATTGCTCCTTGGATTTTTTCGGAACTCTTTGACGCTGCTTGGGGCTTTTTATTTGACAGCCTTACAGTCATTTTATTATTGGTCGTCACAATTGTAAGTAGCTTAGTTCATATTTATTCAATTTCCTATATGTCTGAGGATCCGCATAGTCCACGTTTCTTTTGCTATTTGTCAATTTTTACTTTTTTTATGCTTATGTTGGTAACTGGAGATAATTTTATTCAGTTATTTTTAGGATGGGAGGGAGTTGGACTCGCGTCATATTTATTGATAAATTTTTGGTTTACGCGCATTCAGGCAAATAAAGCGGCTATTAAAGCTATGCTCATAAATCGCGTAGGTGATTTTGGATTAGCTCTCGGGATTATGGGTTGTTTTACTATTTTTCAAACAGTTGACTTTTCCACTATTTTTGCTTGTGCTAGTGCCTTTTCCGAACCCCATCATTATTTCCTCTTTTGTAACATGGGATTTCATGCCATAACTGTTATTTGTATTTTAGTGTTTATTGGCGCTGTTGGAAAATCTGCACAGATTGGATTGCATACTTGGTTACCCGATGCAATGGAGGGTTTTATAATATTTGAGGGCTCTCATGTGCCATTAGGTACATTCCAACAATCTCACTGTATGCTGGAATCGTCGACCAAATGAGAGTCCCTATCGGAAAAATATCTCATTTTGACCAATCAGCAGGAAACCTATCAGGGTCAAATCCACCCGGCGAAGTCAAGGCCGAAGGAGCTCTATAGGATCCCCAGAGACTGTACGTAAGACCTCTTGTTCGAAATTGAATCTCTCCCGAACCCGCTGGCCCAAAGGGCACGAAGACCAGAGGGAGAGGCCTGGAGGGCAGGGGACTTTGTTTGTCTGACAGGGCCCCGGACTGTCAGACAAACAAGGGAAAAAACCTGAAAAAAAAAGACCCCCAGGGGGACTGTCAGACAAACAAAATAAAAAAAAACTGACAGGAAAAAACTTACAAAAAAAAATATAAAAAAATAGGGCAGAAAGAAGTTTTTGGAAAAATCTATATTTTTTGCGTCAAGTCTATTCATGTATGAAAGAAAAACCACATCTTAGTTTTTAAGGGCACAGCGGCCACCCGTAAGACTCTTGGGAGAGCCTATATTTCATAAGTGGAAGATCCAGTCCCTACTCTTGCCAAAGGTAGACTCACCAACCAATTCCCCAATGCTGTGGAAAAAAATATATATATTTTCCGGCCTTGTGAAATCGTAAAAGGTTATGCGAGAGTAGCCCACTCCAGTATCCGCTTTGATTCATGCAGCTACTATGGTAACAGCAGGCGTTTTTATGATAGCAAGGTGCTCCCCTTTATTTGAATACTCACCCAATGCTTTGATTGTTATTACTTTTGTAGGCGCTATGACGTCATTCTTCGCGGCAACCACCGGAATATTACAAAACGATTTAAAAAGGGTTATAGCTTATTCAACTTGTAGTCAGTTAGGCTATATGATCTTTGCTTGCGGCATTTCCAACTATTCTGTTAGCGTATTTCATTTAATGAATCACGCCTGCTTCAAAGCACTTTTATTCTTGAGTGCAGGTTCAGTGATTCATGCCATGTCGGATGAGCAAGATATGCGTAAGATGGGAGGGCTTGCTTCCTTGTTACCTTTTACCTATGCTATGATGCTTATAGGTAGCTTATCTTTAATTGGTTTCCCTTTTTTAACGGGATTTTATTCAAAAGATGTTATTCTGGAACTTGCTTACACGAAATATACTATTAGTGGTAACTTTGCCTTCTGGTTAGGAAGTGTATCGGTCTTCTTTACTTCTTATTACTCTTTTCGTTTACTGTTTTTAACCTTTTTAGCACCAACTAATTCATTCAAGCGAGACTTAAGTAGATGTCATGATGCGCCCATTCTTATGGCAATACCTTTAATCCTTTTGGCTTTTGGGAGTATTTTTGTAGGATACTTGGCCAAAGATATGATGATTGGTTTAGGTACCAATTTTTGGGCTAATTCACTTTTCATACTACCCAAAAATGAAATTCTGGCCGAATCTGAGTTTGCTACTCCAACCATTATCAAACTAATTCCTATTTTGTTTAGTACTTTAGGTTCATTTGTGGCGTATAGTGTCAATTTTGTGGTGAATCCACTCATTTTCGCTTTTAAAACTAGTACTTTGGGTAATCGACTATATTGCTTTTTCAATAAGCGCTGGGTTTTCGATAAAGTTTTTAACGACTTTTTAGCTAGATCGTTTTTGCGTTTTGGATATGAAGTCTCATTTAAAGCTTTAGACAAAGGTGCTATTGAAATCTTGGGTCCTTATGGAATTTCGTACACAATTCGAAAAATGGCCCAGCAAATAAGTAAAATTCAAAGTGGATTTGTTTATCATTATGCCTTTGTTATGTTGCTCGGATTAACGATATTTATTTCCGTTATAGGCCTGTGGGATTTTATCTCTTTTTGGGTAGATAATCGATTGTATTTCATTTACATGGTTAGCTTTTTATTTATTAATATCTAAGGAAACATTAGTACGAACTAAAGGCCCACACTTCATTGTATAATATATTCAATCTTTAAGGAACGCAATGATAAGGGCAAAGCTAGCTATGAAAGACCCGGGGGGGGCCCCCCGGCCTCCCCGGGGAGAGCCCTTCGGCCTTCGGGCCTTTTCTCTGATATAAAATGACTCTCCCGCTGGTCGAGACCTTCGGACCTCAAAAAAAAAACAACCGCCCCATCACACGGCTCTCTAACCTGACTTTCTTCGGAGCTTCTTCAAACCCGGAAGGTCTATTTAACGCACATTCCCTCTCTTTCGAGCGCCTATTACACGGTCCTTGGAAGATGGCCTGATAGACTCGTCAAAGTGAAACTTGCCAAACGGTAACCATTTAGTAAGTACATAGGCTCCTTCCCTGCTGCTTGTTATTAAGCGCTTTCCTATTGCTAGGTCCCTTTCAGGTAGGCGGGTAATACGGGCCCTCTGACTTCCTAGGGATCAAAGCGACCCCTAGGATCTCACCGTTGTTTCCTACACGGCTCGTCCAAAAACCTTCGTTTTTGAACGCCCTGTGCTTAAGATGTCGTTTAGACTCCTGTCCCTAGTAATATAGGTAATCCGCTCCATCTTGAACTCTATCCTTCCATACGAGAGAGTAGGTAGAGGACAAACCATTTATGACCTGGTTGATATATACCATCAATAGGCATGGAGCGAGCAACGTACGTTCATGCGCTTCACCATTTGCAGAGCTCAGGTGCCAATGGTTAATTGCTGGTTGACAAGGACCGAAAGAGTCTCCGATTCGCCAGTACAGAACCTCATCTTAAATACAAGAAAACCGGCTTGCTCCATACTTTTGGGTTACCCCCCCCGGGGAGGGGAAATGAAACCCCCTCAACAGAGCTTCTTGCACATGCTAAGGTCTCCGTGTTCGTTGCCGAACAAGAATGAGTGCAACGCCTTTGCACAGAAATGGACTTGTGCTTTTTATCGTGCGGGATCTAGACCGGTCGCCCGATGAAAATAATAAACTTAATTCGCCAAAAACAGACCGGGTCAACAGATTTTTAGTATCAAATGCTAATTCTTTGTTTTAGGCCATTATTGTACTGGCATTTTTAATAATAATTAGCGCATCCTGATTTCATTGTGAATAACTATCTATTATCCAAAAACTGACAAAAAAAAACAGACAAAAAAAGGGCAAAAACTTGCCTAACAAGCGGAGGCCTCCGGCCCGTAGGGCAGCGCTACGGGCCTTTTCGCAGCATATATATTTTTCGCAGCAAAAATATATATATATTTTTTTCGGGATTTCTAGGAAAAAGAGTAAACGTATATGTTACAAGTTTTAGCTCCATTTTATTCCAATTTAAGTGGTCTTATTTTGCTTCCTTTGCTAGGAAGCCTTATTATTTTGGTGATCCCGAATTCAAGAGTACGTCTGATACGAGGTATCACAATTTGGACCTCTTTGATCACTTTTTTATATTCTATTTTTTTTTGGATACGCTTTGAGAATGATACAGCAAAATTTCAGTTTGTGGAAACTATTCGATGGCTTCCGTATTCAAATATCAATTTTTATATAGGTATAGATGGTATCTCTTTATTCTTTGTGATCTTGACCACGTTTTTAACTCCTATTTGCATTCTTGTTGGCTTTTATAGCGTCAAAAGTTATAAAAAAGAATATATGATAGCATTTTTCATTTGTGAATCTTTCCTAATTGCTGTGTTTTGCTCACTCGATCTTTTAATATTTTACGTTTTTTTTGAAAGCGTGTTAATTCCCATGTTTATTATTATAGGTGTTTGGGGTTCCAGACAAAGGAAAATCAAAGCAGCATATCAGTTCTTCTTGTACACCTTGATGGGATCCTTGTTGTGCGCCACGTTGGTACTAGTGAGTCTCCGGACAACAATAAAATAAGCCGGCATGGGGTGTTCTATGTAAAGCGTCCCACTATCCTTGCGGGGAAAGCCCAAAGGGTATTGTAGCATGTGGGGAAAAGGGGAACACGGCGTTAAACCGATAGCGCTAAGGAGTTCCCCGAGCTAGAAGTTCTATGGATCGTCTTGTGAGTCTACTGGAGATATCCCACTCAGTCTGGCTGGGGAAAGGCCCAGCTATTATGTCGCCAGCGGGAAGAGCGACCTTCTCCACAGCCACCGCCCTTGAACAGGGGGCTAGTAAAAAGAGTGGAACACACTTGGAGACAGCTACCGTATAGATACGGGCAAGGACTCAGAACCTAAGGAACCGATTCGACACACCAGCATGAAACGTGGGATTGTCTAAGGTCATTCCGGGTAACTGGCTTTTTAACCTCTCCGGGGGTGTCAGACCCGGGAGAAGGGTAGGCAACGGGGGGCCCGTAATAACGGACATGATTCTGCTAAGGGGCCCAGAGAGAACGAGTGATGACATTATAAGTAAAACCCTTATACTGTTCATCCTGTCTTAGGGGAGGCTGACCCCAAACAAGAAGGCTCGGGGTCCGAGCGCGGTTAGTTAGATTGGACCCCCCTGTGACAAGAACACAGGGTATACTGGAAGCGGGGGGGGAGGCCCAACGGGGACCGAAGCCCAGCGTCCAACCAATCTATAAGCTCAAAGATCACTCGGAGAGCCGTATGCGAGGAGACTTGCACGTACGGTTCGGAGGAAGGCCATTGATACCTAATGAAAATATCACCATGACTAAGGTATAAGCCGCGCCTTGAAAGTCCAGAGGACTTGGGTTTATTGGGTAGTTGAGGTTGGTGGCCCATCTCTTACCATGCTCTTAGCCATTTTATTTATTTTTTTTCAAACAGGAACCACTGATCTACAAATATTATTAACCACAGAATTTAGTGAGCGGCGCCAAATCTTGCTATGGATTGCTTTTTTTGCTTCTTTCTCCGTGAAAGTCCCTATGGTACCAGTTCATATTTGGTTACCTGAAGCTCATGTGGAGGCACCTACGGCCGGATCTGTAATCTTGGCAGGAATTCTTTTAAAATTGGGAACCTATGGGTTTTTAAGATTTTCCATACCCATGTTTCCTGAAGCGACACTTTATTTCACTCCTTTTATTTATACTCTAAGCGTGATTGCTATTATATATACTTCCTTAACTACAATAAGACAAATCGATCTGAAGAAAATTATTGCCTACTCTTCAGTAGCCCATATGAATTTTGTGACTATTGGTATGTTCAGTCTGAACATACAGGGAATTGAAGGTAGCATTTTACTTATGTTAAGTCATGGACTGGTTTCTTCAGCCCTTTTTTTATGTGTTGGCGCTCTATACGACCGACATAAGACAAGAATTGTTAAATATTATGGAGGTTTAGTAAGCACCATGCCTATTTTCTCTACCATTTTCTTATTTTTTACTTTAGCCAATATGAGTTTACCCGGTACTAGCAGCTTTATCGGGGAATTTCTTATTTTAGTAGGAGCTTTCCAAAGAAATAGCTTAGTGGCCACATTAGCAGCACTTGGGATGATTTTAGGCGCCGCTTATTCTCTTTGGCTATATAATCGTGTGGTTTTTGGGAATTTCAACCCCAATTTTATCCTCAAATTCTCCGATTTAAATAGAAGAGAAGTTCTCATCTTTTTCCCCTTTATTGTGGGAGTTATTTGGATGGGTGTTTACCCTGAAGTGTTCCTAGAGTGTATGCATACTTCCGTAAGTAACTTAGTGCAACATGGAAAATTTGATTAAAAAACATAAAAAAGAGGTTCGAAGAAATGTTTGAGCATGATTTTTTAGCGCTTTTCCCGGAGATCTTTCTCATTAACGCAACCATCATTTTGCTTATTTATGGAGTTGTATTTAGTACCTCTAAAAAATATGATTATCCACCGTTAGTGCGTAATGTGGGTTGGCTTGGTTTACTTAGTGTTCTAATAACCATCCTATTGGTCGCCGTTGGCTCACCTCTAGCTGTTGCCAATTTAGTATATAATAATTTAATAATAGACAATTTTACATATTTTTGCCAAATCTTTCTATTATTAAGTACGGCTAGTACTATGGTTATGTGTTTGGATTATTTCAAACAGGAGAGTTTGAATGCTTTCGAATCTATTGTATTAATTTTACTTTCTACTTGCAGTATGCTTTTTATGATCTCGGCTTATGATTTAATTGCCATGTATTTAGCTATTGAGCTTCAAAGTTTATGTTTTTATGTGATCGCAGCATCAAAAAGAGACTCTGAATTTTCCACAGAAGCCGGCTTAAAATATTTTATTTTAGGTGCTTTCTCCTCTGGAATATTATTGTTTGGTTGTTCTATGATTTATGGGTTTACTGGAGTTACCAACTTTGAGGAATTAGCTAAGATTTTCACTGGATATGAAATCACTTTGTTCGGTGCTCAATCTAGTGGTATCTTTATGGGAATTTTATTTATCGCTGTAGGTTTTTTATTTAAGATCACTGCAGTTCCTTTTCGGGCGGCCGTTAGACGGCCTATGGGTACCGACAGATTGCGGCCAATCTCAAGACTTTCGGGGCGCCCTGTGCGCCGAGCGTGGAAAACTCATCACTACCTCGTGAGAGCGTTGAGACCATAGCATGTTACAAAAACGCGGTTGAGAGCGCGGCGGCAAAAAGCTTTTTTTGCTGCTCAATAGCACCGCGTGAGCTCTAATAGTGTCACACGAGATAAGCCCGCCTGGCGAATCGAAGTTATCTTCTTGTAAACTGGCTACCCAGTTCACCCGTTGAAGGGGTGGGGAAACGCGCGAACGCACGCTGGTGTGCTTCCTGCCTGTCGAGGTGAAAAGGCGACAAGGTCTAGATTGGAGCTGGAAACTGCATGGGAGCTGATTACCCAACTCTTTGGGGACAATTAACAAAACGATATCTCAAGACACCAAAAACCATAGGCTGTACCGGCGAGATCCAACGGTGAAATAAATCCCCGGCTGGAAGTCAGAGGACCTTTAGTACCCCAACGCCCAAATATTTGATTCGGCCGCAAAGCGAACCAAGTGCGAAAGCGAGAGAAGACAACTTGTTTTCTTCTCGGCCCAGTGAAGCGCTGGCAACAACAGAAGGGAAGGGGTCTATGCAGTACCTGCCTATACTTGGCAGGTTGAACTCTACAAAATCAACTGATATCATTCCAGGTGATCCGGGTGGATCCGGCTGCGTGTGGAGTGGAATGGCTGAAAGCAAAAAGGAGTCCGAAGGCGCGAAGAGGGAGAGGCCCGGAGGGCTCGACCTGCCGGTTTAAAAAAAAATATTTTTTGCTGTGCCCTCTCCCCCTCACGGGGAGAGTGCTACGCCCTTTTGATATATAATCCAAAAGTTAAGTAGAGTTAGAGAGCCGTATGATGGGCCACTATCTAGTACGGTTCGGAGAGCACTGTAGTAAGTCATTTGGGATTTTTCTCAACTGTTTGCTAAGCGAACAGCGAGTGAACGACAAATAAAAAATATATATATTTCCAGAAACTTCTCAGAATCGTCCCTTTTTTTGTCTGACAGTGCCTGGCCCTGTCAGACAAAAAAACTTTCCGGCCCGTAGGGCCTCTACCGCTGGTATCGTCCCCTTTGGCAAAAAAATAAGTGCGCGGGAACCATTTCCGGCCTTCGACCCTTCGGACTCTGTAAAGCCAAAGAAGTCTCCTTCGGAACCACAAAATGCTGCGCACCTCTTCTTATAGTCTCGTGCCTTTGGCGGCCATAGGCACGTAGTGCGCGTGGAGCGTGTTCGGAAAAGGAGAGGTGCATAGCACTCGACCAGAGGGGGAGCGCTTTACGATTGAAGGGCTTGAGCTCTCGAACCAATAGCGGATAGGACTAATATCTATTTTTTATTGACTTGTTGCGCGGCTCGGTGAATGTACTTTTGACTCTATATATGTGGGCACCCGATGTATACGAGGGTTCACCTACTATAGTTACAGCATTCTTTTCGATTGCACCTAAAATATCTATTCTTGCCAATATGTTACGTGTTTTTATTTATAGTTTCTATGATCCAACATGGCAACAACTATTCTTTTTTTGCAGCATTGCTTCTATGATCTTAGGAGCACTGGCCGCCATGGCCCAAAACAAAGTCAAAAGACTTTTAGCTTATAGTTCTATTGGACATGTAGGTTATCTTTTAATTGGTTTTTCATGCGGAACCATAGAAGGGATTCAATCACTACTAATTGGTATCTTTATTTATGTATTAATGACCGTTAATGCATTCGCCATAGTTTTAGCGTTACGTCAAAACCGTTTCAAATATATAGCAGATTTAGGTGCTTTAGCCAAAACTAATCCTATTTTAGCTATTACCTTGTCTATTACTATGTTTTCATACGCAGGAATACCCCCGTTAGCTGGATTTTGTAGCAAATTCTATTTGTTTTTTGCCGCTTTAGGCTGTGGGGCCTACTTACTAGCCTTAATAGGAGTAGTTACTAGCGTTATCAGTTGTTTTTATTATATACGCTTTGTGAAAATAATGTATTTTGATACACCTAAAACATGGATTTTATATAAACCCATGGATCGTGAAAAATCGTTACTACTAGCAATCACTGTCTTTTTTATTACTTTTTTCTTTCTATATCCCTCTCCCTTGTTTTTAGTTACTCATCAAATGGCACTTTGCCTATGTTTATGAGCTTAATGATTTCTTGATGAGGGCGCGGGAGGACGCAGCACAAAAAAAAATATTTGTTTTCGCGGCTGATTATCTATCATATATAGAGAAATCCCCCCTCAAGGCTTTAGCTCTCCGCAGGCCCGTAGTGCATAAAAGGCTTTCTGATTTCGTGGCCCTCTGGTCTTACATCCAAAGGGCCACCCCACGGGAGAGAGCAAAAAAAAATATGTATATTTTTTTGTCGTGCGGCTCCGAAAGGCTGTCGTCGGGCTCTTGGCTGCAGGACGATAGTGGCACCTTGACTCGGTCGGCTCCTTCGGCCCTTCCTACGCATTTTTTTAGCGGCCCTGGGTGTTGAAGGTTAAGCCAACGCCAAAGGAGCCCAAACGACTTCCCTTGGGTCGGGGTCGAACCATTAAATTAAATTCGCATGAAAACCCTATGATTCGGGGCCAGGCTTTCGAAGGCTTTACCTTTCCGCCGTGAGATGGTCTTTATCAAAAAAGTTAAATGAAGTATGTAACATTTGAAAGCAAACAAGGGTTTTCGGTATAAAACCGTTGATTCTAGTTTGTTTATCAATTATGATTTATATGTTCCTAAGAGCTGACAATCATCGGTAAAATAAAAAAGCTTTTGATTGTCTCTAAGTCTATCAAAAATAAACTGTAGCGCAAAAACCCCAATGCATTGTTTTGCTTGTCACAAAAAACGTATTGCATGCTACAGGCCGGCTTATTTTTGACGTGGTTATTTAATCGTTGGATTTATTACAAAGGGGGTAGAGACCTGCCCCACGGGAAACCCTTCGAGTTTGGGACTCGGGGAGAGGGGCCGCCCTCTTTGCCCTATTTTTTATTGTTCAATCTGCTATAAGGAAAAAACCCCAAGAAATCACAATGTCCACTGTTTACTCTTTCTTCACAAATATCTTACTCTTTTACTTAGATATACGAAAATTATATCAGTCTTTGCGTACTTTGTTTTCTGGTTGCCGTTACCACGCTATACTTCTCGGATATTCACTACTATGTTGCTTTTTTAAATCTCTTTTTTTGTATATCATTTTATTCCGGGACCGCAATCCAGCCAGAAAAGAGTTACTTATTGACAATCAACCAATCAATTTAAATAAATGCTATCCTATCTATGCTTCTTTTGTTTTTGGTATAATCTTGCTTCTCTGTCAATCCTTATTGGAAGCTTACGAGGTTTTAGATACATGATCTAAAACCTTAGAAGCAGAAAAGAGAAAACCAAAAGAAGAAAAGGTGCACGTTTGCCGTATAATGGAATTCATTGATGGCGCTTTGAAAGATGAATATTTGGTTAGAGTTTTTACATATATCACGAGTCTTTATTTTTTTTTTCAAACAGCCATCAAAATCGAAGGGTAAACACAAGGTCGTCCATCTAACCTAAGCAAAGAAACGGAAGTACCACCCACACAGGAGCCAATCCAACCGGTTACTGAAGAGGTCTGTGAAGTCTGGAACATTTTTTTGAATGGTTTAAAAAAGCTGACGATTTTCATCCATTAATCTAATATGGTGGCCCAGAACTAGGATCTCTTACTTTGTGAACTCATATGATTAAGTATTCTTATTTACTCTCAATTTCCGGATTTAACCTGAGCTTACCTTAATCTCTTGATTTATGGATTCGTCGTATATGCATATATAATGATTACAATTTCCTCTTACCTAAATTTATTGATTTATGTATTATTAATTTTGTATATATGAAATGGAAGCCTTATGTTATCCTTCTTACAAGGCCAGGGATATCCATTGCGGCAGCTTCCTGGCCTAAGCGCTAAGTAGGTAAATCAACCTTTTATAGATTATGGAATGGCAAAAGTGATCCGATCAGATATCCCGTGTGATAAAACTCACGTTCGCTGTTATATGGCCCTTAGTTATTCGGTTAATTGATATTAGATTAAGTTTCTTTGCTGCCTACTTGTATGTATATTTCAGGCTGTATTAGGTGATCCTCCACTCGACCCGAACTAAAAATATCAACGCATATATGGTCTCTAGGCGGCTTCCAGAACACAAAAAGTTCTTTTGCACGCACCTCCGGCGGATTACTCAAGTCCAAAAGAAAGAAGCTTCCGAGCTCCATTACGCTTTCTTCTTCCATTCTATTTTTCCCCGGCTCGGCCTCCCGTTTCATATTCTTTTTTCTCTCCAAATAGCATCTTATACACCCCGCCGCTGTTGTAAAAATTTTTTATTTGCTGCGGGTCTGCTTTCTTATTGGACGATTTCATCGACTCGATATAATTGGCTGCATCCATCTTGTTATTGATGGCCTGCCCCTAGTCGAGTCCTCTATCAAATAATACAACACTTAAAGCCGGCAGCATGACATTCGCGGCTGCTGGATGATCGCCGATGTGAGCTGTCACATAACCCCGATCTACAAAGTGTTCTACAAATTGCTTTATCATTGAAAACCTCAAAAGAACCGCAAAGGCTATAATTAAGCCTAGAACGTATCAACTGCAAACTGCGCAGACTATTTATAAATAAATGAAAGGCTCAGAAAAGTCCAGTACGCGCTGTCGTTCCGCGTACGAAAAGAAAAACATAAACGTGTACAATACGCGGGCCGGCCGGGCACTCCGAAGAAATGAATAACTTTCAAAAAACATTTTAGGGTAATCACATAGGTATAATAAACGCGGATTAGCGCATAAAAGCCTCTGACTGCTGCAACTAGATAGTAACTTCAGCGGCTTCTTTCCATAAATTCTTTCAACTTGCACCTCGACAACGAATGTGAAAAGCGATTATATAAACGAAACTTCAGTTTCTGTATATGTATATGCTATTTGAAGTTATATATATATATATATATACGAAACTTCAGTTTCTGTATATGTATATTCTATTTGAAGTTATATATATATATATATACGAAACTTCAGTTTCTGTATATGTATAGGCTATTTTAAATTATTTATATGTATACGAAACTGAAGTTTCGTGTATTCTATATGCTATAACAAGTCCTATATGCTATGCGTTATGCCGCACTCTGCGCCACGCCCCGGGGCCGTCTTAGGCTTCTGAGAACCAATAACACGTAAACTATGTAAAACTAAAGCAAATCAATATACAAAAAACACGAATTAGAATTTCCTCCAGAATTGTTTTTAATACAAAATGCATTATATTTCGTCGTGTGTTGAACTTTATCAAACCCAAGAAAACGCAAAGCAAAAAAAAATATATATATTTTTTGTTCGTTTTATTCTATTCGACCCTTTCTCTTTCAGCCTTCATTCGCGATGCGAATAAAGCGGGAGAGAAGAAAGAAGCAAGCTTCTCCGGAATTCACTCTTTTTTTGCGAAGTGGTTAGTAATGTACTGCATTCTTAGCTCAGTTGGATAGAGCAACAACCTTCTAAGTTGAAGGTCACAGGTTCAAATCCTGTAGAATGCGTAAAGTGCACAAGGAATAATATATACCAACGGTAATCCTTCTACTTGTTTAATTAGTCTAAAGGAACAACGTTACACGCGTGGATTGACCTATTTTTCACCAGAATCCCGTGGCACCAGAAAGTAGAAGCTTATTTATCATAGGGAGAGTGGCCGAGTGGTTAAAAGCGACAGACTGTAAATCTGCTGAAGGTTTTCTACGTAGGTTCGAATCCTGCCTCTCCCAAGTATACTTCGTATTTTTAAAATAGAGGCTGGGACCCAAGCCCCAAAAACCACAATATCTCCGGGGGCACGTAGTGCTTGTCGGATTCTTTTTCCGTTTTTTGCATCGAGTCGATGTTCGCTTTCCATTTCTTTTTTCCCGATTGTTCCCAATTCAGCTGCCGGAAAGAAAGGATCTAATGAAAATAAAAGCAAGGTGGCCGAGATCCGTAGAGTGGAAATACAACCGCAATTTCATGTTTTTGTCTTGGCCACCGCAAGAGCTTATGTCGTATATATAATGAACCCAGGGCAAGTTATCGCTGTTGGGCCAAAGAGAAGCACTGGGGGAGGCGATGACTGCAGTGAAGCTAGCAATAATCACAAGGGCAAGTTATTAGCTATACAAAGAGAGATCACGTTCTAGATGTCGGCCTAAGAGAAGCATCTAGTAGCTCGAAATCTCTGAGAAAAAAGAATACACGTCCTTTATGGGCTATTTCCTAGTAATTCCATCCGTGACACGCGCTCCTGAAAAAGCTTTTGATAAGCCATCTTAAACCCTGTTCGTAAGGGATGGTCCAATTGACTTTCTGGATTGCTGCCAAATTTTGCTCAGATCTGCTTGCGTCCCCTGAAAGTCTGGGGCCTTTTGCATGTGATTCAAGATTTCCTTTGCATTATTTTGAACCGGCCAGTCATTAACTAGGTTGTCGATCGTCCGACCGGCAAAATATGCAGCTATACTTAAGCCGTGCTTCCTGATAGCCGAAAAGGGCGCGTTTCCCGCCCCTTTTTCTAACTGGGTAGCGCCAAATTATCGCTTAAGCCATTGATAGAATGGCGGTAAAACATGCAGTCCCAAAGGTAATCCCATTAAGGAACAGATACATTACACTTAACAAAGGAACTTCACCTCCAAAAGCCGCATAAAAAAAAGGCAAAAACATTATTCGACCAAACGTCGAATGCAAAAACACATAATAGATCCTCTCCCTTTGGTCGAGCACTACGTGCCTCAGATAAATATGCAAATAGAACTTATAGACCCATAATCTCCATAAAAAAAAAATTTCCAGAAGGAACTCATAAAAACTTCGGCCCTAGGCCCCTAAGTTTTTATGACAAAATTACCTCGGTACTTGAACCCTTTTTTTCATCTACTGCAGGGTAGGCGTAGCCTACTCGACTCCCGAGCCTGGCTCGGTCAAGTCCCTAACTACAACTTTCGGGGCGGGCTACGCCCCCCCCCCCCCAAGGACTAGGGCCTTCTAGGACAGAGCGGATTAGTGCTTAAGTTACACAAATGGCTAAGACTTCGAACCTTGATAGCTGTCAATTCCTCAAAAGTATGAAAAGCCTCTCCCTTTGGGCGAGTGCCTTTTGGCCCATAGGGTTCGGGTTGAGGCCTGGAGGGCTCTCCCTAACGGGACAGCCCCGAAGGTGCGTAAGCACTTTTCTTGTAAAAAGGCTCAAAAATTTTTTTATTTTGTTTTCCATTTTCTTTCAACGAAAATAGCAAGAAAACTTCAACGAGAGCTAGTCTTTTATTGATTGTGAATTGCTAAACAATCGCTTGATGCTTGATTACTAGCGTGTTATACTGTATGAGGCCAGACTGCGGGACTGCGACCAAGATGTTGAATGATTTGATGACAGTACTTTGACGATAAAGTGTAACGAAAAAAAAATATATATATTTTTTTCCCGTAGGGCGTAGTACTCCGGGGGGGGGGGTTTATTTGAATGAGATCTAAGTTAGGGGGTGAGGGGGGCAGAAAACGGGAGTTTTCTGGCACAAAGGCTTAATAACGCAATACACTAGTCATGCGGCTATTTACGATGCTTTTTAGTATACCGCAGCTTAAGCTAATAGGATGAAGCATAAATATATATATCTTTTTTATATTTATTTCGCAGTGATCAAGCGTATATGACACGTAGTGCTTAAGAATAGCCAACTAGTGCTTGTAGCTCAATTGGATAGAGCACCAAACTACGGATTTGGGGGTTGAGAGTTCAAATCTTTCCAAGCATGGGCCTATCAATCAGATTGTACTAAGAGAATACGTCAGAGAAGTAGAAAGTCAGTAGTTCCAATCAGACGTTTTCTAGCTTCGCCCCCGGCCCTGCAGAAAAGGCTACGAAAAAAAAATATATATACCTACGTCCCTCCACTAATGTCTTAAGCACACCGTGCTCTTGTCTTGTCCGACTATTCCAGATTTTCAATGTACTCGCGGCGCCAAGAGGGTTTCGAAATCGTCAAAAAAGCTGTTCTCTGGGGACAACAGCCTTCTGGTGTGAACTATCGCCAGTTTGGGAGTTTTCTTACACATGTGGCAGACTGGTCGCAGGTACCACTAGAGCCTGGTGGCTTTACCCCAAAATACAGCCGGGGTATTTCCGATGGGATTAACCAACCCGAATCCTTAAAAATTGCGCGTGCGGCTCTTGACGGCCCCGCAAATGGAGCCCTGGAGGATTAATGGGGAGAACAAGCCCTTTGTCTGACAGTGCCCGGGGCCTCGCCGAAGCTGCAGGGTGGCTAAACCCCAAATATAAGACCTCGGCATATCATGACGACAATAAGCGTTATTTGTCCCCTTGCATTTCCCATCCAGAGGACTTGATCCGGTCTACTTGGGGTTTTATAAGGGTGGTGTAAAGCTATCTTGTGCACATGATAGCTGTGCCAAAAAGTATCACGGTATGCTGAAAGGATTTTTACAGGACCCGGCCTGCTTGGAAATTTACTTTCATAACTTAGTAAAAGCACCTGTTCGGCAGTTTCCTGGGCCCAAAGGTCACGAGATCTGAGGGATAGGCCCTACGGGCCCAAAAACTGATAAGTTTTTGGAAAAATATATATTTTTTATTTCGGTATTAGGACTAGATATTAATGTTTAATCACTCGGCCGGAGCCAGTCTCTTGCTCCAGGGGAGGCGCTCAGGAGATCCAAGGGCTGACTGGTCCGCCTCACGGCGGACGGAGCCATACCCTATGCCAATTTATGTATATATATCTTAATTTATGGCGGAAATAGCTTAATGGTAGAGTATAGCCTTGCCAAGGCTAAGGTTGAGGGTTCAAGTCCCTTTTTCCGCTTGGAGGGTTATTTACCGGTCTTTCGTTTCACAGGGACGAAATGTTTGTGATCATCGGCGAAGCAAGCAGAAGGCGCGATAAGTTAGTGGCTTCTCTTCCCTTTGTTTGTCTTTTCTATTTTGTGTTTTTTGTCAGTTTTTTTCCATTTATATGTCGGGGATAGAGCTAAAGCCGAGACAAAAGGCCCGTAGCGCGGGGGACTGTCAGACAAAAAATAGAAAAAAACTGACAAAAAAAGGGCCCCAGGGGGGTGGACTGTCAGATAAAAAAAGAAAAAAAACTGACAGGAAAAAACTGACAAGAAACTCACAAAAAAAGAAAAAAACTGACAAAAAAAGGGCTTTTGGACCCCCAAAACTTTCTGGGAGAGGGCCGGAGGAGGCTATATCCCCGATAGGGTATAGGGCTGAAGCTCTCCCGGGCCGTAGGGATATATATATATTTTTTTGCTTTGCGTTTTCTGGATGGTTCTATAAGCGTTATATGGAGGCGCATTCCATTTTGTTTTCTCGTTGCGCAGCGAAAAAACAAAACTTTTTTGGACGTCGAAGACAGGGGTTCAAATCCCGTAAGGGGCCAAGCACCTACCCTTACTACGGTTGCTCTAAAAGCAGAGCGAAAAGGCTTTCTGGTGCACGGGTTTTTACAAAAAAAACAGACTTTACAATGATAAATAAGAATACTATATCTGCAAAAAGACAACTTGTTTTATGAACCGTCTCTAAGTTTAGAGTCCCTATTAGGCTTTTTTGAAATCGATGGTAGCTTACAGATTTTATTAAAAAAATCTGCTCGTATGACTTTTGGTTATTACATTCGGCCAGTTGCCGTTTTTTAACAACGGCATCATTTCCTTTTGAAGTGTGTTGTTCTTCCATAATATTTCGTTTTTTTTGAAAACAATACCGGTAACCTAAGAGCATCTAAAGTCAGTATTGAGGTTCTAGAGCCCGTGCGAGAATTTATGGCTCTAGTAGAAAGTGCTTCGTGCAAAATGTATGGGTTTATTTTCTGGGATCTTTGCTTGATGAGGGCCCTTTCTGTGGGCGAGAATACGCACAATACGCCAGAAGGTCGACATAGCATCATCGATATAAAATTTAGTCTTTATACATCTGAGAAGGACGAATAATTTGAAGCAAATAATTTGAGGTTATCTCGAGAGGAAAATAGTCATTCGTTTGCGATGGACTCTTCTCTAGGTGCTGCTGAAGATCTTATTCGTCGTGCGCACTCCCTTTCTGAACAACATAAGAAAAAACCTCGGCTTTGGATAGAGAATCGAACATTGAAGCCTTATGTAGACTATTTATCCGGTATAATCGAAGGGGGGATGGATACATCTCTTGTCGTATTGAAAGCCGTAAAGGTTTGGCTATACCCAGGTTCTTTCGCAAATTCAGCGTCACTGTTGAACAAGGGGGCGCTATTATCCTAGAATTCGTTGCGTACGGGGATCTTGAACCTCTAATTCGTCATCTCGAGTACGCCTCTCCCGCTGGTCTCGACCTTCGGACCTCGAAATCTAGAACAGGCCCTTTTTTTCTACTTGAAAACCTTTATAAACACTTCAAGCGCAATACAATGCTTGGCTTGCAGCCTCAAACGGATATGCTGAGTATACTGTTGAGTGAAAGTCAAAAGACGCTACAAGAAGTCTTTCATGACTTCGATATCTATTTTCATCGATGAAGCGGCTGACCCGCGGAGCCATTCGGCCTACGGGCCTCCGTAATGCTTCGGGCTTCGCCCCCTAGCGGAGAATAAGCATTCTGATGAATACGGACCAATAAAAAAACAAAAATATTTTTGTTTTTATGCTTTCACCTCGAGACAAAATAGTAGACTTACGGCACCGTTAGGCGCACCTACGAGCCTGAAGTGATTTCGTCCCTTTCGTCTAGGGGTATAGGACATCGTCTTTTCATGTCGAAAACACGGGTTCAAATCCCGTAAGGGATACTCTTCCTTACCTTCACTAAGGTTGCTCTAAAAGCAAAGTGAAAAAAGCTTTCTGGCGCACGGGGGAGGTTTTGAGAAAAAAAAGAATAAACTTCAATGCTTTTAATTATCCTGGTTTTCGTTTGGTACAAAATTATTCACTTTTTTAATATTGAATTAAGTTTGAAGATATCTGTTTTTCATTGATTAGCTATTTTTTTACTTGCATGGTTTTGGGCCTTTTTTTTTTTAAGAGCTTTTATGAATCTTATTGGTTTCAAAAGTGTCTTTTTTAATGTCTTAATTTCGAAAATTATGATTGTCGGTCCTAACCACTTTCATTACTTGTAATTGCATTATTTGCATATTTGGTCCAACGGTCTATCCGCTATCAGACATTTATGATTACGTTTTTGTGTCTTCCTCACCATTATCGCAACTGCAACTTTACTGTATCTTCGTATGAGGCTTTGGCTCCACTTACACTACATTGAAACGGAATCTGCACCGAGGGGAAAGTGCTAAATAGTTTAGCAGTATGCCCTGAGAACGTATTAGTGGCGCCTATGGACCATGAATTTACTAATATGAAAATTAGGAGAATGAGTGGCGCCGCCAAGGATGCGCTGCGCACTGCAAGTGAAAATTGGAACCCTATCGCAGGTTGAGCATCTGCCGCGGGAGAGGTCGCTTTGTAGAATATAGGTGCATATTTTAAGCATAAAGAAGAGGAGATCGAGTTATCCTCGCAACAATAAAAAAAACGTATTGCAATGGAGGGGATACGTGCAAACAAACGTATTAAGCAAACAGAGTGGGTTTTTAAGCAACAGGAACAAGGTTGAAATCTATTTAATTCTTTAAGACAGCACGAAGATACAAGGGATGCCCAAACTTTGGAATACCTAAAACTCTTCAAAGAAAGCTACGCTGACAAAGGTCCTTCTTTGGTAAAGCCAAAAAAGTCTCCTTTGGAAGCTAAGACTCTCGGTAAAAAAAAAAGGCATGATACTGAGAACGCGAATCGCTGCGCGAATAAAAGCGAAGAGGTTCATAATAAAACAAATGAGTTTTTACAAAAAAAGATTTTAGAACTCCTCGAGCGCGTAGTTACTACTTGGGTACCACTGGCAGCGAATTGGTTCCTCAAATCGGTCCCAAATTTACTTGTTATTGAAAAAATAAAAAGAAATAAAAAATATGTCCATTTAATCTTCTTCATCTTCCAATGTGCGGAAGATACATACTAATAACGATATCTCATGCAGAGAAGCGAGAAGTTACACCGGAGATGGCCATAAGCCGTCTCCGGTCCCTGTTCTCTTGTACTAGCATCGTACTTTATAAAGAGAACCACTCCGGTTACCATTACCACATTGGCCTGAAGAATTAATATGCTAGCCATTTAACGGCTACCAAGAAGAGAAGCTCTGCGTCTCCCGAGTTCGAAGGCCATCAATGTAATGTGTCATTCCATAAGGGCTGGAACACAATATGCAGATACCTGCTAAAGCAGGATAAACGCCTTGTCTGTTGGGGGGAACGTTTGGATGAGATCCGTGTTCGTGGACGAGCATCATCCATGAAGTACCGAGGTCCAGACTTAGCTAATCTTCTTCGAAAGAAGAAGACTTGGGAGGAGGTGCTCGAGGATGACGATCTGTTTCGCAAGGCGCTAACCTCCTATTCTTCAGTGCGAAATGCTTTCGCAGACCTTCGAGCGATGGACGAGACTCAACACTTTTTCACTCGCCTATCGGCGTATGTTCAAAAGACAAAGGGCCTCAGTGAAAGCGACTTGAAAGAGAAAGGCCAGCCGGCTGGTGTTTAACCTTTGCCGAGAACGGCACTTGAAACAACCTCCGTAAAGCAAAAAAAGTATCCTTCGGACCCACAAAGTGGCTCGGCTTCGCACCTCCGGGCCTTCCCCGGCAGGTCGAGCACTACTTGCCTCAAATATTTTTTTTGTCAACTTTCTTAACATAATCAAACTGATGCTAGCAAATAAAAAGTTTACTTTGAGGAATAGGATAACCCCGCGGCCTCTTAACCCAGGGGGATAGGTAGGATAATGTCTAAGGCGGAAGACTAGTAATTGTAGGCCTACGCAGGCCACCCCTATAAATATAGCCCTGTTCCGTAACGTTCCCGTAGGAGCCTTATGATGGGAAACTAGCACGTACGGTTCGGTGACGGCCGTAAAATTAGTTCTATTTATTATCAATAGATCTTCGTAGCAAACCCCTAAAGTGGCTGAACGATATGCGAGAGGGCCGAAGGCGCGAAGAGCAGAAACACAAAAAATTTTTTGGTTTTAAGTCTCCTTCGGACCCAAGGGGCGCTTCGTTTTGTCGGAAAAAACAAAGGAAGGAGAGTGAAGGGCCGAAGGGCTTGAAAATTTATAGAAATTCGTATTTTTCGTTTGGAGATTAATCAAACGATTTTGAGCCGAATTTTGGGTCCGAAGGACTGAAAAATCAATGAAAAAAAACAAAGTAAGCAAAATATGCCAACAATGAATCAGCTTGTTCGTAAAGGCAGAGAGTCGAAACGACGCACAAAGCGTACTCGAGCTTTAAATAAATGTCCTCAAAAGCAGGGCGTTTGCCTGCGTGTTTCAACAAGATCGCCGAAAAAACCTAATTCAGCTTTACGCAAGATAGCTAAAGTACGTTTAACCAATCGAAATGAAATAATTGCTTACATTCCCGGCGAAGGTCATAATTTGCAAGAGCATTCTGTGGTTATGGTTAGAGGAGGTAGAGTGCAAGATTTGCCAGGCGTAAAATACCATTGTATTCGAGGAGTTAAAGATCTTCAAGGAATACCGGGTCGACGTCGAGGCAGATCTAAATATGGTACAAAAAAACCCAAAGATTATATATGAATTTATTTGGAAAATCGAAATTCAACTGTGTTTTTAGTTCATCCCTTGATTGGTTTCACTCATCAAGACTTTCAGAGAAGGTGGGAACGAAAAAAAATATATTTTGTCGCGAAACAGAAAGCTTTTATGCGCTTTGCTTCTCCCACCGTAGATATTTATGCTATGCCCTGGAAGGGCTTTTGCCATCAAGACCTAGGGGCCGTAGGGCAAGCACATACAATTGCTCAGACAATTTGGGCTATATCCGGGGCTTGAATGGGAAACAAAAACAATTAATAAAAAAATTGGTTCACATTTGCATGATTGATGGTAAAAAAACGAGATCTCGTGCTATTGTTTATAAAACCTTTCATCGTCTAGCTCCTCATGGCGATGTAATAAAACTTTTGGTTAACGCCATAGAAAATGTCAAGCCTATTTGTGAAGTGAAAAAAGTCAGAATCTCAGGGACTACTCGATTAGTACCGTCTATTATAGCAACAAATCGTCAAGAAACCTTAGCTATTCGTTGGATGCTTGAATCAGCAGCCAAACGACGTATGGGCAAAAAGAGCATAAGCTTAGATCAATGTTTATACGCTGAGATACTGGAGGCTTCCCAAAAGATGGGGATTGCCCGTAAAAAAAGGGATGATCTTCATAAACTTGCTGAAGCCAATCGTAGTTTCTCCCATTATAGATGGTGGTAAACTATCTACTTTATCAATTATAAAAAAGCTCACCCACGAGCAACTGAAAACCTTTTTTTATTCGGCAAGGTGATCTTTTGCTATACTTGGGCAGATGCACCATCCTAAACTTTGTTTTTAATTTTGATTTGGCAATAAAATATCTGACTATGCGCCAAATTTGCTCTTACTTTGATTGTTTTGCTATATTTTGTCAATTTGATAGGGGAACCCGCAGTGATTGTGAAGCTTTTAGTACTAGATGGTATGAGATAAAAAAGGGATAAATTACTAGACTATTGGTTATTAGAATATTGATATGGTACAAGATAATTCACTTATTTTATATAGAGATTACTTGGACTACCTCTTTAATTCCATCGCCCCGGGGATGAATAACAAAATTTTACCCGGGTCGAAGACGCGCGACCAACGGGTATCGGCCTCTCCCCTATCGGGTCTTCATGCCGAACCCTTCGGCCCTTGTTTCGTAGAAGTGTTCTTCGGACCCATTGGGTCCGAAGAACACTTCTTTGGCTTTACAGGCACGTAGTGCTTCTTTGGCTTTACGGATCCTTTGGCCGGCTTTACAATTTCCGCAAACTTCTTTGCCTTTACGAAAGAAGGGCCCTATGAAATCAGATTTCTTTTACTGTTAGAAAGGTTAATTAATATAAAATTGTTGGAATTTTTATACGTATCCTTGTTTGTTTTTATAAAATATGTAGATAAGGATTCATTTTTATGTAATATTTTCATTTTTTTAGGGGCTGGTCTGAATTTGTTTATAGGTGTTTATTACCTTAGTTTGGTTATTTTACGGATTCGACATTGGAATAAATTCATAATTAGAAACTCTCCGGTTCAAACCGCTTCTTTAGTATACACCTTATCAAAAGCTATGGGAAGTAGCTAAATTCTGTGTGTTATGCGTTCGGACTTTTTGTATAGTAGAACAAGGCGGCTTACCACAGAACCTTTTCTGATTCCCGCCCACCAATGCTTAGGCTGGGTAATGGCATTTCTCACCGGTTATCCGAAAAAATAATAGGACTTTTTCCACTTGCTCAAACTCAATTTTTTATCTCTTATTACGGTGAGTCGCTACCAGCGGCCTCCTTTTCTAAAAAAAATAGAATTAATTATGGCGTGCAGTCCGCTAGAACAATTTGCAATTATTCAATTGATTCCTATTCATATAGGAAACTTGTATTTTTCATTTACCAACTCCTCTTTGTTTATGCTACTAACTATCAGTTTAGTATTGCTTTTAGTTCATTTTGTCACCCTGAATGGAGGACAGTTAGTACCAAATGCTTGGCAATCCTTTGTGGAAATGATTTATGATTTTGTGCTTAACTTGGTGAACGAACAAATAAGTGGTGCTTCTTCGGTGAAACAACGGTTTTTCCCCTTAATCTATGTCACCTTTACTTTTTTATTATTTTGTAATCTTATTGGTATGATACCATATAGTTTTACAGTAACAAGTCATTTTATCATTACCCTAGGTCTTTCATTCTCTCTTTTTATTGGAATAACTATAGTTGGATTTCAAACACATGGGCTCCATTTTTTCAGTTTATTATTACCGCAAGGAGTACCCTTGCCGTTAGCACCTTTCTTAGTACTTCTTGAGCTAATCTCTTATTGTTTTCGCGCATTAAGCTTAGGAATACGTTTATTTGCCAATATGATGGCTGGTCATAGTTTAGTCAAGATTTTAAGCGGGTTTGCTTGGACTATGCTATCCATGGGGGGTATTCTGTATTTAGCGCAGCTTGCTCCCTTTTTTATAGTATTCGCATTAACTGGTTTAGAATTAGGTGTTGCCATTCTCCAGGCTTATGTTTTCACAATTTTGCTATGTATTTACCTAAATGATGCTATAAACCTTCATTAAAAACGGGCCTCACTTCCTTCGCGCGTCATAATCAACCAGAATAAAATAACTGGGTTTGCTGTTGATGACGCAAAGCAATACACACCAATGGTCGGAGACCTTAACCTTTCGCCCCTAAGAATTAGGGGTTGTGCGGGTACTCATGCGCTACCCGCAAGGGTGCGCAAAACAAAACTACACGAGTATTACTCAGCATATGTAAATCATAAATGTCGGACAATAAAACGCCAAGCAAAAAAAATATAGATTTTTGGCCTCTTCCCTCTGCCCTTACAGGGATAGAGCTAAAGCCCAGCAGGCCATAGCAGCTCAAAGTGAAAATGCACATCGCCAAAGAATTCTTTTTATTCGCTCTATGGACTCCGTCAATGCGGGCTTAAGTTGGCGTTATAGAACGAAAAAAAATATATATTTATTTTTTTAAACCTAAGGCCTTGTATTGATGGGTCAATCCTGCCCATGATGTATGACGTCAATCATGAAGAACACAAAGTTTCCATGATACGCAAAAAAAGCACGAAGGCAAGACAACTGTCGATTCTTAAACACCCTATATTTTCTACACTTAACAATCATTTGATAGATTATCCAACTCCGAGCAATATAAGTTATTGGTGGGGTTTTGGTTCGTTGGCTGGTCTTTGTTTGGTTATCCAAATACTTACAGGTGTTTTCTTAGCTATGCATTATACACCTCATGTGGATCTAGCTTTCTTAAGCGTAGAACACATCATAAGAGATGTGAAAGGAGGCTGGTTGCTTCGTTATATGCATGCTAATGGAGCCAGTATGTTTTTTATTGTGCTTCATTTTTTTCGTGGTTTATATTATGGAAGTTATGCGAGTCCTAGCAAATTAGTTTGGTGTCTTGGAGTGGTCACGTTATTCTTAATTATGGTAACAGCTTTTATAGGATACGTATTACCTTAGGGTCCTCTTCATGGAGCCACAAGCTTAGCTAGCTCAATACTGTCGTAGGAGACACTATAGTAACTTGGCTTTGGGGTGGCTAGACAATGCAACCTTAAATCGTTTTTTTAGCCTTCATTACTTACTTCCTTTTATAATAGTAGGTGCTAGTATTCTTCATCTGGCTGCATTACATCAATATGGTTCCAATAATCCATTGGGTATCAATTCTTCTGTAGATAAAATAGCTTTTATCCCTATTTTGATGTAAAAGATCAGGTTTTTGGACGAGCCGTGTAGGAAACAACGGTGAGGTCCTAGGGGTTACTTTTATTCCTAGGAAGTCAGAGAGGCCGGCGCGTATTACCCACCTAACCGAAAGGTACCTAGCAATGGGAAAGCGCTTTATAACAAACAGTAGGGAAGGAGCCTATGTACTTACGTTACCGTTTGGCAAGTTTTTTACTTTGACGGAGTCTATCAGGTCATCTTCAAAGGACCGTGTAATAGGCCCTCGGGGGTGTGCCCTTCCGGGTTGAAGAAGCTCCGAAGAAAGTCAGGTTAGAGAGCCGTGTGATGGGCAACGTACGGTTCGTAGAGCTGTATCCCAGATCGGTGAACGGGCCCCAGGGCGGACTCTTGACTCTATCCCGCAAATTCCATGCCAACCCCGGCTCATATAGTGCTGGAATGGTATTTGTTACCAGTCTATACAATTTTTCGAAGTATACCTAACAAATTAGAGGGTGTAGCCGCCATAGGACTAGTTTTTGTGTCATTATTGGCTTTACCTTTTATTAACACTTCATATGTACGTAGTTCAATTTTTTCGACCAATTCCAAAAAAATTGTTTTGGTTGCTTGTAGCAGATTGCTTGCTTTTAGGTTGGATTGGATGTCAACCCGTGGAAGCACCATATGTTACTATTGGACAAATTGCTTCAGTGGGTTTTTTCTTCTATTTTGCTATAACGATCATTCTTTGCAAATGTGAAGCCAAATTATTCGTAAAAAGGTATAATGCTTGGAAGGGCGCAGATTACGCGCACTTTTTACAATATATCTGCCTTCCTTTTTTGGTTTTACTTATGATCGCTTTAGCTTTGGAGTTGTGGGCCTCCACAACAGGACTCTTCGTTGATTCCTCCCTAGCCCGCCGCAGCGGGCTAGGTACGGATTCTTGTTTTTCTTTTCGCGATTTAATCGGATCTTCCGGCTTCCAACCGCGATTCTTTTGCTGGCTGATTAAGGCGCTCGTATTAAAGCTCTACTTTCTCGACGGTAGAGGATTTGGAAAGGGCTCTATCACAATTACCGGATGTAATTTCCGGGTCAGGCAGGGACAGTGAAATGGGGTTGCGTCGCGTTTCCTCTGTCCCGAATGTCTAATAACTCCAGAATTTGCGGCAGCTCGCACTACTACACGAATTTGGTTCGCGGAGTGCTTCCGTAAATGAGATCCTAGATAGAGTCTCAGGACCGGTCTCTGAGCTTTATAAACGGACCAAATCTGCTACAGTCTCAGATATTGCCTCTGGGGGCCAGTCTCAGAGCTTTATCAAAGGACCCGATCCGCTACTGTCTCCGAGTCAGTTTTAGTATCTGCGACCTCTGGATCCGAAGGGGCCAAAGCCGCACTTTGTTTGTCTGACAGGGCCCCGGGCTGTCAGACAAACAAGGAAAAAAACTTAAAAAAAAGGCCCCCAGGGGGACTGTCAGATAAAAAAATAAAAAAAAACTGCTAGGAAAAAACTGAAAATAAACTCACAAAAAAATAAAAAAACTGACGGGACACGAGACCTTAGGGAGAGGCTTTTCTCAGTACAAGTTCTTAATACTCTAGTTTCGAACAGGTATTCCGGCTCTAGTGCCGGCGATTTGGCAACTAAAGGAACAATATCAGGTCGAATAGAAGAAGTCCCTCTTGGACCAGTAAAAATTACCGCAGGAACGGAAAATCTACAAAAACCCTCCATATCCAAGGAAGATTTTGCCAATTGCCTGGGGGGCGGATACCGTGTTCGGCGCAAGCTACGGGCTTGCGCATTTAGTTATCAAAGCCACTTTGGAGGCGATGAAAAGACCATCTAATTCCAGAGCTTTCTTGGCGCTTGCAGGCGTCGGGTATCTTGCGCTATGAAGATGATTGATCAACATTGAAATGTTGGCGAAGGTCCAGAACAACCTGTAAAAACCGACCCCGAAGGCGGGGCGCGGGGTGAGTTCATCTCGTAGCGAGTGCTACAAGCAACTGGACTATGACGAGGGTTATTGCGGTGGCCTCAGCGCTAATTCCCCCGCAGAGTTGTGAGACTTGTGGAAATCCTGGTGGGATGCTTTAATGAATCCAACATCCATGGATCCACAAAGGGCTTTATATATTGCCAATTATTGGTAATGTTTTTTCTCTGTTATATTTCTCTGTTATATTTCTAGCATTTTTCAAAAATTGGTACTAATCCATTTTCTGGAAAAAATGCAAACCTTAACCATTGTAAAACAGAAACCTTGTATTAATCAATTAATACTGTGGTTTCTTAGGACTTTCCGTAAATTGTCCTTTCAGCATAAAATAATAGCTATTATTATTATTTATAGCGATTTTTTTCTGTTTAGTATTTTTGCTAGAATTCTTAAGCACATGACTTTTTAGCTTAGTCGTTTTTTCATTTTTTCGGGTGCTGGTTTTGAGACCTTAGGTCTTAGTTTACCAGATCACAAAAGAAGGGGGGGCTTCTTTTTATCCGTTCATTACTGTATCCTCGACCGGGGACACCCGGAATTGTGGGCCTGGTGTAAGGCCTGAGGACGAAGGAAAGACAAAGTCTAGACCCGCGGCTAGGTTCGAATCCTAACAGTTCCTATTACGCGGGATAAGGGCCACCGGCGACCCAAAGGCCACGATACTATAGGCACGGAGTGCGCGACCGCCCACAAAGTGCGTAGCACCTCTCCCTATAGTCTCATCCCCTTTGGCCCAAAGGGTTCGGGTCGAATCTCCGGGCCTCTAACCATTAGGTTAGAGGCCCGGAGGGCTTTGTCTGAATAAACAAAAAAAAGATTAGCGATACTAAGCTCGCGAGCAAATGATAGAGCTGCTCGCCAACTCTTCTTGTTGATTCGCAGAAATAAAAAGGTGCGTGCGCTGCTATGTTGGGGCCCTCTTCTCTTTAAGAGGTTCGTAGAAGCTATTTTGTGGAAGTTTTAAGAGGCTAGCTTGCGATGTGTGTAATCTCCCGTTATTGAAGTTGGGACTCATAATCGGCATGCAAAATGCCGTAACGAAAAGATCTCAGACATATATATGTACGTCGTTAGAAAATTTCGGGGAAAACTTTCTGCCGACGCAGCTCGCAGCAAAAATATAGATTTTTTGTTCACAGCTAATAAAATAAAAAGGGAAAATTTCACCATGATACTTTTTTATGTTTTTGTGGTCCTCGCTTTAGTGTCAGGCGCTATGGTGATACGTGCCAAAAATCCAGTTCATTCTGTTTTATTTTTAATCCTAGTTTTTTGCAATACTTCCGGTTTACTTGTTTTGTTAGGTCTTGACTTTTTTGCTATGATTTTTTTAGTGGTTTATGTAGGAGCTATTGCCGTTTTATTTTTGTTTGTCGTTATGATGTTACATATAAGGATAGAAGAAATTCACGAGAATGTATTGCGCTATTTACCTGTAGGTGGTATTATTGGACTTATTTTTTTGTTGGAAATCTTTTTAATGGTAGATAATGATTACATTCCAATATTACCAACGAAATTAAGTGCAACCTATCTAACATATACAGTTTATGCTGGAAAGATACATAGTTGGACTAATTTGGAGACATTAGGCAATTTACTTTATACAACCTATTTTTTCTTGTTTTTGGTTTCTAGTCTAATTTTATTAGTAGCACTTATTGGGGCAATAGTACTTACGATGCATAAAACGACTAAGGTAAAACGTCAGGATGTTTTCATACAAAATGCTATAGATTTTCAGAATACTATAAAAAAAGTTCGTTGAAAATGCTGTCAATTCGTTTTTTGGTAAAACATAATGGTATCGATTAGAATTGAAAATGAGGTTGTCTGGAACTCGGGTCTATATTTTTATTTATACTCGAGTAAAGCCCTACGGGCTTCTCCTTTCAAGACTTGGGCTTGAAATCCATCAGGCCACAAAGCGGCTTGATGGTTTAGCCTTGCGCCAGGATCAAAAAAAATAAAATTAATCATATGGCTTGCAGTCCGCTAGAACAATTTGCAATTATTTAATTGATTCATATAGGAAACTTGTATTTTTCATCTACCAATTCATCTTTGTTTATGCGACTAACTATCAGTTTAGTATTGCTTTTAGTTCCTTTTGTTACCCGGGGCCTCTTAGTCCCGAATGCTTAGAAATCCGGGGCTCGCCCCGCGGGCCCTATGCCAAAAGTGGATAAGTTCGGGACGGGGAACCCGTTTGCACATGCTAAAGAACTGGGCGATGAATATGCCCTCAACTGAGCCTTGGTGTAAACGCAGTGTAGCCCCTCCGAAGTAGGCAAGTAAGGCGACTCGCCCAATTCGGTTATGGAGCAAGCTGTCCCTTTGGGACCCATGTATAAATTGGATCCTCTGGGGCTAACGAATAAATCGGGAGCGTCGACGGACGATACCCGGTCAAACTAGAAAAATAGAATTACCTATTCCACTCCCTTGGGAATTTATTCAATAGTTCTTATAATTTTGGGGGGATTATTGAAAAGACCTCACCGATAAGTTATTTATTGTGGGTCCTGGCTCGTTATTTGTGTATAAATTGGTTAACCTGAAGCCGAACGCCAACTTCAAGTTGGCGCTAGCTGCTCTAGGGATTGTTTGCGCTGCTTTGCTTGTATATAAACTCAAAGCCGAAGCAAAAAGATTATTACAAGAAGTCTAATTCTGATAAGCATCACGACCATGAGGCCAGTAAATCTGGCAGCCATAATTATGAAAATAGTTATGACGGCGGCTCCCATGTACCTTCACTTTCGGAACCTGCTGATGAGTCGTGGAGAGCTTTGCTCTAATCGATTTACTTGTTGTTCCGGGTTGTTTTCGATCCTACATCAATGGACCCTGAGTTTGCTTCTGTAGTACGCGTCAAAATCTTTATTGGATATATATCTAGAATTATTTCTTCCCTATTTTTTTTTAATCTAGTGTCCTAGACGGTAGAAATAATTCACCTGAGAATATCAAAATATGACACGCCGCGTATAAATCGTATTCTCCTCTGGCTTCGCAAAAAACCGTACAAAAATTGACCTACGTTTTATAATATAGTTATTCCGGTTATTGTTTATGTCTATCTATACCAGCTATGGCATATTATAGATTGTTTATTAAAAACGCGAGAACCATGAACGGATAGCTAAATAGATTAGAAAAAAATTAAGTGAGGGCGGGGCGCACGCACTGTTTGACAGGGTTTTCTCACGTTGAAAATAAGCCCGTGACGGGTTAATGGACAACTGACCGAGTTATTGCAGTGTGTACGACCTCGGCGATGTCGAGGGGATAGAAAGGCCCGTGGGGCAGAAAAAAAAATATATATAAATTGGCTTTAGCCGAGACCTTAGAGAGAGGCGCTACGTGCTCGGGAAGAGTAAAAAATCTTTTTTTTTACACTCGACCAACGGAAAGCCGAAATGGCTGAGAAAGAAGCACTACGTGCCGTGGGTAGCCTCGGCTTACGCAACATTGGGGGCTTGGAGTGGTTTATTTTGTTCCCAAAGTCTCTAATTTTTTAGGAATGATAAGTCCTAACTTGACTTGTCGGGAAAGGCCATTAAGGTCACCGCCCGCAGGGGGACCGCGACTGGATTGACTCCTCTTTTGAAGTTTCAAATATAGAAATATATAGATATATCTATAACAACGGGAGAGGCCCGGAGGGCGGATACTGTGAAGTTTCTGGGGCCAAAGGGGACGAGACCGGATAGGCCCGGAGGGCCCCGGGGGGGGGCCTTTTTTTTTCTGACAGGGAAAAAACTCACAAAAAACCCGCAAAGACATAAAAAAAAAGGGCAAAAACTTATAAGGAAAAATATATATTTTTGATTTCCTTCCGCTATGGCATTTTGGAATATGTCAATGATGTGTCAAATCTTATAGAGCGCAAAAAATTTTACTTGGATTTCTTCAGTCCCTTTAACAAAACACACTTAGTGAAATCCGCTTAATTTCTATACGAACCTGAATTGGTTCGCGACTCTTTTCTCGTTTGCGGGCCTAATGGCCCGGGCCGGCCCCACCTTCGTCCAGTGAAAAGAGGCGCGGACTAAGCCAAATTGGTGCTTATTCTCTAGTAGCTCAGCGGTTAGAGCAAATGGCTGTTAACTATTGGGTCGTTGGTTCGAATCCAACCTAGAGAGAGCAAATCAGCAAAAAAAAGTAAGACCGAAAAAATGTTATGTAGAACTAACGTTTTACACCTTTGGCCTCAACTAGATCAATTGAAGTATTTGACGCTTTTGTTTTTTTCTTGTGTTAACTCACTTGAAACCGGCCTTATCGAAACCCGATTCTCCGACCCGGGGATTGCCAGGCCGGTCAACGCCCTTTGCCGACAGGGCAAAGGTCAAACAGTCGGAAACCTATGGCCCATTAAGCACGAGTCCATAGGCTGCGCGTAGTGCGCGGGGAGCGTATTCGGGTATCGTGCGCGGTAAAGCCATTTCTGGCCAGAGGACCCCTAAAGGCAAAGAAGTGCCCTTTGGGCCAAAGAGGTTCGGTTCGGCGATTCGGCATCGCTAGTTTGGTTCGGTCGTTTCGCCGATTCCGTTTTGTATGCAGGCACTGCCCTACGGGCCTGTGGGTTCCTTCCTGTGTTTTACGTAATATGATGTTGTATCGGGTAAGGAAAAACACCTCAGGTGCTTTTTCTTTACCCGATACAATGCTTTAAATATACGAATAAAAAAAAACTGCATCATCTTTTGATTTTAAGAGCTAAATCAAAAGATGATGCAGCGTATATAATGAAGAAAAAAACGTGAAAAAAAACGAGGAAAAAAATGAATGGCTAAAACGGCATTTTGAGGGAAAATAAAAACGAAAAAAGCTTGTTGCAGAACCCGGAGAAGTGAAAAGCCTTAGTACATCGTGGACTTGTCCTTTTTCTCGCGCAGGACCTATCCCGGTGACCGGTCACCCAGGCGCGCATCTCAGGCCGGCGGCGTGAGGGACATTTATGCCGTCTTCACCGGCCCGAGGCGCTGTTTGAGCCGAAGGCAGATTGGGCCCCCTCCTCGATACGATTCGTAAGAGACGGCCGTACGCGGGACTGGTCCCAAATACTTTTCATTTCCTCCGGAGTTGTTTTAAATCCTTGCGCTCCATATGTTTGGTTAGGGCCCGGCGCTCAAGGCGGCCATAACTTATGTAGTCGTCAACGGTCCGAACAATATAATATGCCTTGGGGAAATGGATCATATTTGCGGGAGATCAATCAGGTTTGCGGTGGAACCTGATTCCGTTTGATATACCTATACCTCAACCCTATTTTTGTCCGTTTTTTTCTTTTTTTGTGAATTTGTTTTTTTCCTGTCAGTTTTTTTTCTTTTTTTATCTGACAGTCCCCCTGAGGCCCTGTCTGACAGTCCACCCCCCAGGGGCCCTGTCAGCCAGTCCCCGGTCCCCGGCCCTTCGGACCCACAAAGTATCTCGTGTTCTTTGGGCCGTTGGTCGAGAGCTTTGCATCTCCAGCCCTTCGAAACCCCGGGTTTCGTCCAAAAAGAATGGCGAAGCGTTAGACTTTGATGAGGTTCGCGGGTAATTGGTAACTCGTCAGGCTCATAATCTGAATGTTGTAGGTTCGAAAGTTGCACGATGTATGAAGGGCGAGGGCAGTCATTGATTTACATAGTGAGTTTTTATTTATCTCTCTCTCTCACAATAAATTAGCACGAACTAAACTTCATCGTATAATACAATGAATCTTTCAGGGACACCATGTGCCAGCCGGTGTTACGCTCTTCTAAAAGTTTCCGCCCTTCTACCCATGGCAACCCTTGTTCCTCTTCGCTCCTTTGTTAGATCTTTAGCACTTAGCGTCGTGGTTGTATGTAAGCCTTTTGTTATCCGTCTTACAAAACCAGGGATATCCATTGCGGCAGCTTACTGGCCTAAGCCCTAAGTAGGAAAATCAACCTTTTATAGATTATGGAATGGCAAAAGTGATCCAAGCAGATATCCCGTGTGATGAGGCTCACGTTCGCTTTTATATGGCCCTTAGTGCTCAGGTTGATTAATATAAGATTAAGTTTCTTTGCTGCCTACTTGTATGTATATTTCAGGCTGTATTATGTGATCCTCCACTCGACCTTTGGTCGACTGACTTTTTTTGTGCCCTTTTTTTATTTGTTTTTCTATTCGTGGCCGACGAGTACCTAGTATTTAGCCTCATATGTTGATACATTTTTATGAACAGAGTCACCTTTTTCCTGTTATGTCGCATTAACCCTCCCTTCTACGAGTGGTTGAAAAGCCTGTTTGGGGCCGAAAGGCTCACAAAGTGGGTGGCGCCCTTTTTTCTCTTTTATCATCAAGCGCCACGGGGAAACAACATAAAATTTTAGAAGATCGATTATATTGGCTTTGTTCAACCACCGCAATTTAAAAAATTAGAACATTATATATATATACATGGCAATTCATATAGAATAGTTGCTTACGGGCCAGATAGATATATATTTTTTTTTATTTTATTTCTTTCTTTATCTATCTCTCTATATGGCCCAGGAAGATCCCCTCTCTTTTATACGTAAGATTAAATTATTATACAAGATATTAAGGATAGTAATAATTGTTAGGTTCAGAATGGGGACTTATACCAAATACTGAGATTTGAAAAATGACTAATTCGGTTTTCCACGTCGGGAAACTCGACCCCAACTTTTTCTAAATAAAACTAAGAAGGGACCCCTTTTCGTTGACATCCTAGTAAATAATACGGTTGGAAACCTTTATTATTACGATGGGATAAGCTCATTTCTATTATATGATCTGAAAAAAGGAACCTGGGATAAAAAAAAGCAGTCCGTCCATACTCGAAGCCGAGATAATGAGCTTAGAGCCTCGGATTTTCGTGACTACTACACTCCGCGAACCGAACATGAATGCCTTTGAGCCAACAAGCCTAGTTGTCAAATTGCTTGTCCTTATATCTGACAGCGAAGTTTCTCAAGGGGACACGGCAGTCCTGAAGCAGATAATAGGAGGTTATCATATCATGAATAGAATCAAATATGTTCAGGGGTCTACCTTCCCCAAGGGAATGTTATGCTGGGTTGAGTCGCCTACTTATTACTTATGTCGCCGACCGGGTTATACCACCAGAGTCCCGTACCCTTGGCGGGTTCAAGGGCCCTCTTGCCACGGAGCTAAGTGATCCGGGCTATCGACTCCTCTGAAGCGGAGCCTATAATAAAAATTACCGAGCTGACTTGCCCGGCCCCTCACATAGCTCAGGGAAAGGCTGGGGGGAATCCTCTTTCCTCATGGGCCTCTGAAGAGCTAGTAGAAGGGGCATATCTTGGAGTCCACATGGATAAAGGGCCGGTAACCCCAAAGAAGTCTACTTCGGATCCTTAAAAGTAAGATTACCAAAGGGATAACAAGGAAGTTCCTGCTCTTTTATTACAAAGCGATGGGAGGATCATTCCCGTAAGCTACAAGGACTCCTTGAATTCTGTCAAGCGTGCTGTTAGGTAAAAGAGGCCGTAGGGGCGTTGGTCGTGGGTTCCGGATCATAGATGTTGATCTGGCGTCGTGCTACACGAGTATTATAGCCGGTCTATAATCTAGTGAAATCCCGTCGGCCGCCCTGGAGTTTCCTTTGGGATTACTTTAGGAATGAATTCGTCCAACGGGGGGTGGAAGATGACAAGAGGTCAGTCTTATCATTGTTCCGGGGAGAGAAAGGGAACAATGCCATGCTCCAGGGGATCCTGGAATCGGAAAGGAAGTCCGTTGGACTTACTATGAATGAATTCAAGGCCCCCAAAGCCGACCGGGCACTGGCTGACAGGGGGGGGCCTTTTTTTTTATGACAGCCGGGGCCCTGTCATAAAAAAAAAGGAAAAAAACCGATGCTTTCAAAAAAAGAAAAAAACTGACAAGGAAAAAAAAACTGACATAAAACCCTGACAAAAAAAGGACACGAACTTAAATTGCTGATAAAGAAGGCACGTAGTGCGCGGGGAGCGTGTTCGGGCTTGTAGATTGAAGCACTACGTGCCTATGGGTCCGAAGGTGCGTAAACACTTTCAGACAGGAGACTTCTTTACGAAAGAAGGACCTGAAGGGCACGAGACTATAAGGAGAGGTGCTACGCACGGCCCTTTGGGCCGAAGGTTTTGGGCTTTCCTTTTTTATCGAAGGGTCCCTGCCTTTTATTCCCATATTTCTCTATGAGGATTCATCGGATTCAGCCTTTATCTATCTATGGGGGTTCTTCCTTATTTATCTATAATGATTCTTCATTTCTCTATGATTATTCAAGGCTAGGGACGGAAACGAGCTATTCATCATGGAATTACATAGTTAATAGCATAACTGGAAAATTCATCGTATATTCCGATGAATGATACTTTATAATGCAATTACAACGAGACTTTCAAAAGCAATTACATAAGAAATTGCATTTTGAAGTAAATTAATAAGGCGGACAATGACCGACTTGGACTCTTCCGGACTTGAGCGAACGTATAAAGGCTGAAAAACTAATACACGTCCGTGAGGCCAAAAATCTATTTTTTTATTCTTAGCCTTTTTTTTTTATTAATGTTGATTAATCAAATCCTAAGCATTAATATAATATTATTTGGGGGAGCCAAGGTGTAGCGCAATCTGGTAGCGCGTCTGCCTTGGGCGCAGAAAGTTACAGGTTCAAATCCTGTCACCTTGAATCAAAATCGGAGTCAACTAAAAAGATGAAAATAAATCGACCGTTATCACCTCACCTTACCATCTATAAGCCACAGCTTACTTCGACGTTTTCTATTTTCCATAGAATATCCGGGGCTTTCTTGGCCACTATGGTTTTGTTTAGTATTCTTTTTTTTAAAATAGGTGATCTTAGCCTTACGTTTTATCATTTTTACCAGTATTTTTTTTTTTTTACTTTCTATTTGAATTGGTTCATTATAAGCTTAGTAAATTTCACTTTATTAGCGTTGTGCTATCATATGAGTAATGGAGTTCGTCATTTATTGTGGGATTTGGGTTTTTTTCTAGAATTATCTAAAGTGTATACTTCCGGAATTATTATGTTATTCTGTGCAGCTTTTTTAGCTTTATTGAATATTATCCGACAGCACTGGTCAAATGGCCAAATACCTTATTAAATTATAAAAAAAAAGGAAATATTCTGAATCACTATCAGCACTGGCCAAAAGGCCAAATACCACATTAGCTGGCTTCTTTTTGTTACCTATTTTCAGTATTTTTTTTTCTATTTTCAAATTTTATGTTAGCCCAAAAATGGTATCAATCTTAGCCACCATTAAAACTCTTTTGATATCCCTTGGAGTCAGTAACAAACTGCAAACCTATTTCTAATTTTATATAATATATCTGCTAAATTCCACAGTGTTTCAGTGCATTTTGTTCAAAATTTTATGCTTCGAGCAAACGTTTCGTCTTTTTAGGGTTTTATCATTTTTGACCTTTTTAAAAATTGGGATTATTTTTGCTATCTCCATATTTCCTTCCAGTAATGAACTCGTAAGTGTTTTAGCAAAAATAGTCATTGTGTTTATAATAATCTACTATCGATTAAGACGCGATTTTTTGGTGTTTCAAACTCCCGAAAATTCACAAAAAAGAAGAACGTGGGATTTGACATTGAGTAAGCTCCGGGGTGCTATTCAACAACAGTAGGCCGGCTACAGGGAGAATATTGAAGAGTTTATAGGGCCTTTTGTAAATAAACTATAAAACAAATCCTAAGTGACCTTCCCGTTTTTTACACAAATTGCAAAGGCCTTATTATGCTTCAGCTGCAAGAGAAGCACCCGGTGGTGGATCTGCCGCTAGAGCCGGGAATTCTGCGGTACAGTGGGCAAGGGCCTAGGAAAATTTTTTGGAAACCCTGCCGTCTATTGCTGTCATTGTAGGCGGGGCGGGGTTTTTCGGTTAGAAAATATATGACAATGAGCGTTTTCACGCTCGAAAATCCCGAGCCCTGGACCAAAAAGATGAAGAGCTTGCCCAAAATGATAAAAAGTCTGAGCTGGATAAAGGAAAGTTTGAGTACGAAAAGTCGAAAAAAAGGGAGGCCATGGAAGATCTTAACGCCCCGACTCCGGAGGATGCACAGTTAGAATTTATTTAAAAGCATGGATGGCTTTCAGCCGGAGGAGCTCATAACAAAGCAATGGGCCTTTTGAGCCTACGGCCGAGCGGGATACGTTTAATATCTTCGATTGATTTTTTTCACTTTTCTAACGGAAAGAGCAGCGCTACGCGCCTGGCGCGGCTGATTATCTATCATATATAGAGAAATCCCCCCCTCAAGGCTTTAACTCTCCGCAGGCCCGTAGTGCATAAAAGGCTTTCTGATTTCGTGGCCCTCTGGTCTTACATCCAAAGGGCCACCCCTTATCGTGAAGTAGCCGCTTTTGCTCAATTTGGTTCAGACCTTGATGCTGCGACTCAGTATTTATTAAATCGTGGGGCTAGGTTAACTGAGATACTTAAACAACCACAATATAGCCCAATTCCTATTGAAAAACAAATCGTGGTTATTTATGCAGCTGTCAAAGGTTACTTAGACCAAATACCCGTCGTTCTCATAACGCACTATGAACAAGAGCTATTGAAATCTATTGACCCAGGTATACTTTCTGCTATTGTACAACAAAAAAACATCACTGAGCAAATTAGTAGTCAACTGGCTACCTTTTGCCAAAAATTTACGCAGAGCTTCTTAGCAACTCATCAATCATAAAAAAAGAAGAGGGGCGAAGCTATTTGCTTCACCCCTCCGGTTCCCGGGTAGCCATGACTTATGAAAAAGGTAGGGCATGGGCAGTTTTTTTTCTTTGGGAGTTCGTAAAGTCTCTAATTTTTAAGTTATAATCGTAACCGCGCCCCCTCTGCAACGACGCTTCCCTTCCGGAATGAAGGATGGGATAAACAAGCGCTTAGCGCCTCGGGGTTTCACATTCGTTGTTAAATCAGGAGAAAAGGGATTCGAACCCTTAACCTTTGGTTTTGGAGACCATTGTTCTACCATTGGAACTATTCTCCTTTTAAAAAAGTGGTTCTTGGTTTATGGAATTTGCACCTATTTTTTTCTATTTAGTAATCAGTTTGCTACTTTCTTTGATCTTAATTGGTGTTTCTTTTTTATTTGCTTCTTCTTCCAGTTTGGCTTATCCAGAGAAATTGTCAGCTTACGAATGTGGTTTTGAGGGCGGCCGTTAGGTCACCTACAGTCATAAACGTGTGTGGCCGAACTTCACACGAGGGGTATATGGCTTACTGGAAGCTGGTAACAGCAGAGGAACCAAAGCATGCCATAAAAGCATCACTGAGGGCCAGAGGCGCAATAGGGGAGAGGGCCGACCAAAGCGATGATACACTCGACCAAAGGGTCCGAGTCCAAAGGAGACTTCTTTGGTTTTACAGGGTCAATAGGTCGGAAATGGCTTGACGATTTCAGCACACGAAGACCCGACGGCCCCAAAGGGCACGAGACTTTCCGTGAGAGGTGCTGCGCACTTTGGGCCAAAGAGTTCCGGTCGAAGGTGCTTTCCGGGGCCCTACGGACCTCGCTTTCTGCCCGAGACCGTGATGCGAGCCTCCTGGCACTAATGAGATGAGGTGCTGTTATGGCGAATCGGAGTCGTTTTCGGGAAAGCATACCCTGCCTGCAGCTAACTCCGTGCCTTGCGCACGCGGGAACGCACGCGAAAGGACGCAGTCATGCCCTCTGCCTGCAGATGATCAAAATCGGCCAGGCCACAGGTCGGAGTGAAAATATGGGGGCAGATTACCCAACACATTGGGGACAGACGACTAAATGACATCTCCAAGTGCTACAGCCTGTAGGCGATACCGGCGAGGTCCAGCCAGATGAGCGCCGGCCGAGGCGGGTTGGAAGTCAGAAGGCCCGTAGTACCCGCCTAAGCCTTCGCTTCGGGAAGGGAGGAAGGCACTGGAAACAGCAGTAATCGGGAAGGGGCCTAGGTATCTGCTTAGTCTAAGCAGATCTAACTCTACACAGCTTACCAAAGCAACTCCCACGGATCCCAGATTGGATGTGACCGACACGGTACGGTATGGGGTTTGCTCCCTGTGAGGCCTTTGGATCTCTAGCTATAAAAAACAGCGAACAGGCGGACAAAGCGGCGTTGAAAGTCCTCTAGCTTCTCTATCAAGCTATAGAGGACGGCGCAGCACAAAATAGTTTTCATTCACACTTAGTCCACCTGCCCTGGCTCCCCTGGCGAAACTTGCCAAGGATGCTCGAACTCTGCAAGACGATAAGTATAAACTCTGAAATCGTTCAAAAAGCGGAGCAACCCGACAAATACGAGATCATTCTATGCCCTGTCTTGTGTGGCTCTACTCAAAAGGCTGTTCAGCACTACAGAGGCTCCGCGCTCTCTGGGCATCGACGGAGAGCGTGTAATAGAATCATGCTTTTGAGACAAAGAACCCTATTCTGTTTATCAGAAGATACCCCCGCCCATGAGGAAGACCTAGAGAAGATAATCGGTTTTCGAAAACCGAAAAAAAAGATATAAATATATATATATTCACATAATATATATGCTGCGCCCGTAGTAAAAAAAAGACCAAAGTAAGTAGAGTTAGTGAGCCGTGTAATGGGCAACTATTTTGCACGGTTCGGAGGGCACTTCAGTAAGCCCTACATGGGCTGAACTCTTGACCCCTATTCCTTTTGATGATGCCAGAAGTCGTTTTGATATACGATTTTATCTTGTTTCTATTTTATTTATTATATTTGATTTGGAAGTCACCTTTTTATTTCCTTGGGCAGTTTCTCTTAACAAGATTGGTTTGTTTGGATTTTGGTCTATGATGGTATTTTTATTTATTTTGACGATTGGATTTGTATATGAATGGAAAAAGGGCGCTTTAGATTGGGAGTAACTCTTCATTTGCTTTCGCGAATAAAGTGGGAAGAAAAAATATAGGCCCGTAGGGCTGAAGCTCTCATCGCTCTCTTTCTCCCTCTCCGGACACGGTCCAAAGGACACGAGACCTGCCGGGTCTCGTGTGCGTCGTCAAGCCATATCCGGGCCTTCGGACCCTGTAAAGCCAAAGAAGTCTCCTTCGGATCGAGACCTTAGGGAGAGGCGTGCTCGACCCCAAACCTTCAGGTCTTTCTTTCGTAAAGCCCTCTCCTGTCTGAAAGTGTTTACGCACCTTCGGACCCATAGGCACGTAGTGCGCGGGGAGCGTGTTCGGGTATCGTGTGCGGATTCCAGCCAAAAATCTTTTTGGCTTTTCTGTGCCTTTGATTCTCTTCGACCCGCTTGGCAGTTTCATCTCTTAAACCCTCCGGGTTGGAAGTCTATAAAGCGCTTCGCGGGACTCTATGTCCCGCACAGTGAATGCTCTCTCCCGTAACACTATGTGCCTAAAATAATAGATCTTTCTTGCGATGGGGGAAGCAACGAACACCATCGCAAAAACAAAGCACTCGTTGTGTGTGCTTTTTAATAATTGATTATTGGGCACATTAGGGTAATTAGCTCAGTTGGTAGAGTGCCTCGTTTACACCGAGAGAGTCAGCGGTTCAAGTCCGTTATTACCCAAGGGTTTTCCATTATATGTAATTATGAATTGAATCTAGTGTCTGAAGAAATTGACTAATTTTATTGATGTTGGTTACGAGAATATGAAAAAAGGGGGGGGGACAAAGTGGATTCTATGGTCTCAGTAACCTGAGCTATAGAGATTACAGTAGGGAGGAGAAACGGCCCATAAAGGATAATAAAAGAATTCTATTACTCAAACTTGAGTAACGTAAACGAGAGATCCCATTAATAGACAGATCACGTGAGGGGTGGGGGAAGGGTCAGGATAGCCGTATAGCCCTGGCCTAGGGAAAAGACCAAATAAGAGGATTAGAAGATGGAAGAACCCCCGTAAATGTGATCCAATTGTGAAAATAAATCCACGAACGTGACGATGTGCCAGATAGATGGATATATAGAAAAATAAAATGAGCGGCCGGGGAGGCTAGTTTTCGGGGACCGAAATGCGCAACGGTGACGAATTCTCGCAAATGTGACGGAGATATCAGGAAATAATAATAATTGTTTTATATTATTATTATCAATAATGGATAAGCCTTATCCATATAATATGGGCCTATTTTAACTAATAGGGCCCTGGACCTAAGACTTACTAAACGGTGCCGTCTATCAAAATCTCCCGGGACTACAAGCCGTCCCCGCCGGTCAACCCCCAGTATAAGGATTTGAACCCCAAAAAAGCCATTGAAGTCCTTGGACGGGCCTATGTATCTTACGGGGGGTTGGTCAAATCAAAAACAATTTTTGATTTGACCATGAAGAATTTTTGGCCATTAAAAAAAACAAAGGGATAATATGCTAATACCTCGAAAAAAAGGAAAAGGGATAATATTCTCATACCTCTATTGGCGGGCACGGAGTGCTGTCCAATTCCAATGTGGCGTGGTGTTGAGCACCATCCCCCAACAAAGCATTCTCGGGGGCGGGCGCCCGACACGAAATGGGCTGTAGGGGTCCGGATTATTAAAGGCTCCGGTGTATAGATAATAAAATATATACAATATTTCTCGTGGTCGGGAGTGACTGGACAGCGCTTTTCAGAAAATGTTCCTCTGTGTACCATACTGGGGTGATGGTACAGCCCCATAATTGCGCTACGCGCACCAATTAAATTATTTCTATCAACATCGAAGATTTTGTATTTGTCCATATGGGTAACCCCGAGGACGATTCATCTTTTTTTTAGGAGTTCATTTATATATCTTTTTTTTTAGTAGTTTATTTATATAGAAATAGATGATATTTCTTTCTACGATGGTTTAGCGACGACCCACTTTTAGATGCCCTTATATATCAATGATAAGAAATATATAAGGCTTTCACTTTCATATTGGCCTGAAGAACGAAAATGCTAGTCGCTATACAGCGAGTAAGCAAATACGCTTCGCGTATCCCGAGTTCGAAGGCCGACAGTGTAACGTGTCATTTCATAAGGGCAGGAGTAACCGTCCTGGCATCTGGCAAGTGGATGGATCGAACCGCCGGTCGAGCCCTCAGAGATCGGGAATGATTTCCTCTGACCCGGGTCCAGAGTGAAAAGATAATAAAAATAAAATAGATATCGGCCATCCTGTCCCTGTGAATAATGGAGACGCTACGCTTCTCAAGTACTAGGTTCCCGCCGCCAGCACCACGTCTACAAAAGAACGGCGGCCGACGCATCGCGGAAGGCGAAGGTATTGTTTCCCGTCTGTCCGTCGTAGACGGCTAATTGTCGTAGACGCTTAGCCGTCTACGACAATTAGCTTTTTGCCCATTTCCCTATCTCTAGCTACAGCGTTGTCCTTTCTTTTTTTTCTATTTTTTTCAATAAAAATTATTATTTCATATTGTATTATCGTACTTTAATACTTCATATACGATGCATCATTTTCTATTTTTTTCAATAAAAATTATTATTTTATACTTTATTATCGTAATTTAATACCTCATATATGATGCATCATCAAACCGTTTTAGTTATAAAAATATTGAAAAATGCGTTTCAAAATTTTGAAACTACATGAAAATTTGTTTAAAAAGATCCAATTCTACTAATGGTTTCAAATTGACTAAATTAGTAATATCCATCAATAAAGCCCAAAATTATGCAGGCACAGGTAATGAAAACGAAGTGTAATGTCTTTTACGGAATAATTCAAAATAGAACTACCCGAGTAGTGATACCAATTTGAAAAAGAAACTATAGACAGATCCCAGGGATATTTTATAAATATAGTTCGAGAGGATTTGCTATAGGTGTAACCTCGGATATCTCGCCTGTGTTACTGGTAAAGGCGACGGATTTCTCTCTATTTCTTTCTTTTGGAAATACTGAGACCGTATTTTCATGGCGGCTGCGGTCGACTTTTTAGAATTTGCCGCGGCTTCCAATAATTCCTTTTTAGAGGATTCATTCCCCTGGGACGGTTTAGTTCTTTGTAACAGGAGGGCCGCGCCCCCAATTTGATATCAACATTATCTTTGAAAAGCGACTGCATCCGGGCATCATCCTGCGGAAGCTTAAGCTGTTTATCCCTTTTATCTTGATAGTTATGAATTTTCTCTTGTAATTCATCATTGGCTTTATAATTAGCTAAATAGGCGAGACCCGCACCACCAACAAAACCAGCCACGGGTTTGCCTCCTTCCACAATTGTATCAACAGAAGTCATTTTCTATTTTCAAGCTGCTCCAACTGCGCATTGCCCCGTGTTTCGTTTAGGTATAAACCTAAAGCTATGTTGAAAATCCAATTTATTATCTATAAAACCTGCTACGTGCCGTTTGCAAAAATATTAATTCAAACCACCTATCACGGATTTCCACTCAAAGTGATCCTGCTCAGGGCCATAAAACTGCAGTTGATCGTCGTTTACCACATGAGAACGCAAGCGTATATAATAAATGGTGGGCATATAGACAGCCAAGTGTAGAAAATTGGCCACGTGGGTTAAAAAAGAAGCTTATTATTGAATACGAAATAACGAACAAGATAAAACAGCCACCCCAGTAATTCTTTCTATAACGCTTTTCTAAACGAAGCCCAAATAAAACAAAGAGTTGAAAGAAATCCAAATTGAACAAATAAAATAAAGCGGCAAATTTGGTCTTTTCGAATAGATATATAATTATAGAGACAGTTAAAGAACCAAGTAAAACATGTAAAAGCGTCAAACAATCAAATTTGTGGAACCAAAAAGTCAAAAATAGAAAAAGAGAGATAGATAATTATTTCTCCAAAAACAAAAAGGAATTAGTATAATGAAAGATTCAATAAAGAATTGTACTCAATGCGATGAGGCATCGTATGACATACTAGATGCCGATTAACTTAGGGCTTGTGAGGCACTTGTCAGACATAAAATCGACTTTGAAGAGATATATATCAAACAACATAATGACAGAGTCTTATTCAAGGATATGAATAAAGTGGTGGAAGTTTTAGAAAGGACAACTTTTTTCGTAACCTTAAAGACATATCCAAAAAAGCCCATTACCTTTATAACATAAAGGAAGGTGTATACGTACAGTACAGCGACATAGAATTACAATCAATAATTAAGAAAATTTTGTATTTTTTTTGTTTAGACTATTATACATCAGAAACTAAGAAGCTTATAAAACATTTAAAAACTAGCCATAAGGTCAAGTTAGGACCACCAAAATTGAAGAAATGCATTATTGTTTTGAAAGACGGAGTTTTGGATACTATAACTGGGAGAGTAGCAGAATTCTCACCAGATAGATTTTGCGTTGCAAAATTACCTTATAACATCGGAATATCTCCACTGGAAGATATCCCTTGCCCAGATATTCCAGGAGATCTATGCCCTACATTCAAAGAATTTATAGATTCAGGGGGTAAGGATGCTCTGAAGAAGTTTCTCAGGGCTTATTTTAACCGCCTCCTCCGCTCGGACAATTCGTCCCAACGTTTTCTATATATGATGGGTCCCACAGGAACAGGTAAAAGTGTGTTTTCTTTGGTTTCTGAGGCTTTGGTGAGCGGCTCTATTAATACATGCCACACCACTTTGGCGAGGATGAATCAGCCGTTGGGGTTTAATCTCATCCAATTTCAAGAGAAGATGTTAATTGTTGTTAATGACTCCCCTTTTTCTAAGGGAGATACGGCAATACTAAGACAGCTAGTAGGAGGTGATAGGATATCGGGTAAACTAAAACATGCAAATGTAAGACATGAATTCAGCTATTCAGGTTGGGTACTCATCGTAGGTAATGAATATATCTCGGTATGTCAGAGACTTCAGGAGCTCTAGCGAGGAGAATGATAGTCTTTACAGCTCGTAATGCTGTCCATCTTAAGAAATTCCTTATCAAAGAAGAACATGGTCTATTCATGGGACCACTGGCCGAGGAAATAAGTGAGATCGCGAAGTGGGCTCTTTCTATGCCTGACCAGGATGCTACGGAAATAATGAGAGACCCTGAGATACATTGTCCTAGTCTATCAGAAGAAAACAAGTTATGTCGTGAGAACCTAAATCACATAAGCGCTTGTTTGATGAAGACCCCTCCTGCATGCTCCAGCAGCAAACCCTCCCAAGGAATTTACCACACGCACGATCCGATTAGTTGATGTACTTCATCGACATATATCCAAACCCTTTCGCTGTATTTTAAGAAAACAGCCGCAAAAGGAGTAAGTTGAGGCGCATGTCCGCGCCAAAGAACGTAGTTATGAAGGCACAAGATAATTGTAGGTTTGTCCGCTTTGAAATCAGCGACGAGGTCATCCAACTAGCTGGGTTTTCGAATTAAATTGACACAATATTTATGTTTTGACTATCTGGCTCCTCCAAGATAGTTTTACATTGTCGTAGCCATTTCTTGGTAGGATACCTTAGAATTGCGACAATACGCCCGAGAATGGAGGCGGCTCAATTACGAGCGGAGGCGCAGAAATCACAACAGTAAACGGGGGCCCTGGCTTCTCGAAAAATTAAGGATCTGAGTGTGCAATTAACTTATTTTGAATTACGGTACGATATTATTCGGAATGAAATTGCGATAATATTTTCATTTCCTACCCAGGAACAACTCAAACAGCTTCGACGGACCAAAGAGGATGTGGAGTTTTCTCGGGGTCGCTTGAAGCTCGTTTAGCTGGTGGTGATCCGTGGATGCCCGATTTCCAGGGGCGATTGGAAGCAGCCATGAATGCCGGCAAAACTGCCGCCGAGGGCCACATGCAGTGGTTTTTTCCGAGCATTCGGGATTTGCTGCCAGTGGAAGTGCTGCATCACAAAATACTCCGGCCGCTCCTGATAAAGCAAATTTTTATGACTGGGGTTCAGCGCTTCATAGGCTGTTCATGGAGGGTAATCCTTTTTAATAATTACGGTTTCTTACTTATGTTTATAATGCAGAAATTCATTGAATTGAATTTCTGCTTCCTTATTTCGTTTTTTATTTGCTCGGTGCCTAACACTTAATAGTACGAGATATTTTAATAGCTTAACCATCCGTTAGTACTATAAATAATTAGGAGATGGCTTTGGCCCAGGGTCCGAAGGATACTTCTTTGGCTTTACAGGGGTTTTTTCTATTGGACTCGCTTAGTTATTGCTACTTAAAGGTCATGCCGGTTAATGTTTTCATTACCTTATCCGCTTGAATAACGAATAGGCATGTATGAATACGGCCACTATTGGGATAAGCACTGCTTATCCCCCTCCCGCACCCGATACGTAGGGTGGGGGAGGGGGGGGCTCCCATAAAGCCTGGGCCTTATGGTTGCTTTTTCTTACTAGTTTTCTAGTCTTTTTAATTAAACAGAGTTGCAGTTAACTCGGTATTATTTGGTTCTGGCATTTCTCCTTTTGTTACTCGTATGGGGCGAGTCCCCTCCCACGTTCTGTCCGATGCGTATACTTTTTATCTTTTCCGCTCACCTAATGAAAGGTGTATTTCACTTGAGAAGACACGGAGCTTGCTCCAATTGATTCTAAAATTGACGAGTTTTATGGCTTCTGTTGCGCGGCTTGTATTTTTATTCTGCAATTCGAACCAATCCCAATTGACTTTAAAGGGCCCTTTATGCTTTATTATAGTACAAAGCCCCGCAGTTATGTATGCTATGACTTTGGGGGCCAGAAAAAAAGCTTTAACTATTCTGCTTTCTAATTTAATTTTACCCAATGCAGGTTCAACTTGAGACTCTGGCGGAGGCCTTTCCGTCACTGCAGATTCCGTATCAGTATAATAGCAGGACTCTGTTCGAATAAACGGATACATATGAATCCGTGCGTGAGCGGTGACCGCCGCATCAATTTGAACTGTAACGTTTAAAACCACTTTTTTATTTATAAGACTCGCCTCTACCACAGCTGCATGTCTCAGGACATCCGGAGACTTATTGCCTATCACCTGCATTTCATCAAGATAGGTTATTAAAAAACGTTCCATATCCAATTCGTGGAAACTCAAAATGCGGTAACACTAATCTTTCCTATTTTTACTAAAACCCTGTCAGTTTTTTTCTTTTTTTGAAAGCATCGGTTTTTTTCCTTTTTTTTTATGACAGTCCCCCTGGGGCCCTGTCGGACAGTCCCCCCCAGGGGCCTTGTCAGACAGGGCCCCGCCCTTTAAACTCCACCACACTATACAATTGATCTAAGATGTACAATTATATGTATTATACCCGAAATCATCAACAACCAAAAAATACAATGTATTTTTTTTGTAATGAATCATCGTAGATAATTCATTACTTTTGGGGAAATAGCTTAGTGGTTTATAGCGCTGGTCTGTCAAGCCAGAAGTCGCGGGTTCAAATCCCGTTTTTCCCGGTGAAACTTGAATCCAATTAGAAAACCCAGTTCATCAAGATATATATATTTTTTTACGAAAAAACCAGCTTAGATAAGCTTTTTTTTAAGCTTCGGCATACTGGCGGAGCTCTTACACCCCGCATCCTCCGCGCATATGCCGAAGCCAAGGTAATCAAAAAGATTTTTTTGTGTTTTTTTGGAGGTATGGCTGAGTGGTTGAAAGCATTGGTTTGCTAAATCAGTGCGACAAGAAACTGTGCAATGTAATGTGGTTCAATTCCACAGGACGTAACCCCCGTCCTACCCAACCTAGACATGCGTCGGGAGTAATTTTGAGGTGTGAAGCTCTAGGTACAATGTAATGATGCTTGGGATTCCGTACTAAGCTAATGCTAGGGTAAAGAGACCCGGCGGGTCTTCGTGTGCGGAAATCGTAAAGCCGGCCAGAGGACCTGTAAAGCCCAAGAAGCACTACGTGCCTGTAAAGGCAAAGAAGTCTCCTTCGGACCCTTCGGGCCCTCAATAGATGAACAGTTCAAACGAACTAATACAGAGACCTCGTAAAAAACAATCCAAGGCGGAACCAAAAGATCTTCTGGATGGAATATCGTAGGTTCAAAATTGGAATGGTAGCTATCCCGAGCAGGAAGCCAGCCGTGGAAGGGGTGGTATCTCTGATTTTGATATCACCGTGGGTTCAGATTTCCATCGGGGTTTTTTTAGGTTCTTCCTGTTGAGAGAAATGGTACATTGCGCGGAACTTGGGAAACCCGTATCGCTCCTTTCGGGAGGCTCTGTGGTAATGCAGAGTAACGCAATGCGGGTAGAGGACAGCTCAAAAAGCAAAAGCCCGTCTGTCATTGATGGGATAGGATCTTGTGATCTACACCGAAAGGTGGCAGACTTGAGCATGGGTGACTTGTACTATATCTTTCTTGAGACTTTTATAAAAAGGATATAAAATTACTTTTTTTTTATTGGCACAAGGCCCCGGGGACACCACAAAACCAAAATACTGTCCGACAAAACAAGGAACAGGGGCTTAGAGCTGCGGGTTCACCCGTAACACTTAACTTGCCATTTTACACATGGAACAAGTTCTAGTAGCCAATGATTCAAACATGACTCTTGCGGGTTTACATTTTGGACAGGTTGCTTGAGCCGTATGCGGGAAAACTCGCACGTACGGTTCTTAGGGGGGAAAGCTTGAGAGGGCCTACCTATCCCGACAAATACAACAATATTGTATCATGGGTTCAAATCCCATTTCCTCCGTAGGGGACGTAGCTCAATTGGTAGAGCGTATGTTTTGCAAGCATAAAGCTGTCGGTTCAAATCCGATCGTCTCCAGAATCTACTGGAAAAAAATAGAATAAATGCTTGTAAGAATGCAACTTTATAAAAGCTGCGGGAGATCTCGTTATGCTTCGCACCTTAATTTGGCTTCGGGGGGCGGGCCTAACCCCGAACCCCATGGTCCAAGGGACGCGAGACTATAGGGAGAGGTGCTACGTACTTTGGGGGTACGAAGGGTCCGAAGGTGCGTAAGCACTTTCCAGACCCACAAAGTTCAGCGCGGGCCGGATAAAGTTATAGTTGAATGGGACGCCAAAATAGCGAAGTCGGAGGGTAAGGTCGCCCGGCGTGCTTACGAAAAGGTCCGGGATTCTTACAATAAGGCCGGGAAGGGCTACATCAGGCTCGCAGGGTCCGTATAGATAAATGATTAAGGGGGAGCACCTTAGACAACAAGAGAATCCGTTATTTCCCGACGCACTTAAAGGCGCAACTCTTAGCGTACCTTCGATTTACGAAGAGTACGGCCGCTTAAGTTTGCTTCTTTGGCAGTTAGTTTATTTTATATAATTCTTGGAATGGCTTTACAGTTGGAAGATAGATTTTGTCACGAAACAGAAAGCTTTTATGCGTTTTGCTTATCCCGCCGTAGATATTTATGCTATGGTTTGAATGGTAAACAAAAACAATTAATAAAAAATACGAATTATTAGATATGGCTAAAACTAAACAAATCAAGAATTTGACTTTTCATTTTGGACCTCAACACCCTGCTGCTCATGGTGTTTTACGATTAGTATTGGAAATGAATGGAGAAGTGGTAGAACGCGCGGAACCGCATATTGGATTACTCGGCACAGAAAAATGAATTGAGTATAAAACGTATCTTCAAGCTTTACCTTATTTTTCTCATTTATATTATGTTTCTATGATGGCCCAAGAACATGCTTATTCTTTAGTTGTAGAGATACTTTGTAATTGTGAGGTACCTTTACGAGCTCAGTATATACGAGTGTTATTTTGTAAAATAACTCGGATTTTAAATGTGCGCCATTTAAGTAGCAATGTGTTCTCGGCGATAGGTGGATTAATGATGTCTAATATAAAGCATCACACTATCCTTGAAGGGAAAGCCCAACGGGTATTGCAGCATGTGGGGAAAAGGGGAAACCGGCGTGAAACCGATAGCGTTATGATGTTCTACGAGCTATAGCTCTATGGATCTTAGTAGTTCCTCTGGAAGGATCCGGCTCAGGCTGGTTGGCCTAACAAACACACGTGGTTGTGATTGGGGCCAGAACCATTATGTCGCCAGCGGACATTGCGACCTTCTCCAAGCCACCGCCTCTGATTTAAGGCTTCGTCGAAAAAATGGAACATCCTGGGGACAGCTACCGTATAAATACGGGCATGGAAGTTCAGAACCTACGGAACAACAAATGACACATTGAAAGGAAAAATGGGATTACCTAAAGCCACCTTCCCCCGAAAAGGAGGACCGGCCAAAGAGATAGGAATATCTCTTCACCCTCACCAGACGTGTAAAGTCTGGAGAGGGAGGGCAACGGGGGATTCGCAGTAAGGGCCCCCACCGGCGACGGCTCTTGAGAACGACAAGGTACCCCCCACGCCAGCTCGCGGCCCCCCAGCTGCTGCCGGCCGGCGTAAACGGACAACAACCGCAAGGACGCTTTCAACTGCGACGATCGGGGGCATGAGGGAAGGCCCGTTGAACACTTACCACAGAAGGACTGGGAAGGGACCCAGAATGACCTCTCCCCCAGCTGATGACACGATAAGCTGAGACCTTATACTGACCATCATTCCATGGGGGGCCTTTTAGCCACTCAAGGCAGGATCGGATAACCCCCAGGAGATTTGAAGTAAGCCTCCGGGCTTACCTATGCACCAAATGGGATAACCCGACACAGTCCGGACCTACGGACTGTACGTGGTTAGTCCCCAAGGACCTGAAACACCAAACTCCAGGGGCCGGTTAACTCCATCGCTCTGATTTCGGCTTACAAACTATTAAAAGAAAAAGACTACATGAACTACCTATATCTTACAAAATTGCTACTCACATTTCAAACAGAACTTATATACCAGCTACAGAATCATGAAAATCTTTTACAATTGACCGCTCAGAAAGGATTATACTGTAAACTATTCGACACAAACTTACACATAACAACCTATGGTAAACTTAAATCAAAGCAGGGAAACATGACTCCGGGACTGCGGACTCCCAACCCCTGGATGGCATGGGATATTTTGAAAAAACCATTGCCAGACTCAAGGACAAATCATTCCAATTCAAAACACCTCTTGGAGAACCTTTATTCCCAACCCAAATAGAGATCAACGTCTCTTGGGTATACCATCTCCACGCGATAAAGTTGTACAAGAAGCTATACGGGCAGTTATTGAACCCGCCTTCGAACGAAAATTTTTGCCCTCTAGTCATGGCTTCCGCCCAAGCCGGTCTCCTCGCACTGCACTGAGAGAAATAAAACCCAATGGAAGAGTGTAAACTGGGCAATCGAAGGAGACATCAAAGGATACTTTTACAATATCAACCACCACAAACTAGCTTCGTTCCTCGATGCGGAACTTCGAGACCCATAGCTTTTACAACTTTACTGGAAACTAGTAGGGGGCAGGATATGGACTAAAAAAGGAGCCCCAAACTCGAGTTGGGGTACGGGGAGTACTATCCCCCCTGCCCAACATATACCTGTGCCCCCTAGACCAATTCTGTGAAGAATTGAAGATAAGATACAAAGCCCCAACCTCTCTAATCACCCGATAGACGATTCAGACTGTTAAAAAAAGATAAAGAGGAAGACCGCCCAAGAGCACGACTGGAATGGCTTAGAAAAGCAATAGAGAGGAGGAGAGTAAAAATCTACTACCTACGATATGCAGACGACTGGATCGTAGGGGGGGTGGTTGGCTCCAAGAAGGTAGCGCCGGCAATAAGAGCTGAAATAGCATCATTCCTAAAACTCCACCTGTAACTAAATTGGGACAACACAAAGATAACTCATATAAGCAGCCAACTAGCTCTCTTTCTCGGGACCCATATCAAAGTTCTGACGGCGGAATCCATCAGAAGTCACAGGATACTCGTGGTAGGACAACGTAGGAGAAGTGCCGCCCTTAGACTCCACCTGCTCGCTCCCATAGAAAGGATTGTAAAACACCTACATGGGAAAGGCTTATGTACCCCGACTGGAAAAGCCAACCCCGTTAGATAATGGATCTTTTTGGATCACCACGAACTCATCTTAAGATACCAGGGCATCATGAGTGGATACATGAACTACTACTCCTTTGTGGATAACTATGGAATGTTAAAACGAGTGGCGTACATCGTGAGGTTCTCGGCACAGGAACTTTGAAACGAAAGTTCAAAATGTTGTCTGTAGCAAGCGTCTTCAAAGGGAGTGGGACAGGCAGGGGAAAAGAACTATAGGCGGCTACATTACCCAACTGACTGGAGAAAGGATGTTTTCCGTTTTGCAATAAATAATCAAAAAATAATGGAATTCTGCACTAGAATAAGACTCCGAACCCATGCGGTCCTAACTAGCCCTTGCTGTATATGCGGGAACCAGGAAAACATGGAAATGCACCATGTGAAGCACCTTCGGAAATCGAAGGCGAATGGCCTCACAAAACTAATGGTCCAGCTCAACCGGAAACAAATTCCGCTGTGTCGGACCTGTCATCTGAAAATCCACCAGGGGAAGTATGACGGCAAGAAATGAAGTCTATTCAATAGGAAAGTGTAGTCCGGGCTACCGGCCTCATATTAGGTGGGAGATAATCCGGTAGGACTCTCGTAATTGGATTGCATAGACTTCAAACCTACCTAGCACCCCCTCGAAAGAAGCGGGCGCGGGAATAAGTGAAGGCCACTGATAGTCCAGGTCAAAAGCTCGGCCCGGCCTTCCAGAGCCCGAGGATTCACTCGGAAAGCCGTATGCGAGGAAATCTTGCACGTACGGTTCGGAGGAAGGCCATTGATACCTGACGAAAGGCTCGCAGCTGAATAATTGGGGTTAGTGGCCCATCTCTTACCATTTACTTGCTTTAACTACTCATGCTATGGATGTAGGAGCACTAACTCCATTCCTTTGGGCTTTTGAAGAGCGAGAAAAACTTTGAGAATTCTATGAAAGAGTCTCGGGAGTCAGTATGCATGCCAGTTACATACGACCGGGTGGAGTGGCGCAAGATCTGCCCTTGGGCTTAAGTGAACATCTTTTTCTATTTACACAACAATTTGCTTCTCGTATTGACGAATTAGAAGAAATGTTAACCAACAACTGTATCTGGAAACAACGATTAGTGGATCTTGGTACTGTCACTGCACAGCAAGCTGTGGATTGGGGATTCAGCAGTGTAATGTTAAGAGGCTCCGGAGTATGCTGGGATTTGCGAAAATAAGCGCCTTACGATGTTTACGACCGATTGGATTTTGACGTACCAGTAGGTACCAGAAGAGATTGCTATGACCGTTATTGTATTCGTATTGAAGAGATGCAACAAAGTATTCGAATCATTATTATGCAATGTCTTAATCAAATGCCTAGTGGCATGATTAAAGCCGATGATCGTAAACTAGGTCCTCCATCACGATCTCGAATTAAAGAATCCATGGAATCTTTAATTCACCATTTTAAACTTTATACAGAAGGTGTTTCTGTACCAGCTTCTTCTACCTATACAGCAGTAGAAGCGCCTAAAGGATAATTTGGTGTGTTTCTAGTCAGTAATGGAAGCAATCGTCCTTATCGTTGTCAAATAACAGCACCAGGTTTTGCTCATTTACAAGGACTTTATTTTATGTCCAAACATCATGTGCGACCTGTTCACAGGATAAGACGATAGTAATCCCTGTGCGCTCTCCTCAGCGTACATCCGCACTGGGATGACAGAGTGATCGAACTGAGTTTTCCATGAAGGTGAAAGTCCTTCTCCCCGTAGAACGGGGTAACAGCGTACCCACACGCGTTTGGAGTGGCATCCAAAGGTGTGAAGCTGAGTAGAAAAGGGAAGAAGACCCCTAGGATGTGGGGAACTAAGAATCTCGAGCAAGGGCGTGACCATAACCTCCTTGGTTATTGTCTGGGTGAATACAACAGTGTGGATATTTAACCTCCGAAGGCTCATTAATGAACCGCAGCATCTGAAGCGTCGTAATGGACAAGCCGGGCGGTATTGCTTCCTACTCTTATATATAAGAGACCCCCGCATCCGGAACATCGGATATAGGCCTGAGGGAAAGTAATGTGATGTCCTTTCCCGTTCTTTCAACGCGCCTCGGGCGTATAGCGGGAGCCTTACGGCCCCTTTCGGATAAATGAACCCCGGAACTAGGGAACCCTGAACCCCTCTGAGGTTATACGCGCCAACCGTAGGGTGGGCAGGAATAGGATAGGGCAAAAAGCTCAAAAAAAAGCTTTTTTTCCACCACTCTCAACATTGAGAGACCGAGCTAAACAAACGTGAGCCCTTATGGCCTTCGAACCCCAATGGGAGGCTAGATTGAACCCTAATAGTTACGGGTTCCGCCCAGGTCGTTCCTGCAGCGACACCATCGCAGCGATTTACACATCTATTAATAAGAAAGATAAATATGTACTTGATGCGGATATACACAAGTTTTTTATTAGGTTAACCATGAGGCACTTATCGGGAAACTTTAAACTTTCCCACAAATGAGAAGACACATAACACCGTGGCTGAAAGCAGAAATATTAGACCGGGGTGAATACCCAGAATAAGGAACCGGCGGGATCTTTGCCAACGTGGCACTTCATGGATGAGAGTAGTCGCTTAAGATTTGGGTAGAAAAATTTTAATGTAGGGACACCAAAGGGAAAGCCCTTGGGCGAATAGAGAGACGGACCCAGCTCTCTTTCCTCCGGTACGCCGACGATTTCGTGGTCCTCCATTCAAATCTGGGAATAGTCCAACAAGCCCGTGTGAAGATCGAACGACTACTTCAGCCGATGGGGCTGAAGCTTAAGTAAAGTAAAACGCACGTCTGCCACGGCAAAAAAAATATTTTTTACGGCTTCCGTATCCGTCAGTACCCTGTGGGAGCCTCACATTGTGGGCGTACAAAACCCTTGTAAAGGCTAGTAAGAAAAATAGAAAAAACTATTTAATGAAGCCCGTAGGGCGGGGCACTGTCACGACCAAAATACGACGGAAAAGCGCACATTTTAGGAAACTGGCTCGATGGGATGCAAGGAGCCGTAGGACGGGAAACTGTCACGTACGGTTCTGAATTGGCGGCCAGGTGGGAGACCCCTGGTCGACCATAACATGCTAGCAGATGTTGTCACCATCATAGGTACTCAAGATATTGTGTTTGGAGAGGTAGATAGATAGGACTACTAATTGCACAGGTAGGACAAAAAAATATATATTGTTTTCCAGAAACTTATCCTTATAATTTTCTGCCTTTTTTTTTTCTGTTTTTTTCGCCCCATTTTTTTCAGACAGTCCCTGGCCCTTTGTTTTGTCGGACAGTTTTTTGATTTTGTGGTGTCCCCGGGCCCTTTTTTTGTCTGACAGTGCCCCCGCCCTACGGGGCTACTGTTTCAAATATATAAATATATAGATATATCTATATATTTTGCTTGATTAGGATTATCATCAATATAATGCGAATGAAGGCCGCAGGAATAAATAAATATATATGTATTTTAAAATCTTCTAACCTGCCCTACAAGCCTCCATAATGCTTCCCTTCGGGCAGCCTTATGTAATTGCAAAAAAACACGGGAAAGCATCAAAAAACATGGCCTTTAATAGGTGATCTATCAATAAAGAGATAAACCTGAAAAACGGCCTGTAGAGCATAAAAAGATAAAAAAATATATATATTTTTTTTGCCTCCGCAACGGCGCGGAGGTTCGAAGAAGCCAGGTTAATCAAATCTTTTTTTTTTACACTTGTTCCAAGGACACTAGACTCGGGTACGCCCTTTTTTCTATAGTCTCGTGCCCTTTGGTCCAACGGGTTCGGCCCGGGGGCTCGACCCGAACCCTTCAGGTCCTTTTTTCGTAAAGCCGTTTCCTGTATGAAAGTGTTTACGCACCTTCGGGCCGGCACGTAGTGCGCGGGGAGTGTGTTCGGGTATCCTGCGCGGTAAAGCCATTTCCGGCCTTCGGCGCTTCTTTCGTAAAGCCAAAGAAGTCTCCTTCGGATCCTGCGCGGAGCGAAAACCCAAAGATATTCCCCAATATTTTTTTTTATTTTTGCGTGTTTAAAAAAAAAAGGCTGTGCCCGAGCCAAAAAAGATTTTTTCTAGCGAAGCTCATAACGCTGATGAATCATCTATAATGATATTCATCAACGTAGCTTGCGGAGAGGTATATACATAGCGACTTGCTAGATGCGCGCAATTGACAACTTTGAGGCTTTTCCTCTCTGGAGCTCCGCACTTTGTTTGCTTCGCGAACAAAAGGTGCAGCATAATATAGATTTTTGGGGCTTCGCCCCCCCCCCGCGTAAAGCGTCAGCTTTCCAGGGGGGGGGGGGGGGGGGGTCATGAGAAAGCGAAAAGCAAAAAAAATCTTTTTTTGCATTCTCTTCTCAGCTTTACCCCAGCATAGCGAATGATGGGTAAGGGTGGAACGATGAAAGCACCCGAGGCCCATAAACCCCATCAGGATTATGCCATTATTACGTAATGGCATAATGAAAAACTAAAAAACCACGTGGAATGACTGCCAAAATATGCATCGTTATTAAATCTTTTGAGAATCAAAGGTCAGGGCTTCTGCTTAACACACGCAAGATTGGATTGCCTAAAAAACAAACCTTATATACAGTATTACGATCACCTCATATTGATAAAAAGTCTAGAGAACAATTTGAAATGAGAATACATAAACAATTGCTGGTCATAGAAACGGAAACGCATAAATTGCGTGAAAAGTTAAATTGGTTAAAACTACATGATCTACTTGGAGTTCAAGTGAAAATTCTATTTTATTATCAAACCCGTTTGGAGAAAGTTTGCAAACCCTAGTCAAATTGCTTTTAAGTCATGGAAGTCCTTATTTCTAAAAAGACAAAATAACACTGTGTTTGCTTTGTCCAAGGGCGTAGCACTACGTATAATCAAATCAAGGCCAAAGGGCTACCAAATCTATGATGTTGTATTGCGTAACATGCGGGGAGAGATGCCCGGAGGGCGGGGCACTGTCTGACCGATGCTTTCAAAAAAAGACAAAAACTGACGGGACACGAGACGAAATGCCGAGAAAGAAGGCGCGTAGCGCTTCTTCGGCCCGGAGGGCCCACAAAAAGCGTAGCGCCTCTCGTCTCGTGCCTTTGGCTGTTATAGGCACGGAGTGCGCGGGGAGCGTGTTCGGGGAAGGAGAGGTGCGTAGCACTCGACCAGAGGGAGAGCGCTTTACGATTAAAGGGCGCAGCTCTCCCCGGCAAGGAGAGAGCTGCACCCTTTTTTAATTTGCTCTTGTTTGGTTCGTGTGCCAGCTTCAAAGAGACTTAACCTGAGATCATATAGAATAGTGGCCGCATAAACAAACATGATGCACACTTGGTGTGCTTAGCTTTAGTATGAGATCATAGCACCTATGTAGTTTATTGGAAGGGCGTGCCTGTAGGGCCCCCACTGTGGCGACGGTCAACCACAGGTCGAGGGTCCACTGATGGACCTTCGGCCTTACGTTATATATTTTATGGCTAGTAGCGAAGCCATCAATCATCTACGATGATTGATGACACTGACAGTCGAAGAGAGGTGTACCGTAGGTACATTCGGGTTTTCGGTGTCATTGATGCTTCAAATGAAATAAAAAAAGGCAAATACACTATGAGAAATAGTTGCTGGAAGGGAAAAGGTGCGCCAAGTTAGTAATAATGTGTCTCCGGCGACAAGCCGGCACGGAGTGTTCTGTGTAAAGCGTCCCACTATCCTCGCGGGGAAAGCCCAAGGGGTATTGTAGCATGTAGGTGAGAAGGGGAACACGGCGTGAAACCGATAACGCTAAGCCGTTCTCCGAGCTAGAGGTTCTATGGATCGTCTTGGAGGTCTACTGGAGGTATTCCACTCAGTCTGGCTGTGGCCTCGGCCCAGCCATTATGTCGCCAGCGGGAAGCGCGACCTTCTCCCCAGCCACCGCCCCCTGCTTTTCGGGTTGAAAACAGAGTGGAACACACTGAGAGACAGCTACCGTACAGATACGGGAAATGACCAAAAAGCCTAATGAACCGGCTCGACACACTAGAAACGAAACTTGGGATTGCCTAAGGTAACTCCCGGGACCCTGGCTAGGAAAATACAAATATTTCCCATCCTTTGTGTCAGAACCGAGGAAAGGAGGGCAACGGGGGACTCGTAGTAACGGAAATACCGCGAAGGGGCCCAGAGCGAAAAAGATCGGAGATGACTTCGGGAAGGAAGAACCTTATCCCGTTCATCCTGACTGGGGACTTAGCCCAACAAGTACGGGTAACAGTCCCGTGTGGAAGGACTCCCGTTAACGGATACTCCTAAGCAACTGGCTAAGTCAAAAGGATCGCTTGGAGAGCCGTATGCGGGGAGACTCGCACGTACGGTTCGGAGGAAGGCCTTCCCAGACGAGAGATCATGGGGGCCCATCTCCTACCACTAAAACAATTAACTTTTCATTTAAAACGGAGTTCTGCTGGAAGAAATTCATCAGGGCGTATTACGGTTTTTCACCGAGGAGGTGGATCGAAGCGATTGCAGCGAAAAATTGATTTTAAACGAAGCACTTCGTCTATGGGCATTGTAGAAAGAATCGAATATGACCCAAATCGATCGTCTTGGATTGCTTTAGTACGATGGATCGAAGGGGTTCTACGCCCTGGAAAGCGCTTGGCTTTTTCTAAAGCGAATAGTCGAAGAGAAAAAAATATGTTCTTTTTCGGCCTCTTATTTTCGTTCTCTTCGCTGCCTAGACAAGCTCAGAGAAGAAAATACGAAAAAACGAGGGCCCTCCGGCCCTGCGGGCAGATACTGGAAAGTTCCTGGGGCTTAGGGACACGAGACCTTAGGGCCAAAGAAGTGTCCTTAGTCCCTTTAGGTAGCTTTCTTGGGTTACCCAGCATAGCAGTAGCTGGGGCAAAGCCCGCTTTCTTCGCTTTTCGAATGAAAGGCCCTTCCTCACTAACGGGAAGAGAGCGCTTGTCGGCCCTCAGAGGAGAAAATACGTTCTCTCAAAGCGAAGGCCAAAGGTGGAGAACGCAGAGCGAGGCGCCGAGAATAAAAAGCCTAGTACTCTCTTGGTCCCAAGGGCCGAAGGCCGGAAATGTCTTGACGATTTCCGCACACGATATTGGGAAGAAGGCCCGAAGGTCGGAAATGCCTGGTCCGCACACGATACCCGAACACGCTCCTCGCGCACTCCATGCCGTCGGCCCTTCGGGTTCGGGTCGAGTGCTACGCACCTCCGAGCCTTTCACTTATATATTAGCCAGTGAAAATTTGGAAGCAGGCAAGACGGTGATGAATTTTCATGGGTTTAACCCTTCGACCCCGTTAAACTACCATCAACCTTCCCAGAAAGCTCATGACCCTTCGGGGCTTAGGGTGGAAGAGACCGCGCGGGATAGTCGCCAGGCTTGGCTACACCCCCGTGGAGACTACGCTTCTAGTGAGAATAAATACATACTTGATTCATATTCTCAAATGGTCGGAAATTGCATACCATTAGCCAAAATACCTATAGGCACGTGGGTACATAATATTGAAAGGAACCCAGGTCAAGGCGCAAAGTTGACTCGAGCTGCAGGAACCTTTGCTCAAATAATTAAGAAAGTTGAGAATACACCACAATGTATTGTGCGGTTACCTTCGGGTGTTGACAAACTAATAGATTCCCGATGCCGAGCTACTATTGGTATAGTTTCTAATCTTAATCATGGTAAACGTAAGCTTAACAAAGCAGGACAAAGCCGGTGGTTAGGCAGACGCCCCATTGTTCGGGGTGTTGCTATGAATCCAGTTGATCATCCTCATGGAGGCGGTGAAGGACGCACTAAAGGAGGTAGACCTTCGGTATCACCTTGGGGCAAGCCTACCAAAGGTGGATTTAAAACAGTAGTAAGAAAACGCAGAAATTAGTTTATGACACGCTCTATATGGAAAGGTCCTTTTGTGGATACTTGCTTGTTCAAGCAAAAAAAGATCAGGTGGAGAATTTGGTCACGTAGATCTTGTATTTTGCCTCAATTTGTTGGTTGCTATGCACAAATTTATAATGGAAAAGGTTTTGTTGGTTTAAAGATTACTGAAGAAATGGTTGGTCATAAATTTGGAGAGTTTGCTTCTACACGGAAAACCTCTTCCTTGGGTAAGAGAGCTTTGCCCTCGAAACCCAAGATCAAACCAATCAAAAAGGTACGATAGTCAACTATGGCACAAAAAGTAAATCCGATTTCAGTCAGACTCAATCTGAATCGTAGTTCAGATTCCAGTTGGTTTAGTGATTATTATTATGGAAAATTGTTGTATCAAGATTTAAATTTTAGAGATTATTTTGGTTCAATACGTCCACCTACGGGAAACACGTTTGGCTTTCGTCTCGGTAGGTGTATTATTCATCATTTTACTAAAAGGACATTCATTCATGTATTTTTTCTGGATCGACTTAGCCAATCAAGACATCAAGGCCTTGGGGCAATACCATCTGTAAAGTTGATCAGGCGTATTAACGACAATACAGTAAAACATAGAAATGAAGTCGGGATTTGGCCCAAAAAACGCTATGAATACCATGATCGATCGCCATCAATACAGCAGATTGACCAATTACTTCGAGTCAGCGATTGGATGGCCGACATACACTCTACTTTTCAAAGTATCTGGCCAAAAGACGAAAATGATGACAGAAGAGCGTCAGAAGAACGCTATGCGTTCTCTCGCTTTGCGCCTTCCATTCTGCTAGCTGTGCGTGCTGAAAAAAAAAAATATATTTTTGGGTCCGAAGGAGACTTCTTTGGGTTTACCGGGCGTGCTTTCTTGGATTATTTTGTAATGCAATACTTCTTTAATCTAAAGAACCAAATGAAATTTGATCCTATGGTTAACAGAAGTCCCGTGGCACAGGGCGTAGCTAAAACATCTACGATTGGGGAAGCAATTCCGGCCAAGACCGAGCAAGGAACACAAAGCGGGGAGTCAATTCGTCAACCCAGGTCCACATTATATTTCGATGCTATCATATTTTTAAGGTATGCCCGATTTAGGAAAGCTACATCTCTTTCCAGTCGTTATTATTATTTGAAAAAAATGCAATCTTTATTTTCTAATCAAACAAAAACTAATACCTTAATTCAGCCAGTAAAAATAGCTTCTGTTTATCAAAGTGCCTCTCTAATTGCTCAAGAAATCTCTTGGAAACTAGAACAAAAAAAATCATTTCGACAAATATGTAGATCTATATTTAAACAGATTAAAAAATGCCCATATGTGAAGGGGATCCGTATTGGTTGTTCAGGTCGATTAAATGGTGCAGAAATAGCTAAAACTGAATGCAAAAAGTACGGTGAAACATCTTTACATGTTTTTTCCGATCAAATTGATTATGCGAAAACACAAGCATCTACTCCTTATGGAATCTTAGGTGTCAAAGTGTGGGTTTCATATTTTTTAACACAAAAAAAAGGGACAAGTTGTGCTATATCCAAAACGTACAAAATTTCGTAAATATCAAAAAGGCAGATGTAAAGGTTGCAAAGCAGACGGTACACAACTTTGTTTTGGAAAATATGGCATTAAAAGTTGTGAAGCTGGCCGTATTTCATATCAAGCAATTGAAGCAGCGCGTCGTGCTATAAGCAGAAAATTTCGAAGAAATTCTAAAATATGGGTAAGAGTTTTCGCAGATATTCCTATTACCAGTAAACCGGCTGAAGTGCGAATGGGAAAGGGCAAGGGAAATACTAAAGGTTGGGTTGCTCGTGTGTTGAAGGGACAAATCTTATTTGAAATGGATTGTGTTAGTTTGTCAAATGCTCAACAAGCTGCTACATTAGCCGCGCATAAACTGGGTTTGTCGATAAAGTTTTTTAAGTGGTCATAAAAAAAATAAATCAATATGGCAAAAAGGCAAAATTAGCTTGTAACCTTCGTTACGTTATTTAGCTCTATTAAAGAAGTCCGCCCTCAAGACAAAAGTGGCATTCCGAACGCTCTCTTTCTGGTCGAGTGCTATGCACCTCTCCCTCTGGTCTCGTGCTACGCACCTACAATCAAGATGTTTTTTATGTTCCGATCATCCTTATGTATATGCTCAATAGCGCTTCGCGCGCGCCTTTACTTAGTTTATTACTGCCTTTTCTTGTTCCGACGGCCCCTTGTGTCGGCTCGGATTCTGTCAGACAGTCGCGGGGCCTTGTCGGACAGTTTTTTGTGGTGTCCGACAAAACAGAGTCCGGGCCCTTTCTTCTATAGATTAATATGATTTTATATTGCAGGGTTCGACCCTGATAGTAGGAGCAGACCTTGCTATGTTCACGGGGGTCACTTATATCTTAGGTAAAGCGGTGCCGCCGACAGCGACCGGGAAAGCCTTGTAAATTGGGGAGGAATCCGACAAATCGGGCGCTCGGTCACTGAGCAAGCAAAATTTCTTGCAGCTAGTAATGAGGCGAAAGCAAGAGCTGCCGAGGCCAAAGCTACTCTGGCCATGTATGAATACAAAACAGAATTACTTAAAGCGGTTCATCGCACAACCCGAGGAACGGAAGGTAGCCCTTGAACCCTCGGAGACCATGTATTTGGGGACAACCATCCTGCCGGCCTAACCCGAGGATTTTTTTGGGGAGACGTCACCCCAACACAAGGGCTAGAAGCCGCCGTGAATCATTGGAAAAATAGTATGATACCTACCCCAGCGGAGCCCAATATATGGGGCTCCCAGCCCCGAAATCGATCCCTTCCATCATATTCTGATTGAAGATCACCGTCTTCTTTTGCATCTTACTAGTGATTTTGCTAACCTTAAAAATTATCATTAGGGACTTCAAGGAGATTATAAGAGCCGGCGTTCAACGCCTAAAATACCCGAGACTAAGAACCTTTGTCCTTGTATCTTTTTGATCGGTACCTTACGTACTCAAAGTAGAATAAGATCTTGATACTCGTATTTTTAGATGTACAGCTTGGCGTAGTTCTTTACGGATTATCCTGCCTTAATTGTTGCAGATGGTTACTTATTTCTAATTCCTCATAGTGGGAGACCTTATTTAAAGATCTCCCGCTCCCTCTAAACATCCGTTACTCGCCGGCAAAAAAGAAAGACATTTTGCAGATGGTTGCAGATCTTTCTGAGCTAATCTGAGCTAATCATCCATGACCGTGGCAAATAAATATATATATTTATTTTATAAAAATCAAAAAAAGATGATACATTTTAAAAATTATTTGCAAAAAGACAACTTGTTTTCTTCTAATGAACCGTAAATAATAACCCCATTTTGCTAATTCGGGCTTACTCTTTAAAAGGGATATTACCTTTTACTATAAGTAGTCGCTTACTATTGGCAAGCATCTTTCACCTTCGGTCGCGACTGGGCGCACGACCCAAAGGGCACGAGACCAGAGGGAGAGGTGCACAGCACTCGAGCAGAGGAAGAGCGCTTTACGATTGAAGGGCTTGTAGAAAGAAGGTGCGTGGTGCTTTCTATCTTTTGTGCTGCGCTTACCGGGCATTCTGGCTCCAACTGGACTTCAGCCCAGATTGGCCGCGGGTAGGCTTTAGCACTTTTCCATGGTGAGGAAACCGGCATAGCTGCTTATTTCGCTAGTCGCACGTTGCACAATATTGTTAATGACTGGCGCGTGGATAACAACGCTAAAAATCTCTTTGAAATGTTACCGGACTTTCAGAAAACGCCAGAAGACTTACAAAGGATTTTAACTCAGTCCTGCCAAGAGTTCGGCCCGTCATTTACGCGCAGTCTTTAGGAAAGGGTCCAGAAGGTCTTTATGGGTGTTGTCAAAGGTGCCCGCGATGAAGTAGGTAGACTCTCTAGGGTGCGTGGTCTTAACTTCGCACTATGCTGTCAAGTATTACTTTCTCTATATCCATCGGGGTGAGCTCATGACTGCTTGCCCCTCCCGAGAAAGAATTGGGCTGGTACATTGATTTTCGATGTCCTTGATGCTTCAATTTCAAAAAAAAAAGGCCAAATCATTATGTTCTCTCCAAATAGAAATAGACTTGAGTTTCATTACAATCAGGTAATACGTCCAGATTTCTTGCTCAAAATTAATTATGAAAACATAATGGAAGTTCCCAGATTGTGTAAAATAATAGTAGTTCCAAAGGCACCCTCAAATTTAATAAAGAATGTTAAATTAGCTATGGAAATTGTTTGTGGTCAAAAATTCATACAGACACGAAGTAGAGGTTCGACAGGAAAGTCCTTTCAATTCAATAAATTTGTATTAAATCAGGAGTCCACGAGAGACACAGGATATGTAACTTACCTAGCACGAAGCACTCTACGAGGGCATATCATGTATAATTTCTTGGAAAAACTTGTTACGATAATATCTTTTTACGATTATCCAGTCAAAATACAAAAAAACTCCATTCAATTATCAATGGCAACGTCGTTGTTACGATTATTTCCGGAAATACAAGATCATTTCGAGATTTTTGAGCATATTCGAGGGTTTGATGTAACTATTGTCACTTCAGCCAACACACAAGATGAGACTGTAATTTTGTGGAGTGGCTTTTTGCAAAAAGAGGTTTAGTCATATGTCAAATAAAATTATACGAGATCACAAACGTAGATTGCTTGTGGCTAAATATGAATTAAAACGAATGCATTATAAAGCCATTTGTCAAGATAGAAATCTTCCTAATAAGATAGTGCGACCTGTTCACAGGTCAAGACGTTGAGTCACGCCTGTGCGCTCTATTCCGCATTCATCCGCACTCGGATGGCGGAGTGAGTGAACTTAGTTTCCATGAAGGTGAAAGTCCTTCTCCCTTTAGAACAGGGTAACAGCGTACCCACATGCGTTTGGAGTGGCATCCAAAGGTGTGAAGCTGGGTAGAAAAGGGATGAAGAACCCGGAAATTGTAAAGCCTTTTCCGTAGTCTTCGCCCCCCCCCGGGGATAAGCGGGTTTCGCTCCCTAGGGAGTGGGGAACGAATAATCTCTAGCAAGGGCGTGACAAAGACCCAAAGGGTATTGTCTGGGTGAATACTACAGGGTGGTTATTCTACCTACGAAGGCTAATTACTGAACCGTAGCATCTAAAGCGTCGTAATAGGAAAGCGGGGTGGTATTGCTTCCTACATAATAGAAGTAGGAGACCCCCCGCGTCCGGAATATCAGACAGAGGCCAAGGGAAAGGAATTTTCTGCCCTTTCCCGTTCTTTGAGCGCGCCTCCGGCGTAGAGCGGGAGCCTTACGGCCCAATCCAAAAGGATGAATGGAATCTCGGAACTGTGTAATCCTGCGCACCTCTGAGCTTACGCTCAGGCGGGCTAACCTTATGGTGTGTAGGATTAGGATAGGGCAAAAAGCTCAAAAAAATGTTTTTTTGCCCGGTTGTTATGATCGGGATATGCTAAAGTGTCCATGCATCCGAAAGGAGAAAAAACAGTCAACATATATGCTTCAAAATCGAAGATGAGAGACACAACCTGTCTTTAAGTTGTAATCATTTTTCAATCTGGGTGCAAGGAGCCGTATGATGGGAGACTATCACGTACGGTTTTGAATCAGGGGCGTCAGAGGAAATTCCACGTCTACTGTAACCGTTATGAATATTTTTTCAAGTTGTCTAAGTTGCCAAGAAATAGTTCCAAAACACGAGTAAGAAACCGGTGTATTTTCACAGGGCGCCCTCGTTCCGTATATAAATTATTTCGCATTTCTCGTATAGTTTTTCGTGAATTAGCTTCTAAAGGTTCTTTAATAGGCATAAACAAATCGTGTTGGTAGCCAATAGAACAAAAGTGAGCTAAGTAGCCATAGGTCTTTTACTGCCTCTCAACCTGCCAAGTATACGAGGCGCTCAGAGAATAAAATACGTTTTTTCTCTCGGTTATGATTCGAACATTTGTTTACTACGCGCTAAACTTTATCCACAGAAAATCTAATAGCTGAATTAGGAATAGAGCGAAAACCCAAAATTTTTCCGAACCCTACGGTCGCCAAAGGCACGAGACTATAAGGAGAGGTGCTAGGCACGCCCCGGAGGGCACGAGACCCAATAGGTCAGAGTTTCCGAAGTCTTAGCCGAAATGGCTGAGAAAGAAGGCAAGAGCGCCCGAAGGCCCCGCGACTGTCTGAAAAAAAAAGGAAAAAAACCGATGCTTTCAAAAAAAGAAAAAAACTGACAGGAAAACGGACAAAAAAAGGGCTTAAGCTCTCGACCCCAGGGAGAGGTGAAACCACCAATTTAGATATATCTCTTAATAAAAAAGAAATAAAACGCCCCGCGAGGCGCAAAGTGCTGTTCGAAAAAATCGAAAAAAAATCTTTTTTTTATGCATACATTAAGTAATCTTTTATCTAGTATAAAAAATGCGCAAAAAGCTCAAAAGCGTGTTCTTTATTTTTCCTCTTTAAAAAAAAGAAGTAAGAGAAAAAAACGCTTTGTCTGCTCTGCTTGTCAAATTATGCCTCGTGTTTTCGTTTCGCGTCTTTGTTGGTATTTTTGTAGAATTTTGTACAATGAGGGTTATATTCACGGATTCTCTCAGGAAGCAGACGGAAGCTTGAGAATAGTCTTAAAGTATCATTCTTCTGGAATAGGTGTAATAAAAAAAATGAAAACAATATCTAAACCAGGTTTTCGAATTTATTCATCAAAAAATCGTTTATCAAAAAAAAGGGAAGGACTTGGTATAACCATCTTATCCACTTCAAAGGGAAATTTGATATGTGATCGTGAAGCACAAAAAACCAATTTTGGTGGCGGTGAGATTCTATGCCAAGTTTTTTAAAAAAATAAAGTCAAGTTTATGGAAGCCAAATTCTTTTGTTTTTTGGAAATAATTGGAGTTGGATACAAAGCCAGTACTAACGCACAAGGCTCTATTTTATATTTAAAATTAGGATTTAGTCATGAGATTCGACTTCAAGTTACACCTTCAGTTCGCGTTTTTTGCTTAAAGCCTAATCTCATTTGTTGTACTGGAATGGATCATCAAAAAGTCACTCAATTTGCTGCCATTGTCAAAAGTTGTAAACCTCCTGAAGTTTATAAAGGGAAGGGTATACAATATCGAAACGAAATTATACATAAAAAACAAGGGAAAAAAAAATAAATCATGTCATATATTTTAGGAACTAATTTAAATTCCAATAAACAAGTCAAAATTGCCTTAACTCGAATCTTTGGAATTGGGCCTAAAAAGGCAATTCAAGTTTGTGATCAATTAGGCCTCAGCGATACCATTAAGGTTAATAAGTTAACTAAATATCAATTTGACCAAATTATAAAAATAATAAGTCAAAATTATTTAGTTGATTCAGAATTGAAGAGAGTCATTCAGAGAGACATCAAACGATTAATTAGTATTGGTTGTTATCGTGGGTTTCGCCATAATGCAGGATTGCCCTTACGCGGCCAACGAACTCATACTAATGCTAAGACTTGTCGCAAATTAAGATACGTTTCGATTAGAAGTTGATCAAAAATTTATTTTTTTTTTTTCAGTTTGTACAAAATATCTTTGTAATTAGTAAACGGATTAGATGGATCATAAAAAACAAAAATCGATGATATCAAACAACACCAAAAACATTCAATAAACACTCATGCAAAAAAAGCACGGTATTACTAATATGCAAAAAAAACACTGTATTACTTATATTCAATCAACTTTTGGTAATACAATTATTACTTTAACAGATTATAACGGAAATACAAAAACTTGGTCCTCCTCAGGTTCAGTGGGTTTTAAGGGATCTCGTCGCTCAAGCAATTATGCTGCTCAAGCAACTGCAGAAAATGCCGCGCGAGTTGCCATTCAACTTGGATTTAAGTTTGTTGAAGTGAGAATCAAAGGATTAGGTTATGGAAAGGAATCTTCGCTACGTGGTTTAAAACTAGGAGGTCTTATTATTACAAAAATTCGCGATGTAACCCCAACGCCACATAATGGATGCCGACCCCCTAAAAAACGTCGTGTTTAAATATCATCATAAAGTCCTATGTCATCATAAAATGGGAAATTGAGGTTCAAGAGTCAAAAAAATTTTTTTAGGGTCCGAAGGAGACTTCTTTGGCTTTACAGGGCTTAACCCTTCTTTCGTAAAGGCAAAGAACGAAATCTACAAGCCATGTCTGGCCTTCGGCCCTTCGGACCCACAAAGTGCGTAGCACCTCTCCCTATAGTATCGCGCCTTTTGGGCCAGAGAGTTCGGGCTTTAGCCGATACCAGAGCGCCTTCAGCCGTCCCGGGCCGGGAGAGGGTCGAAAACAAAACAAAAATTTATATATATTTTTTTCTTTCGTTTTATGCCCTATGGGCCCGCGGCTTACGGCTGCACGGTTATCTTAGGCTCTCGAAAATGAGAGAGCTTGGGTTGTTTTCGTTCGCGGACTGAACGAGTCTCGCCGACTTCAGTCCTATTTAACCATCCGGGGGGTTCAAGTCGAAAGACGAGAAGGCTGGGCGCAGCAAAAAAAAATAATTTTTTTCTCCGCACTCTCTAGCAATTAGTATGCCCCACGGGCCTCATGAAACTGAGTATGAGGGCGCTGCTTAGTCTGAAGGGCTCTATAAGCAAACAAATTAAGTGACAAAAATACTAAAAAAATAAAAAAATAAAAATGAGCTTTAGTCAATTATTTCCCAAATATAATTCTAGTTTTAATCCATTACGTGGGAGCGCTATACAATGTTCAGTGATACAATTACAACAAAACAAGGTCTTGGTGGATACAGGACTGAAAACTCCAATAATTTGTTTCCAACATGAACTGAAAAGAGTGCCAATCACCAAGCAAGCAAGGTTTCATTTTGGAATCGAAGATGTAGAAGTGTTTGGTGAACCAAAGATGCTTTTGCCAAAACCATTAGAAATAAAATGTAAAAGAAAACTAGTTTGGATTGAACTAACCAAGATTTGGCGAAGTGACCAAAATTTTGTCAAAGGATTTATTTTGAATTCAGTGAAAGGAGGTTATGCTGTAGCAATCGCAGGTTATATAGCTTTTCTTCCCAAGAGTCTTCTCAGAAGTAGAAAAGTATTTTATAGTCAATGGAGAATATTCTCCATTTTGAACATGAAACCAAAAATAAGTAATATTGTGGTAAAAGAGATTGGTGATGGCAAAATAGATTATTTTTCGCCGACAAAATCACATCAAAAACAAACAAAGCATTTAGGCGCGAAGCTAAAACACTGGCGAAACATGAAAAAAAACACCAACGTAAAAAAAAAATATATTTTTTCCGAAAAAGTTCCTACGACCAAAAAGACCAAACAGGGCTTTAAGCATTTAGGTCCAAAGCCTCTCGCCTATACTGAGAAAAAACGTGAAACTACTAAACAATCCACAAAAAATAACGTATTTCAACTAAAAGACCAAGGCCGGGGCAAATAATTAGTTTTTGTTGGTGTGTTAACGCAGAGCAGCTAAAAACTAGGATCGAAGAAAGGATGTCACGCAAATAATCCATTAGTGCGACGACAAGCGATGTCTCATCGCCCCAAGCCTCCGGGAATGCGGGGGGGGGTATGCCCACATGTATACTCAGGACCTCAGTAATGAAAAGGGGAGGCTGCCTGCGGCCCTTTAGCTAATCACTGAAAAATTATTTTCTTTGCGTTTTCGGCCGGCTTTACAATTTCCGGCCTATGACAGAGGACCCTTCTTCCCTGAGGGTTCGGGCGGGTCCTTTGCGAAGCGAATAAAAGCTCTGCTTTTTTGTTCTGGCCTGATACAGGCATGATTCCCCTGTGTTCCTCGGACCCGGACTACGCGCATGGCCTCAGATAATAAAATAAGTCTCTCCCAGAACGACTCAGAGCGCAAATAAAATATATATTTTATTTGGCTGGGCAAAGCGCGATTCAATAAGTATTGGAATCGGTAAAAAAAAAAAGGAAAAAAAAATGCCTCAACTAGATCAATTTACGTATTTGACACAATTCCTTTGGTTATGCGTGTTTTATATGACTTTTTATGTATTATTATATAATGATGGATTACCCAAAATAAGTCGAATTATCAAACTAAGAAAACGACTGCTATCGCAGGAAAAAGTCGGCGCGGAGCAGAGCAATGACCGTGTAGAACAGGATGTGATTTTCAAAGAATGTTTTAAAGCCAGTGCAAACTATCTGTACTCAAGTGTATCCGGAGCATCCAAGTGGTGTAAAGGAATGGTCCAACTCGCAAATGCTCATAAATTGCAACGAATGAATAAAGATTATGTATGTTCTTTGGGAGAGATTAGTGTATCACAAGTGATCAAAAAGAATGCACTTTCAAGCTTGAGTCCCTCTACTTATCAAACCACTTCTCTAGCTTCACGTCAAACCACCGCTCTTAACAAAATCTATGTTTTACGCGGACAAAAGAGAACTCTGGCAAAGATAAAGAACGGACCAAGAAAAAAAAAAATTTCATGAAATGTCACAAAAATAAAAAAAATCTTATGTAGAACTAACGTCCTACATCTTCGGCCTCAACTAGATCAATTTACGTATTTGACACAATTCCTTTGGTTATGTTTGTTTTATATTACTTTCTATTTTGTCTTGTATTCAGTATTGGTTTTTACCAATACTGAATGGCCTTTTATCCTACTAAAAAAACGACTGCTATCGCAGGAAAAAGTACGCGCGTAGCAGAGCAATGACTGTGTAGGGCAGACTCCGGGGGGGGTCACAAGTGAACCAAGTGGGGGCTTTTGTTGGAGAGCTCTAATTTTAGCGTACCTGACTTCCATTGACTTCTTTCCTATTCTTGGTTCTTTTCCCCGAGTGTTAAAAGATCCAGTGGATTTTTGCGATATTCCTACTGTGTGTATTTTGCTATACGTCATTTTTCTATTTATTTTTTACAGTTACAGGAAAAGTCTTTTTACTACGGCTCTCACACATTCGTTTTGGCTCTAATATTTTCCAATACCTGTTATTTCAATGTATTTCCATGGATCAATTATTCAAGGAGTCCGTTTTGATGTCCTTAATTATAGGATTTAACTTAGGACAGCTGTTTGGTTTAGCTTTTTTTTTAACCCACGGATTTGTTCGTGATGTTCTATTCCGGGGCTTGTTTGCGTTCGTCATAGTATATTTTAAGTTAAGGCACATACTAAACGGACCGGCACAAGGTTCGAATTGATTTACCGATGCCCTGGAGGGCGAAGGCCTTCCACCCACATGGGAGGGTATTCCTCTGGTGCTCGAAGAGTACCTCCGGGCATTTGCTCTGCAAGAGCAAATAGCTGTTGAGCTACCGCCAATAGCTAACCATTATCCCTGCAAATGAGATGTGCTGTTTGGTCACTTTTAGAAGACCAGCTGCCACTTCCATACTACTCCCCACGGAAATAAACCTTCTAGGGTTATATACCCACTGGGCACTACATTTGGTAGTAGCATAAAAGGGTGGCCCGAGCGGCTCGGGTATCGGTGGCTGACTACATTAAGTCTCAACCTATAGAACATAAAGACCGTGGTGGGGGGCGACAGCCACGGCCGTGGGGAGCGCGGTCTACCTAAAAGTCGAGTTAGATAAAGCGAAGGCTGCTAACGAGGCAGCTCATACCCCGCTAATGGCTTGAAGTGGCAGAAGCTTAAAATAAGCATTTGGAGCCAAGATTATCTTAATAATAATGGAACACGCGCGGAACAGGAACTAAAGGATGCTATACGGCACGATGAGTCACTTGCGCGTAACAGGGGGTTTGGCTCTACAGTGAAATACGGGGCCAACAAATGGAAATCTGAGGTTGCTGTACGGTCACGTACCAAGGCCTTGGAAGATAATAAGAAAGCTTTGGAGACCATCTGGCAACCCTGCCACATGTACCTACTCCTGAAGTTCCTTCAGGCGCCCGACAGCCTTCAAAGGCACCGACCCCCCCCCCTCTGGCGCCGCCTCTACCGCAACGTCCCGCCGCACCTGCTTCGGATATACCTCAGCTTTTTTCTAACTCGCGACCACCTCACATTTAGCTAAAAAGTAGGGGGTTCATAATTTATTACCAAACGAAAAATCGGCTACGGGAGCAGCTTCGTATTTGGCAAAAGGTCAAGATTGGTGCTCTTGGTTTCTGGAGAATCTCGCGTATCTTTTTTAGGACTTAAGGCCTATTAAACCAGCAATAAGCTTATAGTTTTATTGGACATGTAGGTTATCTTTTCATTGGTTTTTCATGTGGAACCGTATAGATTTCTTAATGACCATTAATGCTTTTGCCATAGTTTTAGTATTACGTAAAAACAGTTTCAAACTATGGTTACAGCTTTTTTTTCGATTGCACTTAAAATCTCTATTCTTGTTCATCCCTTGATTGGTTTCACCCATAAAGACCTTCAGAGAAGGTGGGAACGAAAAAAATATATTTTGTCGCGAAACAGAAAGCGTTTATGCGCTTTGCTTCTCCCACCGTAGATATTTATGCTATGCCCTGGAAGGGCTTTTGCCATCAAGACCTAGGGGCCGGGCAAGCACATACAATTGCTCAGACAATTTGGGCTATATCCGGGGCTTTAATGGGAAACAATACCAATGAATAAAAAAATAGGTCTACGCTAGCAATCACTGTCTTTTTTATTACTTTTTTCTTTCTATAACCCTCTCCTTTGTTTTTAGTTACTCATCAAATGGCACTTTGCCTATGTTTATGAGCTTTATTATTTATCGATGAGGGCGCGGGAGGACGCATCACAAAAAAATATTTTGTTTTTTCAAAGTATAAATCATTTAGGTTAACACGGGCCGGGCGCTTGCGTTTAGCGGAGCCATATCTTCTATTAGCAAAGCCGCGCTGGGTGGAGCCTCCCGCTTTGGCCGAGCGCCCCGAAAAAGTTCGCGGCTCGAAAAAAAAGATGAAAGCAATGAAAACTCATAGAGAAACCTTAGGGCATTGGCTTATTCAAAGAATTACTGCTGCTTTTTTAATCCCTACCATTCTTATAGCAAATGTATCCACTTTGATTCTGCTAAATATCTTGTTATTCTGGCATATTCATGTGGGAATCGAAGAGATTTTGGCAGATTATGTTCACCATGAAGTAACACGAAATTGGATTTTGATTCTTCTCAGAGTATTCTGTTTAATAATTATCAAATATGTTTTTGTGTTTTTTGTTTTTTAAAAGAATTAAAAACCATCTGAGAGTTCAGATGGCGCCTTAAATCAAAGGTAGGCGCGGAGGGCCTAAGTCCCTCTCTTCCCGTAGGGGAGCGGGTCGGAGACATTAGACTCACGGCCCAAAGGCCACGAGACTATAGGGAGAGCACGTAGTGCCTCTCCCCTCTCCTTATAGTCTTCGTGCGCGTAAATAAGCCATTTCCGGCCTTATCGGCCCAAAGGGCCAACGGCCCTTCGGGTACTCGACTATAGGGAGAGGCCCCGGGACTGTCTGACAAAAAATGGAAAAAAAACTGACAGGGCTTTGAGAATTATTTATTTATTGGGTTGCATGTTCGGTGATTATTCCGGGGCCGGCGCTTCCCCGGAAAATAGGAAAGAAATCTTTTTTCCTAGAGCACTTTAACCGAGTTGGCTTTCAAAACAGAGACTATTATTATGGATCTAGTAAAATATTTAACATTTTCTATGATTCTTTTTCTTTTAGGTATTTGGGGAATTTTCTTAAATAGAAAAAATATTCTTATTATGTTAATGTGTGCGCCGCGTAGAGTAGAGTGTGCTCGTACGAAACGTACCATGAATATGTTCATCATGTAAAGCATCCCGCTATCCTTTAGGGGAAATCCCAAGGGGTATTGTAGCATGCTGGGAAAAGGGGTAGCAACCCCGAAAAAACTTTTTTTTTTGCCCCGAGCTATTAGGTGCTATGGATTCGTTTTCAAGTTAACTGGAGGGTGTAACCTCAGTCTGGTCACGACGACCCGTCGATCGTGACTATATGCCGCCAGCAAGAAGAGCGGCCTTCTTACAGCCACCGCCTTTGGCATTAGGGTTAGTTGAAAGAGTGGAAACATACTGCGGGACAGCTACCACAAAATGTGGGTAATGACTTGAATCCTAAAGAACCTATTTTGACACACAAACACGAAACGTGGGAATGCCTAAGGCCGGTGACGGCTAATCTACTTAGGGGGTGACACCCTATCTTTTTGGGGCCCCGTCGGAGAGAGGCATCGGCTGTTCCGTAGTAGCGATTATCGCGAAGGGATCAAGAGATAGATAACTTACCAGGGACGACTGGCTCGTATGAGTTGTACCGTCTGTTGTAGGGAAGGCTCCGCCCGAATTAATTGGGACTCGGGGACGGAAGAGAAGAGAGAACCCTGAAATCGTAAAGCCGAGGGGCTATAGGCACGTAGTGCGCGGGGAGCGTGTTCGGGTATGGTGCGCGGAAATTGTAAAGTTCTTCGGAACCTTCGGCGCTTCTTTCATAAAGGCAAAGAAGTCTCCGTCGTACCCAAGGAGGACTCGAGCAACGGGAGAGGCCCAGGAACTTTTTTTGTAATTTTCTGCCCGTAAAGCAGATACTTCACGGTCTTCGGGCCGAAGGACCGAGAGGTCGGAAATGGCTTGACGATTTCCGCACACGAACCCTAACGGGGAGAACTCAAGCCCACAGGCTCATGGATTTTTGAAAGGAAGAGTTGTGAGAGACACTTAAAGGAGTAAATCCAGCCACCCCAGCGACTATCTAGTCATGGTCACTTAAATACGGACTTCTTAGGAACATTGTGTGGGGGGCCGGGTCCAAAGGTTCCGAAGGAGACTTCTTTGCCTTTACGGGCCCTCTCCCTATAGTCGAGTGCTACGCATCTCTCCCCTCTCCCTATGGGCCTTCTTTCGTAAAGGCAAAAAAGGTTGCGGAAATGGCTTATTCCCGCGCACGAGTGCTATAGGGAGAGGTGCTACGCACTTTGTGGGTCCGAAGGACGCTTAACCTATCGGGTCGAGCACTACGTGCCTATCGGGTCTCGCGTCCCTCGGACCTGCCGGGAAAGGGCGCGCAACTATATCGAACCGATAGAGGATTCGTTTTTTCGTCTCGGAGAGCCGTATGCGAGGAAATCTTGCACGTACGGTTCGGAGGGAGGCCACCCAAGCATAAAAAATATTTTTTTACCCTACGCACCCCCTCCCTCTGGTCTTCGCACTACGTGCCTCTCCCTATGGGTCCGAAGGTGCGCACTTTCAGACAGGAGACTTCTTTGCCTTTACGAAAGAAGCGCCGAAGGCCGGAAATGTCTTGACGATTTCCGCGCACGAAGACTAGAAGGAGAGGGCCGAGTGCCCGAAGGCCCCTAGGGTTCGGGTCTCGTGCCCTTTGGGCCCTTAAACTTCAAAGTTTATGCCCGCAGGCTTGTAGTGCTCGACAAAAGGGAGAAGGTCTCTGCTATCGGGCGGGTGGCCCACCCCCTACCAATTGAGTTAATGTTACTTGCTGTCAATTTGAACTTTTTGGTCTTTTCTGTTTATTTGGATGATATGATGGGTCAATTATTTGCTTTATTTGTTTTAACGGTGGCTGCTGCGGAATCCGCTATTGGGTTGGCCATTCTGGTTATTACTTTTCGAATTCGCGGTACTATTGCAGTGGAATTTAGGGCGACCGTTCGCGTCGCTTACAGTCATAGTTTGGCCATATGGAGAAGAATTGCTATTCTGTGCTCACCATATAGCAAACCACGCGAGCCCCTATTCCGCGTGCCGGGCATAGAGCTGACCTAAACCCCGTGTAAACGGGTGGGAACCACAGCATGCTCTAAAAGCGTAGTTGAGGGGGATAGAAGAGAAGGCTGAACCCTTAGACTACTCAGTAAGCTCGCTATTGTACGAGATGAGAACCAGCTCTGACAAATCGAAGTCTCTTTCGGTTAAACTGGACCCGCGGTTAACCGTGTGAATGTGGTGACGCGCACGAATACACGCTGTCAAGCTCTCAGTCTGCTGTTGATAAATTACGATAAGACCAGAATGGGCACTTTTGGCCTGCAGACATTGCAGAGCCTCAACGAGGGAGCAGATTACCCAAACTACTGGGGACAAGAGACTAAACGACATCTCGATGCAAAACGGCCTTGCACCAACAATCGGCCAAGAACTGTAGGCAACACCGGTGAAGTCCACTTCAGTCATCTGGACGAAGGTGGACGTCAGAGAGCCCGTAGTACTCGCCTACCCGAAAGGTCAAAAAAAGAAAAAAAATATTTTTTTTTTTCGCTAATCAGCATAAGGGAAGGGGCTTAAGCGTCTGCTATATCTTAGCAGATCAGATTCAACCAAGTCCTCTAGGAAGGCTCCCAAGGATCCCGTCCGGGATGAGTCAATACACGGAAAAAGAATATTTGGGCTGACGCGGATCTTTGGATTTTTATATTTTGGAAAAAAAAGACGCTACGTGCCTCCAATCATAAGAGGTTGCGAAAATGCACCATGTTCGGGGTCTCAAGGATGAGCTCATATAATAAAATGCTTGGGTTTATTATCTCCCACTAAAATCGCACATGATCGTTATAGTGAGAAAGCAAGTTACTTTATGTTACTCACGCCACTTGTAGGCCCACAAAGGTTACTGGCAAAACAAGCCAAGAGCTTACGACAGAAGCAAATCCCAAGAAAGGTTGAATTGGAGAGCCGTATGATGGGCGACCATCTCGTACGGTTCGGAGAGGGCTCGAGTACCAATGCATTCAATATGTGTCTGGGAAAGAACAAATATATATATATATTTATCCACTCTATTTAATTGCATGAAGGGTTAAGCACATATTTTTGTGCTTCGCCTCTATTTTAAAAATACGAAGTATACTTGGGAGAGGCAGGATTCGAACCTACGTAGAAAACCTTCAGCAGATTTACAGTCTGTCGCTTTTAACCACTCGGCCACTCTCCCTATGATAAATAAGCTTCTACTTTCTGGTGCCACGGGATTCTGGTGAAAAATAGGTCAATCCACGCGTGTAACGTTGTTCCTTTAGATTAATTAAACAAGTAGAAGGATTACCGTTGGTATATATTATTCATTGTGCACTTTACGCATCCTACAGGATTTGAACCTGTGACCATCAACTTCGAAGGTTGTTGCTCTATCCCACTGAGCTAAGAATGCAGTACATTACTAACCACTTCGCAAAAAAAGAGTGAACTCCAGAGAAGAAAGAAGCTTGCTTCTTTCTTCTCTCCCGCTTTATTCGCATCGCGAATGAAGGCTGAAAAAGAAAGGGTCGAATAGAATAAAACGAACAAAAAAAATATATATATTTTTTTTTGCTTTGCGTTTTCTTGGTTTTGATCAGGTTCAACACACGACGAAATATCATGAATTTTGTATTAAAAACTATTTTGGAGGAAGTTCGAATTCGTGTTTTTTGGATATTGATTTGCTTTAGTTTTACATGGTTTACGTGTTATTGGTTCTCAGAAGAGTTCATTTTTTTATTAGCTAAACCCTTTCTGACTTTGCCTTATTTAGACTCATCTTTTATTTGTACACAATTAACGGAGGCCTTGAGCACATATGTTACTACGTCTTTAATATCATGCTTTTACTTTTTATTTCCTTTTTTTAGTTATCAAATTTGGTGTTTTTTGATGCCCAGTTGCTATGAAGAACAAAGAAAAAAATACAATAAATTGTTTTACTTAAGTGGTTTTTGCTTCTTTTTGTTTTTTTTTGTCACTTTTGTTTGGATAGTTCCCAATGTTTGGCACTTTTTATACAAATTAAGTACAACATCAACTAATTTACTTATAATAAAGTTACAACCTAAGATTTTTGACTATATTATGTTAACTGTTCGTATTTTCTTTATTTCATCAATATGCTCTCAAGTACCTGTACTTGTGATCTGTTTGCTAGAATCAAAGGGAGTGAAAACCTTTATAAAAAATCGTCGTTTTTTTATAGTTTTTTCGCTTTTCACAGCAGCTTTTTTTACACCTCCGGATATCTGGTGTCAAATTGTCGCTTGTTTACCTATTTATTTTATAATAGAGTTGACCATTTTTTACGCATTGATTATACAAGTTTATAAAAGGCAACTAGCCCTTTAACCAACACTAAGCCATGGCCAAATTTTGCTCGCTACTACGCGCCAAACTTTAACCATTTCTCCTTTTTTTGTTTGGCCGATTTGTTTTGTCTCCGGGTTATGCAGGGAGAGGCGCGGAAGCCCCACAGCATCTGTTCGCGCTTCGCGCTTACCCCCCCCCCCTAGATGGTTTATCGTTTATACGTATCTGGCCAAGCGCAGCGAGGCAATGCGAATCCATCAAGCAACAAAAAAAACCAACCCACGTCTTTTGCGTGCCTGCAGGGCCACCGGAAAAAAAGGAATCTTGTCCTTGCACTCGCGTATTCGGCTTTTTCCCCCGCGCCCCGCGCATGTAGTGCTTATGGGTCATCTGTAATGGAGACTTCTTTGGCTTGACGAAAGAAGTCTCCATTACAGATGACCCAAGATCAAAAATTTTTTTGTTTTTGACTCAACATCTTTTTTGGTTGGCAGGCCCTCTCGCGTTGGTCGAGCACTAGGGGCCCTTATATTGAACCCAGGGCTGGAGTAGTTAATAAAAAAACCAGAATATACCCAATGAATTTGATATGGATATTTCCAATTGCTTTTTGTGATGCTGCGGAACCTTGGCAATTAGGGTTTCAAGACCCTGCCACTCCTATGATGCAAGGAAGTGCGACATGATGACATTGAGAGCAATATGGGGGGGGTCCCCATCTGGCAACGGTTTCTGCCGGACCCTACTCAAGCATGCCTTGACTCAAAAGACTGGGTTTGAAGCCTTGGGAATAGGGTTAGCTGATAAAGGCAGCGTAAGCGAATGTATATAAGCCTCGTCAATCGTAAAGCTCGACGTGAACGGATTAGCCTCTTTCCTTTGGGCATATCGAAACCGCAAGTTCACCGGGGTAAAGTACAGTCAAAAAAATCAGCAAAGGTTAGGTGCTATTAATGTAACATGGTAAGCCCAGATTTATCCACTCCCTATGGAGGTGCGCCCGTAAGGGCACATAACGAGATGTGGGTAGAGGAAGCCCCACAAAGCAAAAAAGGTGGCTGACTTGGGGCGGCATTCAGCACAATGAGATCGAAGCAAGTCTGAGGGCAGCTCGGCGCAAGCAGACTGACAAAAAACGAACACGAAAAAACAAAAAAAAAGTCAACGATTGCCAAGAACCGATGGTGGTGGCATGGAAGTCTGGAGACCTTAAAAAAAAAGGCCTACAAACTCCAACGCGAATTAGTCACTAGTCCCGGCTATCAGGTCCGAACACGCTCCCCGCGCACTACGTGCCTGGCAGTCATTATGGTGCCCGGGTGTAGATGGTTAAAATTGGGCAACAAAGAAGACTGAAACGGTTCAGCCTATACATCAATATTCCGGGCAACCCCGAGTGAGAAGCGCCGCTCAATACAATATACCGTAATGACCGTGTGTAGTCTTTTGGGGGGGGGTCACAATGGGAACAGGTGTATCTGCACCACATGAAAGTAGGCGGCTTCTACCCGTGACACAAAATTTGCAAATGAATCTAGAATGCCCTCTCTCTTTGGTCGAGTATTTGAAGGACACTCTTTGCCGAAATGGCTGATAAAGAAGGGTCTTCGCACTACGTGCCTCTCCCTATAGTGCTCGTGCGCGGAAATCGCCATTTCCGGTGCGTAGGCGTGTAAGGGAGTTTTTAGAATGAAATGGAGCTGTATGAAGGTAAACTTTCACGTACAGTTCTTAGGGGGGAAAGCCCGTAAGGGCCTACCTATCCAAACTAATTGACTTACATAATGATATTTTTTTCTTTTTAATCGTTATTTTGATCTTTGTATTATGGATGTTGGTTCGCGCTTTATGGCATTTTCACTATAAAAGAAATCCAATTCCAGAAAGGATTGTTCATGGAACTACTATAGAAATTATTTGGAGGGCGACCGTTAGGTCACCCATAGTTATGTCAATGGGGCTCCACACATGGGCTCTAAACCGCGCGAGCCTATTTTCCGCGCGCCAGGTATACGACTCATCCTTGCCACGTAAGTGGTGGGAGACCAAAGCATGTCGTAAAAGCGAGATTGAGGGGTCCTTGTCGTTCGCAGCTGGACTGTGGAAAGCCCAAGATCATCTTGCTAACCTGCCATCGCTATTCGAGATGAGGAGCTGTTCTGGCGAATCTAAGTTCCTTTCGGTCGAATTAAACCTGATGCTATCCGGAACCAACCCGGTGACACGCACGAGCGTACGCATTAAAGCTCTCAGCCTGACAATGGTCCAAAGTGTACAGGCCGGAGATAGTGCGGTGCCTACACCCCGCATGAGAGCAGATTACCTACATCACTGGGGACAGGGAACTAAAAGACATCTCGTGGCGACACGGCCTATCGGTGATACCGGTGAGATCCCAGCGTGGTCACACGTCCTGGGGAGTCAGAGGATCCATATGACCTGCCTACTGTTAACGCAGCCTCGTAAGAGGAAAGCGCTTTGCGAACACAAAGCAACGGGGAAGGGATCTAAGCATCTGCCATACCTTTGCAGATTTTACTCGATATCGTCTACAAACTCAGCCCCCTGGGATCCCAAGGTGGATGTGTCCGACTATGTGCGGAATGGCGTTGATGCCCTTGTGGACCTTTGGATCTCGTCTTTTCGAAGGCGTGACTGGATATACCATGATCTAAGCAATTACCTAAAGAGTATGGATATATGGAGCATAGCCTACCAAAAACTGAGACCTAATCCAGGTTCAATGAGCCCTGGGACTGACGGCCTGACCATCGAAGGCACGTCTTTCCGTAAGCTTCAAGCGCTGAGAGAAGCAGTCCTGGACAGCGAAAGCCCATATGAATGGGGAGGCAGGAAAATAATGACCAAGCCGGGTAAGCGCGAGAAAATCTCACTTGGAATTCCCTGCTTCCAAGACCGTATCGTGCAAGAGGTACTGAGAATGCTTCTAGAGCCTATCTATGAATCAATATTCTCTCGGAGATCCCACGGCTGGCGACCTGGGCGTAGCGCGCACACGGCCCTACGAACCATACGCAGCGACTTCAAAGAAAGTAATTGGATTGTACCAGGCAACATTAACAAATTCTTCGACACCGTGAACCATGGCATCCTCTGCCACATCATGAGACGTAAGATCCGAGACAAAAAACTGCTAAAACTCATTGGTGGCGGATTGAAAGCGAAGATACACATGCCCTATGGGAACATTGAGGAGTCAAACTTGGTAACCCCGGAAGGCAGAATACTAAGTCCAATACTGTCCAATATATATCTACACGAGTTCGACATATGGATAGAAGAGCGCATCCAGCAATACAACCTAGGATGGAAGGATAATCGTAGCTGGGTGCTGCTTCGGAAGCAGGGAAAGATGCGTAAAGCGCGCCCCCGCAGTGACCCATTCGACCCATTGTATCGAAGAATGGAGTACAGACGATACGGAGATGACTTCCTCATAGCTATCCGTGGCCCCCTGTCTGATGCTAAAGCCATTCGTCAGGAATGCGAAACCTTCCTAAGAGAGAAACTCAATTTGCTACTGAACATGGAAAAGACCCATATAAAACATATATCCGTGGGAATTACTTTCTTGGGGCACCGTATCGGACGCCGAGTAGTACACACGAAACAAAGATACCAGACCCAAGAGGGTTGGCGATGGAGGATAAAAAAGAAAGTTATCCTCACCATGGACGCAGACATGAAGCAGTTGAAGCTGCGATTGCAACAGCAGGCTTACCTTGCTGGTAATGGAGATCCTCTACCAAACTTCGGCTTGATGAGCTTACCTCAAAGCGAAGCAAACCGACGAATGAACTCAATCTTGCGCGGATACGCCACTTGGTATCAGTTTGCCGGAAACAAACGCCGGGCCATCGCCTATTTGGCTTACGTCTTGCGTTCCTGCTTGGCCAAGATGTTTGCAGCGAAGTTTAAACTGCACTCTTTGAAGAAGGTATTCCAGATAGCAGGTAACGACTTAGGTAGGGCGCTCGAAGCCCGATATCCAGTGGGAGTCACTGACTCACAAGTGGAAGCTTGGCAACAGTCTGTGAGTGGGAAAGGTACGCCTAGAGACATCCTGGGCTTTTGGGAGATCAGTCAACCGAACAGGGTCCGAAGTAGACTTCTCCGACACACGAAAAAGCGTTGATTGGCCTGAGCGATAAAGCAGAGATGTATTAACAAGAGCGCGCGAAATTTCGGAAGTACGTGTACAGTCGTGTAGTTTCAACTGCCCCAATGACGCGCTACTCGTGTGGCGTTTTGCTCAAGGAGTGAAAAGAATCCCCATGTGGACGATCCCCGGACAATGTAAAAATCATGTGCGGGGGCCCGGCCCTTCGCCCGAACACGCTCCCCGCGCACTCCGTGCCTATGGGTCCGAAGAGTTCTTTGCCTTTACAGGGCCCGGAGGCCCGAAGAAGTGCGCGGAAATTGTAAAGCCAAAGGGGTTCTACAAGCTAAAGAAGTATCCTTCGGACCCTTCGGCGCAAAAAAACGCTACGCGCGTAGCGCCGCGCCTTCCATCTAGGTGCCCACCGGGCAACTGGCAGACTCGGCCAGCCCCGCTATCTGAACTCGGAAAGTAATCCGAAGTAAGTCGAGTTAGTGAGCCGTAGCACGGTGACGTGCTCATACGGTTCGGAGAGCACTTGAGTAATCTTATAATGAGGTGAAATTTTTACTCTATCTATTTTTCCAAGTATTATTCTGATGTTTATTGCAATACCTTCGTTCGCCCTTCTTTATTCAATGGACGAGGTAGTAGATCCAGCTATTACTATCAAAGCTATTGGACATCAATGGTATTGGACTTATGAGTATTCAGACTATAACAGTTCTGATGAACAGTCACTAACTTTTGACAGTTATATGATTCCAGAGGATGATTTAGAATTGGGTCAATTACGTTTATTAGAAGTGGACAATCGAGTGGTTGTACCAGCAAAAACTCATCTACGTATGATTATTACTTCTGCTGATGTACTTCATAGTTGGGCTGTACCTTCCTTAGGTGTAAAATGTGATGCTGTACCTGGTCGTTTAAATCAGACTTCCATTTTTATTAAACGAGAAGGTGTTTACTATGGTCAGTGCAGTGAACTTTGTGGAACTAATCATGCCTTTATGCCTATTGTCGTAGAGGCTGTTTCCTTGGATGATTATGTTTCTTGGGTATCCAATAAATTAGACTAGAAAGCAAACAAAATCCCAATTATGTGTGTCCCTCAAAAACATTCTTTTCCAAGCAACTTTTTCCAAAAACTTCCAAGCAACTTTTAACATTTTTTATAAAGGTTGAACTTATTATTCTTTGGTTCTTCTTAAGTAACACTTGGCACTACCGAATTTACTTTGTTTTATTTTAACTTATACTTTATTATTAAAATGAGTACTTTTTGGCAAAATTTGTGGTTAATTTCACTTTTTATTGTTTTTTATGTTTTAGGTATGTCTTTTGTTGTTTGGCTATTGTTAAGGTCGGCGAGCATAAAAAACTTTATTTATACCCTTGTGGGAAAAGATTTTGTAATATCTTGTATAGGTAATTCTGGGGCAAAAGCCGTAGCGAGAGCTCTTATACCTATATTGGTTGCGGGAGTCGCTGAAGCTGCAGCGCAGACGACCCAGACGGAATTCAATTATCACGTATGCAAACGATATACCAAAGCCTGTAACGACGCCGACATTCCGGTGAACCCCCATAAAATAGAAGAATTAACTACCCCGCGAGGAGGCCTGGGACCTCTAGCACGGGACGCAATTGAAGCTGTCCGTAATTTATATTCCAAAAAATAGATGACTTAAAATATTATGTCACTATTGGAAAAAAGCTTCTGTTTTCTATTTTGCTTTTCTGTGCCTTTGATTCTCTTCGACTTGCTTGACTGTTTTATCTCTTAAAACCTACGGGGTGTAACGACGCCGACATTCCGGTGAACCCCCATAAAATAGAAGAATTAACTACCCCGCGAGGAGGCCTGGGACCTCTAGCACGGGACGCAATTGAAGCTGTCCGTAATTTATATTCCAAAAAATAGATGACTTAAAATATTATGTCACTATTGGAAAAAAGCTTCTGTTTTCTATTTTGCTTTTCTGTGCCTTTGATTCTCTTCGACTTGCTTGACTGTTTTATCTCTTAAAACCTACGGGGTGTAACTAATCATGCTTTTATGCCTATTGTCGTAAAAGCTTTTTCTTTGGATGATTATGTTTCTTGGGTATCCAATAAATTAGACTAAAAAGCAAACAAAATACCAATTATGAGTGTCTCTCAAAAACATCCTTTTCATTTAGTAGATCCCAGCCCATGGCCTCTTTTGGGTTCACTCGGAGCTTTGGCAAGCACTATTGGTGGTGTTATGTACATGCACTCTTTTACGGGAGGCGGAACACTTCTTTGTTTAGGCTTGGGAATGATCTTATATACCATGGTGCGCCCGGAGAAACATCGTACGACAAGAGGAGCTATCCACTCTTTTTTGTGCCATTCAGGCTAGCTCATAAGCTAGGACACAGGCTCAACTTGCAGAGGAGCCATAGTAACATGGCTTACTCGGGAGCAGCAAGTTTCAATCAGAGAACTGTGGGGCTGCCACCGCTAAGACGCTCTGAAAGAGCAGAAGGTAGGGCTAGGATAACTAACTTGATACGCAATGCTCGCGTCACATAGCTCCTCTTGTCTCAAGCAGAATATTACGGCAAGAGCACGGTAAGTAGGCCTACTCGGAGGCCGAAACAGTCCACAATACATGGTGTGTGTACAGTACCTGAAAGACCGTGGGGCACTCCGACAAGGAACTAGCTGAGCGATCAGCTAATTGCGCAGGGGCCTAAACCCTTCTGGATCGTTGTCTTCCTAAAGACACGAAAATAAGTACTATGTTGAGTCGGGGAAATAACCCATCGGGTGATGGGGTTCGGAGGGCTCGTAATAGCTTCGGATTTGGCAGTCCAGCCTGGCGGTTAAGGAGCCTAGCTCTCGATCGTACTGTTCTACCGTAGAGGTCTTGGATGTCGAGACATTGTCTCGTCTCAGCGGCGCGGCCAATCAGTCCATAAAGTCGAATGGTCCGTCCGCGTTCGTATCTCCATTATTCGGAACAGAATCAAGCTTATTCTGGGAGTAATCCCGGCCTTTAGTTCTGAATATCCATCCCAGGTCAGCCAGGAAATTGATGCTACAACGCCCTTGGGTGGTCTCTCTCATAGAGATTTGAGTCATAAGATTTAAAGTTCATAGTTATAAGTGGAGATCGGAGGTGAGAGCCGTTTGAGGTGAAAGCCTCTCGTACGGTTCGGAGGGCAGCTGTGTTGAAAGACCCGACTGACCCCTACTTTGTATGGTGGCGCGATGTTATACGTGAATCCACCTACGAAGGACATCATACATTTGTGGTCCAATTAGGACTTCGCTATGGTATGATTCTTTTCATCGTTTCTGAAGTCATGTTTTTTTTAGCTTTCTTTTGGGCTTTTTTTCATTCTTCTTTGGCACCTACGGTTGAGATCGGAGCTATCTGGCCCCCAAAAGGTATTTCTGTTTTAGATCCTTGGGGAATTCCTTTTCTAAATACCCTTATTCTACTTTCATCTGGAGCTGCCGTAACTTGGGCTCATCATGCTATACTTGCAGGTTTAAAACAACAAGCAGTTTACGCTTTAATAGCTACCGTTTTCCTGGCTCTAGTCTTTACTGGGTTTCAAGGAATTGAATATATAGAGGCTCCCTTCACTATTTCCGATGGAATTTATGGTTCTACGTTTTTTTTAGCTACAGGGTTTCATGGTTGTGCGACTTGAAGGACATAAGACAATGCGTATAGTCCACCGGACTATATTGCCATCCCCGCCGACGGGATGCTCCTACCTCACCTTGCGCTCCTGGAAACGGAGAGGGCTTGAAGCGTGAGGGACAAAGTAAGAAGTTTATGATACAGCATACAACCCGCTAGGAGTTACAAGGCTACTGATCAACGCAAGTGAACTGTGCAAGGACGTTTCGTAAAACCGCACCTACGACGAGTTTTCATTGAGTAGGCCCGGATGTGATTTGGGACACGATGAATCGGTGCGTGCCCCGATCGGCAAATGATCACCGGAGTATAGCACAGGATCTAAAACCTTGCATTAGAGTCAAAATGTCAACAAGGTAAACCCAATGGGCTCCCCGGCGTCGGGAGGTTTGGTCGTGAGATCGGATACCGTCCAGTGGGCAGAAGACGATTCAAAAAGCCAAGCGAAGTCGGCCAAATCTATTTTTTTTGACCTCCCCCGGCCCCTCCTTTCTCAGCCATTTCGGCTCCCGGCGGGTCGGCCCGTAGGGAGGCCCCCTACCCTATCGGGCGCCACATTATCCCCCAAGGGAGGAGGCCCGGAGGGCTGGTTCTACAGGGTTGGAACAATCTACATTTTGTCTTTGGTGCTGACTTGAATCTTGAGTGACGAAACACTAAAAAAGCCACTCACCACGCGAAATTCAGGGAAATAACTGCAAGCAGTGCGCGCGTAAATATTGGCCAATCGCGCAGTTGCGACATAAGCAACTCGCAGAGTTACAGAACACTTTAGTGATAGCATAGTGCATCATGGGCGCAAAGCGCACCAACAGCCGGAGGTAAAGTCGCGGGCCCATCGCTTGGGGGGGCTAAACTCTTCGTTGCTTGAGCCGCATGCGGGCAAACTCGCACGTGCGGTTCTTAGGGGGGGGAAGCTTGAAAGAGCCTACCTATCTCAATTTCATGTCATTATAGGTACTATTTTCTTAATAATATGTGGGATTCGTCAATATCTGGGGCATTTTACCCCAAAGCATCACTTTGGCTTTGAAGCAGCTGCTTTTTATTGGCATTTTGTTGATGTTGTATGGCTTTTTCTCTTTGTTTCTATATATTGGTGGGGCGGAAATTAGGGCGAAGCATATAGCTTCGCCCCCCCCCTCCTTATGTCGGGGGGAAAGCGCGGAGCGAAAAATCAAAAGGACCCGGAGCCCATGTTATGCAAAAAACTCAACATATTTTTTTCCATAAGTTTGGCGTACATATCACAAGGCCATTTGTCTGTTTTAGCCTTAGCCATTAAAATTTTGCGCTCTAACTATTATGCTCAAAGTGCCCTCCCGGGGAAGGCCTTGGAAGCCCAATTTATAAGAAAGGCTTTTTATGGTGGACATACGGATGTTTACAAGCCTTATGGCGAGAATCTGTATGTTTATGACTCTAATTCCTTATATCCTTTTTCGATGACAAAAAAAATGCCCGGTGGTAAGCCGAAATAGACCGATGATCGAAGCCAGCACCAATGGGAAGAACGTTTTTTTTGAGGCTAATATGACCCTTAGATTTCAATAGACCTTTTCTACCATTCAGGCTCCCTCAGCTAAAGTACCTTTTCCTACCGGAAACTGGAAGGGTACTTATTATTCAAAAAAACTAAAATACGCAAAAAGCCTGGGGGTATAACATAAATCCCTTAAGAGGTTATGTATTCGATGAAAGCCCATTTTGTATTTTGTGAAATGATCTTTCAGCTCCACAACCCCAGCGCTTGAGCCTACCCACATAGCGATTGTGAGCAAATAAGTGTTGTGATACCTCATATTCAGGGGAAACTCGTCAGAACGCGAGAGCATATTGTCAAGTAGCGTATATATCGGGCTACGTATGTAGCCCGACCCCGGTTCCAAAATGCCTAAACTTCTCGTAAAATTAAACTATGCACCCCGGGTTTACGCCGTTTACGCTTGATAAAATCCTCTTTTGAATCGTTGAGGCATGTTATGGAAGTTATTAGTTCATCACCGGGGCGACGGTTTTTGACTTCGCCCCACCCCTTGTTCCTTATAAACCACTTTCCGATTTTAAAAAGTTATTTATGGTGGTTTTCCATATTATTAGGGAATTCGTCCGCCAATATATTACGAAATAGTTCATAAACAGGATGATTTTTTAATTGAGGATCCTCGAATTCCCGAGCCCTTCGAATTTTGTAAATAATATCATTACGACTTAGCATAAAAGCATAATGAGCCTTTTGTATATATGCCGCTTTGATGAATGTTTTGTCCAACTTATGTTCTATCTTAAAAGTAAATTTTAAAGGTTTACAAAATTCTTCGAGATTAATCGTCGCCAATTGGTCTAACTGTTGTACTTCTGGCGCTTGACTTGGCATATCATACTTCTCAAAGATTGTTTTCCAATCTATGTTGCTTAAAGAAGTTTGGTAATGTCCTTTCTTGGAGTTATACCATTGACTAATATCACTCAGTATTCCTAATCCGGCTTTATTTGCTCCGCTTTTGAAGTAAGGGACCGTGGTTAATCCCCCCCCCCCATCAGTAATAGATTGGCGAGTGTGAAGTGCTTTATTAATCATCCATGCAGCCATTCGAGCCTTTGCTGTTATATTATTGGCTAAAACTGTATTACTAACCACAAACTATGGCGAAGCCAGTACGCCGTAAGTGGTGTTTATGAACAATTTCAGGATATTCTGAAGTGTTTTTGCATGAGAGCACTCCAACGCGTTGACGTTCTTCAGGAGTCCTTTCAATTGGTTACGCTCGTCCACCAACTTAGCAATTAAATTTTATAAAGGAAGTCCGACCCATTTTCTAGAACGTGAGTCTATGTCTTGATGAGTTCGATTCTTTCTATAGAAATATCGTCCGTCTTCAACTATTGCCTTTAACCATTCATCCATATCCGCGCACTTATTATCTTTATTCCAACTCATCACACAAAGTAGTTTAAGATTCATTAATGCGTGATATTCTTGGCAATTGCTACTTTTCTTAAAACTTCAAGACCGAAGTAATAATGCCATTATGTATTTCCTTTCGAAGTAGGACGAAGTCGCTAGGAATGTGTTTGATGTCCTGAACGTTTTCCTGAGCATCGTTGAAAACAGTTTTATTAATTTGTCTGTGAGTCACTAACTTACTATAAATGATATCTTGTGGGCCGGACCCAAAGGGGCGCTGTCCGACAGGGGACTTTGTTTTGTCGGACACAACAAAACGAAAAAACAGTCCGACAAAACTTTGGAAAATTGCCCTGGACAACCGCCATCCTGTTCAGCAAATTTAATTCGTTTTTTCTTAACCAAGCCCCTAAGGTAAACGGAACTTGGTTTGGTTGAAAACTGTAAATGGTTGGTAACCCGATAAGAAGTATAAAAGACCTAAGTGCGGTTCCATAACAACTCTGCAAATCAATATCCGCGTCATACTTTACCGAATGCGGGGCCATTCATTGTTACATCTCCCGCCCTGAACCAACGCAGCAAATGCTGAACTATCCATAGTTTAACGTGCGAAAGATTTCACTCCTGCTTGGTTAATTGTTCGAAATTGAAATTTAGCTTACAAGAATGAATGAAGTAATTTATCTTTGTTTTCAGAATTGCATTCTAATTCTGACATTGCTGAACACAAATCTGAAACAGTTTTGTCTTTTTGAATGCTGTGGTTATAACATTTTCGAGAAAATGCATATAATTTGTCTGATGTATCAAAAACACCCAAATTCCTCATGGCAAAATCGATTACCTTCTTATTGGACCCTTGACTGTAAATCCACTTTCCCAAAGTAAGTGCCACCAAACTACCAATGGTCATTGGAATATCATTCTCGGTAATGCAATCTTTTCTTGGAATTCCAATCACTTCATTCTGAACCCGACGCACCAGATTCACAAAGGATATATAGATTGGAATCAGTTTATTAGCGTCATCCATAGAATATTTAACATACAAATCGGGCAGTTGCTCAAGCGCGTCTCGGGATTTTTATTAATCCAAGTCAGATTTATTTATCATTTCTATACTCACTGAATCGGCAAGATTCTTTAATCCTCCAGTTGACAAACCTCTTAAATCTTTTATTGAAAGATCGTAATATAACAAATTGAAGCACCTGTTTCGCTTTTGTTCAATTTGTTGGTTAATATAGATAGATTTACAATTGTTCCAGCCTATCGCAAATTAGAAATCTTTTGGTGAGTTGAACATAAAAAGGTAAACTTTTGAATCCTTTGGAATTCTCAGAAATTAAAAACCCTCTCAGACAAAAAAAGGCAAAATTTCTAATCACATACATAGACGAGTGACAATTGATTGGCAATCGGATATTTTTAACAATGCGGCAGCGGCCCAACTAAAAAAAAAGGAGTGTGTCCAATGTTGCTATTAAAATAGCCGCTCGCGGCTACAACGGCACACGCCCGTATTCATATGTATCCCTACATTAGGTCTAAAAACTGCCATTATAAAGACACGGACCCCTTTTTTACTTGCAATCCTATCCTTGAGGATCCAGTTTCACCAGCTTTAGGTAATATTCATTGATAGGACTCTTTTGAGGTAATAGCCATAAAAATGGCTCCCTTTGCAAATAAAAAATAAATAAATATGAAATTAGACATAAGGGTCCGGCTCAAAATCTTGTTGACTGGGGTTGGTTCGAGCAACAGAATAAAGACCCACGTCGCGTCACACGCACTAGAAAAAACAGTTTCAATACAAGCGATTTGAAGCTGTCTGCTTCAACCTGAGGGTTCATGCAAGCCCCATCGCGCGGGTCTCAGGAACCCGTACATAAAATGTAATATAAAATGAATGTTTATTGGTTTTTCATTTTTACGATTCTTGGGCTGTTGCCTAAGATAATCTACGTGTCTCCGGCTGGTCTTTTTTCATCAGCCGTGTTTGTGGTTTTATCTCTAGTAAACTGCTTTGGTTGGTTAAAAAGGGATTATGGCTTTTTAACCTTTTGCAAGACTCGTTTTTTTAATTATTATTTGTTTTACTGCCTTCAAATGGAGGAATGGTTCCGAATGACCGCAGTTATTTAAATTTATGGCGGATTTAACGAACAGCGATCCCGAGCGATTCCTACGAGCTTGGATTTTTGCCGTGATTAATCGGATTAATCACGGCAAAAAATGCTTCAATTTAACAGGGCCTGGGGCTACACGCTTGCCCTTCTTATTATAGCATGCATTGGTACAAAAAAGAGCATTACCACAACTCTCAGGGAGTTGCATACGAGCCCCTTCGAACCCACCAACCTGATCGGTAAAGCTCTTATTTTTCTTTCCGACAGTGAGGTTTACCATTTATCCACGTTCAAACAGGTAGTCGGGGGCGACACCGGAAGAATAAAATTGAAACAGGGCTATGTCCGCGGAAATGTTATGGTAGTTGGTAACGCCCGCTTATTGGCGCTTCCTCCACCGGCTTGAGCCGAAGGCTCTTCAACTACACAGCGGACCGGATAGTCCCGGGTTCCCTGTAAACTCCTGGTGGAGGTTGTGCGGGGCCGCGATATCAAACTGGACACGGCAAATGTCGGCAATATACTAAAATTGATAGAGCGGCTGTGACCCTCTCTGGGACCGGATATTGCCCAGGGTGCTGTGAATCGATTAGCCGATTGCTTCCAGGACGAGCTGGTAGTAGGTATTGGTGCTTAGGTGGGCGTTCACATAAACGCAGGATCCAGAGAAGGTCATGACGTTGAACGTCGTAGGGCGCTTTACCCGGCTTATGAGCGTTGGTGTACCCGTCGGACTAATATCCTTTTCCTACAAAGTGCAAGACTCATCACCTAGAATCATACCCCAAGCAAAAAAAAGAGCTTGAATGCTATTAAGCAAGCAATCCGGAACACTAGGGAACTAGGCACCCGATTATTAGACCTCGGTTACCGATTGATCCACGCCCTCCGGGCCTCCTGTTTTATGGATATTATAGTTGGGTTATATCTATGTAAAAGTTATTCAGTCTGTAGACCGGGTACAATCTTGGATCTCATTATCAAGCAGATGGAGCGCGATAGCTTTTTCGAGAAATCAGCGGTCCGAGCTGCCGCTTACTTCGCGATGCTTGGGGGGTTTGTAACGCGATGATCGGAGCTATTTTAGAATCAAAACAAAAAGGGATAGGGATCAAAAGAAATGACTTCAAGTTATTGCCTGACTTCCATAATAGGCTTTAAAAGGCTAAAGAAGTGGCAGAGTTTCTCACATTCCGGACTTGAGGAAGGCTGCCAAGGCCCTGCTTCTACGGATAGTACCTTCAGTCTTACGAATTTTCTCTTATAGCCGAAGCCACCATTCGGCTGAGGGAGAAGGTGCGCAGCACTTGACCAGAGGGAGAGCGCTTGTAGAAAGAAGGGTCGAGTTTCCGAAGGACCGAGAGGTTGGAAATGGCTTTACGATTTCCGCACACGAAGACACTTCTAGAAATGGCTGAGAAAAGAAGGCACCTAGGGGTTCTTTAGTCGCGCGCTCCAACCGTAAAGCGTTCTCCCTCTGGTCGAGTGCTACGCACCTCCTTTCGTAAAGCGCTCCAATGGGAAAGCCCAAGGAGTGCGGCTATTTCTCTCTTGAATATTTTAAGACTTTTTTTTGTCTTACCCCTGGTGAGTTTATTACGTAATTTTCTGGATAATCCAAGATGACCAATCTTTCGGTTATGCCATTACTACGTAATTTATTTTGGTCACAATAAAAAAAAAAGCCAACAAATATGAGAATTTATCTAATTGGTCTTGTCGCTAAGATACTTGGAATTATAATACCTCTGTTACTGGGCGTCGCGTTCTTAGTACTAGCAGAACGAAAAGTCATGGCGTCTATGCAAAGAAGAAAAGGACCGAACGTAGTCGGCATTTTAGGACTGTTACAACCTTTAGCAGATGGTTTGAAGCTCATGATAAAAGAGCCAATTTTGCCTAGTAGCGCGAATATTTTTATTTTTCTAATGGCACCCGTTCTGACATTTACACTGGCTTTATGCGCTTGGACTGTGATCCCTTTCGATTATGGTATGGTTTTTTCAGATTTAAATGTTGGGGTTTTGTATCTATTTGCGATATCTTCACTTGGAGTGTATGGAATTATTACGGCAGGCTGGGCAAGTAACTCCAAGTATGCTTTTTTGGGAGCATTACGATCTGCCGCTCAAATGGTTTCCTACGAAGTTTCCATAGGATTGCTTCTGATATCCGTCATACTATGCGCAGGTTCTTGCAATTTTAGCGAGATTGTCCTAGCGCAAACACGGATATGGTTTGTTTTTCCCTTGTTTCCTGTGTTTCTTATGTTTTTTATTTCTTGTTTAGCAGAAACTAATCGAGCTCCTTTTGATCTACCAGAGGCCGAGGCAGAACTTGTAGCGGGCTACAATGTAGAATATTCGTCCATGGGGTTTGCTCTTTTTTTTTTAGGGGAGTATGCTAATATGATCTTAATGAGTAGTCTATGTACATTGCTTTTTCTAGGAGGTTGGCTGCCCATCCTGGATATTCCTATTTTCCAGGGAATTCCGGGCTCTATCTGGTTTAGTATAAAGGTTCTTTTCTTTCTGTTTGTATATATATGGGTCCGCGCAGCATTTCCACGATATCGTTATGATCAATTAATGAGACTTGGCTGGAAAGTCTTCTTGCCTTTATCATTAGCATGGGTAGTCTTTGTTTCTGGTGTTCTAGTAGCCTTTGAATGGCTTCCTTAATTCATTTAGCAATTTCACGCCACAAAAAAATAGATATATTTAGGGCCGAAGGCGCAAAGCGCAGAAAACGCAAAGCAAAAAAATCTATAGATTTTTTTCCTTCAGCTCTCTCCCGGCCCGGAGGGTAAGCCCGAAACCGGCAGGGGGACACTCTTTGTTAGTAGGATCCTCAGAGATTTAATGTGAGGCTGCGCAACTTTATGTATAAAGATATTTCAACATAAACGAGTGAAACAAAAATCTAGTGATAGAAAGTGATGCATAAGTTCGCAATTTACAAATAAAACTAACTTCGGCCGACGAAGATAGAGTCCTTCCCTACTTGAAAAAGAAGGGGGGGGCGGAGAAGGGCAGACTGCTACAACTTAAGCTCTTACATGCTCTGCCCTCGTTGGACCTAGTCCGCGCCCCTCAGATTTTCGTAGAAGCTTTTTATCGAGATTACCTCAATTTAGCCTTTATTTTTTACTTCCTTTTATAGGTACTACTCTTCTTCATCATGTTACTATTGGACAAATAGCCTCAGTTGGTTTTTTCTTTTCTTTTGTTATTACGCCCATGCTTGTCAAAAAAGTAGAAGCCAGATTAAGGAATTCTCAGGATTCCTTCTTAATTAATTTGAATTGGGTAAAGGCTACTGCTGAGTTTTCCATACGCAATCTTACTTGGATTTTACCAATTATTTGGTGTTTGATTAGTGCTTTATATGCGCCTCTCACTACGTCCCGCACACTGTATGCAGGACGCGGGTAGAAAGTCTCCTGAAAGTCGCGGGTTGACTGAATCTGAGCGTAAACGCGCTCATTCTGAATCCGCTTCAGCTCCTTTCCGGGATGTACCACAACTCAACGGAGAAGGGCTACCAAGCCCCTGGCTTAGAAATGGCTCCTGGCTTAGCCCAGGGGCCGACGATAACAGGGGACGTACAAGGCCCAAATAGTGAAAATGGAAGTATTAGTTGGTCAAATTTACTAGTATCTATAGAGCAACTAACCAACGTGTTTAATACGACCCTACACGGCCTCGATTGTAATTTGGTTTGGGCTGCGGGCCATGCACTGCGAGCCCTTACTAGGAATGTCCTTGCTGCAGGAAGATGATTAGTCGCAGGGACTGCTCTTGTTCTCATATTAGGTACCCAGGGGTTGGCAACTATAACCCGGGGACAACACCAGCAAGCCCAAGACACTTGGGAAATGGCCCAAATTAATAGGGATAATCAGCCATTACAAAACCATCATGACGAGACTATGGCTTTAATAGTGGCCCGACGTGAGGAATATATGGCAATGCTACAAAGACGGGCTGGGCCGACATGCTACTGTCCCTCCATGATTGCCTCTCCATATGAGGAAATCGGGAATTCCGTTCAATTTTTGTTGTAAATTTTGGAGCATCCAGAGACCATCGATACCATGACAGCCTATCTTTTCTTAGGTTTGGTCACTTGTTCTTTTTTACTTTTATTTGCTTTAAGTTCGCAAATTTTCGGATTGGTCTTTGTCGAAAGAATCCAGGTGATTGTGGCCAAATAGAAAACACCCCGACTACAACGGGCACTGGATTGGTGGGCCTCGGAATAGGGATCATTTGTTTTAAAAATGATCACAGTTCTACTCCTATACTATGAGTTATCTCTAATCTGAAGCACCCTGAAATGGGGTTTAAGCACATATTTCATCGTAGGATAGCATGAATCTTTAAGGGACGCCTTGAGAAGCAGGCCGTCTCAGCTCAATGGATATCGTCACAGAGCATCTCAAGCGGGGTCGTTATTACGCTCCTGGAAAACACGCTGGGCCAACGTGCTTTTCGAAAAACATAGGCAAGAACAGTGCATTTCGACCCAAAAGAAAAGACTTAAATATAAAAGAGTGTTTATTTTGCTTGCGCCCATAACCAGCCTTTAATCGCATTAGTATATTATAAACAGCGTGAACAAATCGTTCGAGAAAGCAAACTACAAGGCAAAAATAACAGAATTGATTTGAGTTTTCTATTGCGTAATTTTACTTCTGAAGATCTTAATTCTACTTATACCAAAGAAAAGATTTATGAACTAATAACGGATTACCATGATGGCAGGCAGGAGCTCTTGTTTTTTTTATGGAACCACTTAGTTGATACTGTTAATTTCACATAAATCCTGGTTGATCGAAAATATGGAAAAGAGGTTTCAGCAATTTCGGCAAATTGGTGGCGCTGCTGGGTCATGGCTTTCGAAATAGGAGGCGGATATATAGAAAAAAGCTTGTCGATTTACGAAGATCCTATGAAAACATCAGGACTTTGGATATGATCTTTTTTTAGGTGTCATCGATCGAAGATATTTCCCCAAAACTAGGGGCAGGGCGAGGCTCTAAGACTAAAAAAATATGCCTCACTAATATTTTTTGGAAAAATTACTAATATTTATGGGAAAATTTTTAAAATATTAGTAATTTTTGGGAAGAAAACTCGACAAAAAACGGGATTGGGGTGTTGGCTTTTTACTTAATTTAGTGAAGTAGACTATGAATTCTTTTTTTTAATTATTTTTACTGTTCTGTTAATTATGTGAATTCAGGATTCTTACTGTTTTGTTTGATTCTTTTGGAATGGCCTTGCCGGCCCGAGGCGTGAACCAGCCAAAAGCGACTAATGGGTAACATGTTGGGCCTTTGCTTGGGCGGGCATTCGAAATGGCCGAGAAAGAAGGGTCCTTCTTACATAAAGACTTATTTGGCTTTCCGGGTCCTCTGGCCGGCTTTACGATTTCCGCCCTGAAGGCCTGCCGGCCTTGGGCTTTCGGCAGAGGCCCTTGGCCTTCGGCTTCGGCCTTGGGCTGCTGGCCTGCTGCTTGTGGGCCTAGCCGGCCTAAGGCATGTAGCCGGCCGAAGGCTGCCCTTGAATGAATGGGGTTACAAGCCCTCCAGCATTTTTTTAAGCACGGGAGCTCGTCGGAAGTTTCTATTTTCATTTGAAACAAAAGCCAAAAATAGTAGTTTACTATATGAATTTGTACTTTTTCATCTGCTTAGCCATTTTGGTTCTATTGCCTAAGCTAATCTACTGGCCACACCCCTATTTTCTAGCCCGTGGGTCGTCACGGCAAGCATGGTTTTATATTTAATAGATCACTGGGTAAACACGGATTCCGCTTTTTTGTCCTTTTGCAAAACTAGATTCTTTCAGTACTATTTGTATTATTACCTCTCCGGCTCGAGGAATGGTTACGGGATAACTATTACGGGAGATTTATAGTTGTTTCTATGATAGCATATGCCATGATAGCATATGCCATTACGTCTTTATTTGTTGAATCCGGGGGACAAAATGAAGTTATTCATATATATAGCATCAGTTTACTCTATAAGACTCAGATATAAAATTATAAATGAGAATCAACTCAAATTTTATAGAGCTTATAAGGATTCTTGGGGCGCAGGCGGGTTGAATAATGCCAACCGCACCCTTTAAAATCCTTTTAAGTGGCAACCGGATACCCAAACGTAACATGAGGAGCTATAGGATAGCAAACGCAGCGCCTAAACCTGCCCCGGAAACATTGTCAGCCGCCGCTATGGGTACGGGCAGACTAGCCTCCGCAGTTGTGGCTGGAGGGGCGGTCAACATTGCGACCACTAAGATGATCGCGAACTCAAACGAAGAAATCCAAAAGTAAAAAATGGCGCTGAAGGAATATCAACAAAATTTGGCCAATATGGCGTGGCATTAGAGCTTAAAATGAAACCGTCTAAGCACACGGAGACAAGTTATCACAATTTGCTTGAGGGCGCACGGGCTTGGGCACGCGTGGCACGTAACGAAGCTAGGGCAAACTGGCAGAGCTTTATCGTATCGCATTTCCAGACACCCGTACCAAGTAAGCATTCAAGTCAAGAGCCTTTACTGCCTAAAAAAGATAAAGCTATTGACGCCGGAGCGCCCTTTGGCCCAGGCGCGACATCCGAGATATCCGTTTCCGCTGCCCCGGCCGGTACTCATCGAGTCCTTTAGAGCTATACAATGACCCGCTGCATTTTTTTTAAAGCTCCTGTCGGCTTCATATTTTTTATAGAAAAAAGGATGATAAAAATGAATCGACCGCGGCTCCGCGATAACGATCCGATTTTTGTGAGGCTCGGCGAAAAATAAATTCGATATATACATATAAAACGTAAATTTATCGAATTTGGGAATGCGGCATTTAAAAAAAAAGAGATAACAGCAACTACGCCAAGAATCGACGGGCTTCCTTTCATCGAGGTTTGGAGCGAGAATCCGAATCTTTTTCGCCGGGATGCCCGATATATCAGCCCATGGATTTAGCACTTTGCTTTATGTGACAAAAAATAATGACCTCTATTGCGACCCGGAGAACCCTAAATCCTTACTAAGAAAACGCTGCGTCGTTTCGGGCAATAAATTAAGTAATAACCTAGTAGACGACCGCGAACAAATAATAACAGAAGTTGTTTTCAATAAAATTAAAAAAGAGCCAAGCTATCCCGGCCCGCCATAAAATTGCTTTCAATAGATATAGTACCCGAAATCTCCTCGCTAACATGAAGGAAGCATTGCTAAATGACTAAATTTCGCTAATATGACTAAATTCCGAGCGAGGATTTGTAGATAAATATAGATAATTAATACTCTGGAATCCTCATCGCTAATGACACCTTCGCGAAATGACGCATATTTAGCTAATATGACTAAACTTGTTGAGGATCTGTAGTATAATATAGAGGAATACCCTTTAATATGGAATTAAAGGGTGGGGAAGGGAATATATAATAGAATTATATATGAAATATGGAATAATTCTATAGAATTAAAAAGGGTTAATAAATTAAATTAAAATAAATAGAATAAATTAATAAATTCAGAAATAAAAGAAATGAAAAAAAATATATATATATTTATATATAATAGAAGAAATGCATAAATAAAATAGATTCTATTATTTATAGAAGATACTTTTTAATCCATGTTTATTCTTCGCTCATCTTCCAAAATAAAATGAGCTACTATTTTTCTTCTTCGAAGAAGAAGAGGATGAGCTGCAATAGATATATATATATATAGATATATCTATATATATCTATATATATATATAATTTATAGGTCAGGGAAGATAGCCTTTACCTCTAACCTTTGAGGATACTGAAGGCCTAGATCTTCCCCTACTTGGGTTGGGTTACCATGTTCTTGAGATCTGTTATATAGGCCTCTAGTTTTCCTTCGGGAACGCCCAAAGACTTCCATCATGGAAATGACATAGGAACTCCGGGCGGGGGTCATGGCACTTCTCATAGAACCTTAGGGACGCTTCCGCCAGGAGTCCAAACTAATAGGACTGAAGATAGGAAGCATAGACGGAGGGGAACGTCTTTTCGGTTACGCGGTACGTACGTCCTGTAGGTTCTGTAAGCATCTCGTCCTTATGCAGTTTGTAAAGGCTGTCCGCTATATTCCGAAGATCAAGAATTCTATTTGTTTGTTGGAGGGCGGGGGACTTTGTTTTGTCGGACACCACAAAATACTGTCCGACAAAACAAAGGCCACTTACGACCTCTACAGCCTTGGCATACCTTTTAGGATAATCTGGCAAATCCTTGAACTCATTCATGGGAATTCAAGTCATTTTCCTTTCGGATTCAAGAATTCCTTGAATCATAGCATTATTCCCTCCTCGGAAAAGAGAGGAATGGGTTGCACTCTTTACAGCTGGCTTATCATAGGAATACTCAAACCCTTTGTCCTTAAATTCCCCATAGTCCCAAAGTGATCCTTGCATCAAGGCTTCCATCCCCCAAGGAAGAAGGTCTAGAGCCCTAGGAGTATCGTCGTATAGCACGACGCTAAATCGACATCTACAAAGCGATACCCCTCTTTTAGCAATTCTGGGCCTCAAATTCTTAGGTACTTGTCCCTGATACGCCGCTTTACCGAATTGAAGGAGTCCTTATATAGTTAAGGGTGGCGCTGATTGCATTGATCGAATAATAGAACTGGATAACAACTTTTTTTCTTATCTAATGGACACTTGTAAAGAAGAAAAGATTTGTAAATTAGACCGCGTAGATTTTTGTATTGATTTTGACTACGATTTGAAGGGGCGGGGACTGTATGACAAAAAAAGTGAAAATGCACATCGCCAAAGAATTCTTTTTATTCGCTCTATGGACTCCGTCAATGCGGGCTTAAGTTGGCGTTATAGAACGAAAAAAAATATATATTTATTTTTTTAAACCTAAGGCCCTGTATTGATGGGTCAATCCTGCCCATGATGTATGACGTCAATCATGAAGAACACAAAGTTTCCATGATACGCGAAAAGGAAAAAGCACGAAATTTATGGCAAGACGACTATCGATTCTTAAACAACCTATATTTTCTACATTTAACAATCATTTGATAGATTATCCAACTCCGAGCAATATAAGTTATTGGTGGGGTTTTGGTTCGTTGGCTGGTCTTTGTTTGGTTATCCAAATACTTACAGGTGTTTTCTTAGCTATGCATTATACACCTCATGTGGATCTAGCTTTCTTAAGCGTAGAACACATCATGAGAGATGTGAAAGGAGGCTGGTTGCTTCGTTATATGCATGCTAATGGAGCCAGTATGTTTTTTATTGTGGTTTATCTTCATTTTTTTCGTGGTTTATATTATGGAAGTTATGCGAGTCCTAGAGAATTAGTTTGGTGTCTTGGAGTGGTTATTTTAGTGCGCCTAGGAAGTCTCGTTCAAAGATGCGAAGGTTGAAAGCGATCGCCCGGATAAGACTCCTAACCTAAAGCGGGACCAGACCGCAGGGAACTAAAGCATGGGGCCTATCCGTTGTTTCGCCGCACGGCGAAAAAAATTGGGTTTTTCGTACGCAACAGGGTCAAGCCACAGCCCCCCCCCAACCACGGGTGGTCCGGAAGGCAAGAGGGTCCATGAAATATTCTCGCGCGAACAACCCTACGGAGGTTACTGTAACTAACAGGAAAAGTCGTACACGGTCCTAAACGGCGAGCAAACGAACAAACGTGAAACCTAGGGATCACCCAAACAAAAGGACTCTATAAGGATCATGATTAGAGAGAAGCGGGACCCAGTCCCAAGAGCACAAGGCTTTGGCCAAAAATGTATGGGTGACAGATCAGCCATAAATGTACTCCGAGAGAGACACCGGGCAATTAATGTCGAGCATACGACGAAGCCCCAGCGAGTGAAATGCTCGGAGGAAAGGGCTGTAGATGATAAAATGCTATGCCGGAAACACGCGGAAGGGCTCTCTGCAAGTTATTATAGTAACTGCCCCCTTCTACGCAGTGAGGGGTGAGCGCTCGCCGCGCCTGGAAAGCACAGCGGAATCAGAGAAAGCGAAGTAAGAGTAGAGGCTGGCTTACTGGGAATTTCGGTCGAGTTTCGTGTGAGACAAACTAATAGCAAACCTCGAGGCTAGCTACGTTTGAGCCGAGGAATTTACGATGGACCCCAGAAACTCAAAGGGCAAGAGACAAAGGTACCTTATGAGGTAGGGAAATAAACAAAAATTTCTGTAAATTTTGCCCTACAACAGCTACAAGCCTAACCTGGATGGCGTATAGCAGGTTACTCTGGTGCTGTCTGACAAAGGACTTACAGGAGACGTGCCACTGAAATCTGGGTTCCTAGGCGTATGCCCTGGACATGCTTAGTAACTCCAGAATCCAAGAGAACGGCCTCCTGACAGGCCATCTGGGCATCTCGGCCTACCCGGACAGGACCTTTGGAGTAGCCTAAAGCCCCAACGTAGCAAACGTGATGCTCCAGCCTAGATGCTTACGGCCGGTCCCCTAAAAAATCCAATCCGTCCACGCTGGATGTAAATTTTGGAGCCTTCAAACGAGGCTTACTACGTCAAAAAGTCTAACCCTGTCAGACAGTCCCGGGCCTTAATGAAGGATTAATGCAACAGCTGGTAAGCCGTTACGCGCCCTTATCCTTCATTTGGACTTAACCACTATACCCCGAATCAGGATTTGAAATTACGGCGGAATGCCCCGAATACCGTTGGAAATATCGCTTCTGCGGGCCACGAAGGCCCGTAAACCCTGAATAAGTTATCATGGACGAGCCACATGCAGGGAAACTTGCACGTGTGGTTCTGACCGGGGGGAAGAACCCTATCGGTATTTATTAATGATTGTAACAGCTTTTATAGGATACGTATTACCTTGGGGTCAAATGAGCTTTTGGGGGGCCACAGTCATTACAAGCTTAGCTAGCGCAATACCTGTCGTAGGAGACACTATAGTAACTTGGCTTTGGGGTGGCTTCTCCGTAGACAATGCCACCTTAAATCGTTTTTTTAGCCTTCATTACTTACTTCCTTTTATAATAGCAGGTGCTAGTATTCTTCATCTGGCTGCATTACATCAATATGGTTCCAATAATCCATTGGGTATCAATTCTTCTGTAGATAAAATAGCTTTTTATCCCTATATTTACGTAAAAGATTTAGTAGGTTGGGTAGCTTTTGCAATCTTTTTTTCTATTTTTGTTTTTTATGCACCTAATGTATTGGGGCATCCCGACAACTATATAGGGCGACCGGTCTAGATCCCGCACGATAAAAAGCACAAGTCCATTTCTGTGCAAAGGCGTTGCACTCATTCTTGTTCGGCAACGAACACGGAGACCTTAGCATGTGCAAGAAGCTCTGTTGAGGGGGTTTCATTTCCCCTCCCCGGGGGGGGTAACCCAAAAGTATGGAGCAAGCCGGTTTTCTTGTATTTAAGATGAGGTTCTGTACTGGCGAATCGGAGACTCTTTCGGTCCTTGTCAACCAGCAATTAACCATTGGCACCTGAGCTCTGCAAATGGTGAAGCGCATGAACGTACGTTGCTCGCTCCATGCCTATTGATGGTATATATCAACCAGGTCATAAATGGTTTGTCCTCTACCTACTCTCTCGTATGGAAGGATAGAGTTCAAGATGGAGCGGATTACCTATATTACTAGGGACAGGAGTCTAAACGACATCTTAAGCACAGGGCGTTCAAAAACGAAGGTTTTTGGACGAGCCGTGTAGGAAACAACGGTGAGATCCTAGGGGTCGCTTTGATCCCTAGGAAGTCAGAGGGCCCGTATTACCCGCCTACCTGAAAGGGACCTAGCAATAGGAAAGCGCTTAATAACAAGCAGCAGGGAAGGAGCCTATGTACTTACTAAATGGTTACCGTTTGGCAAGTTTCACTTTGACGAGTCTATCAGGCCATCTTCCAAGGACCGTGTAATAGGCGCTCGAAAGAGAGGGAATGTGCGTTAAATAGACCTTCCGGGTTTGAAGAAGCTCCGAAGAAAGTCAGGTTAGAGAGCCGTGTGATGGGCGACTATCTCGTACGGTTCGGAGAGCACTTGGGTAGCCCAAATCGGTGAACGGGGTAACCCTGGGGCCGTATAGGGTGGACTCTTGACTCTATCCCGCAAATCCCATGTCAACCCCGGCTCATATAGTGCCGGAGCGCGGTTCGGACCCAACAATATCCGCTACCGATGGAAATCGGTGCCTTGAGGGCGTTAAGGCTAATCCCTACCGAAACTGGGGAGTGAGTGACCTCCTCCCCAGGGCAAGCTCTTTGGATGGGAAAATGCTCTTTGTGGTTCCTGATACAAGCCCAAGCCGCCTTCTTACTATAAGGGGCTGCCGCCTTCGCCTAGGCGGGCCGGCGGTCACGTCGTTTTGCCGGACTCACGCGAGTACTCCTAATTCCGGGGGAGGAAAGGGCCCCTCTGAGGAAGGACCAAACAAGACGGCGTCGCCAAGTTCGCAGACTGGTAAATGCTTAGGGAGGACCACACTGAGTGCTTCGGATTGGCTGGGACCGAAACAAAATTGGCCGGGGGGAACCCCGGAACTGATAAGCGAAGCCTCGAATAAAGCCTTAGGCCTTGATGAGGTACGGGCCCAAGATGAGGCGAACCCGATCTATGGACAGATGAGTGGAGCGATTAAGAGTTCGAATCTTGACGTTCCTCTTAACCCCTTGGAGTTTTCACATCTGGCCCAACTTGTAGAGAAACAATTCATCGATGGCAAATATCGCCATCTGGTAAGGGATATTATATCTAAACCGGAAGTGCTGCTTACGGCCTATAACAACATCAAATCCAAACCCGGGGATATTCCCGGAAGTCCAGAGAGCGACACGCTCTTCCTTCGTCGAGTGGCTTCGCTCGGCATAAGCCTAAAATGGTTTCATGAAACGGGCCGGAAACTGAGGGAGGGTACATACGAGTTTGAGCCGATTTGGAGGTCCGAAGGCCCGAAGCCGGGTAGAGCTGAAAAGCGCCCCCTAACCATAGCGAACCCTAGGGACAAGATAATACAGGAGGCTTTCCGGATGGTACTGGAAATTATCTACGAACCAAGGTTCAAAGATATATCCCATGGCTTCCGAAGGAACAAGGGTACTCACTCAGCCCTGAGGGACATAAAAATGCGGTGGAAGAACCCATCGTGGTGGCTCGAATTCGATATTCGGAAATGCTTCGACAGTATCAACAAGAAAATACTAATGTCAATAGTAAGCGAAACCATTCAAGATAATAGACTCGAAAGTACCTTGAACCAAATGTGGAAGGCGAAGATTATGGATGTCGAATTGGGAGGCCCCGGGCTTCCTCAGGGGAGCATTATATCTCCCATCCTGACCAATTTATACCTCGACAGACTCGACAGGGAGATCCTAAGGATCCGAAAGGAATTCGAAAAAGGCTCCCCGAGGCATCGTCGAGCCAATCCCGTATATGAGCGACTGCTGTACATCCCGAAAAACTCGGTGATGCAGATGGGACCGGCAGCCCTGCTTCGAGAGAAGAGGAGACGGCTTCAAATTGTCAGAAGAAAAGGTATACCCTTTGCGGATCCCAAGGACCCTAAATTCGTGCGAGTCTACGCGTGTCGCTACGCCGACGACATTCTGATGGCAGTTTCGGGGTCGAAAGCTTTGGCCCGCGAAGTCATGGAACGAGTCTCCCGGTTCCTCAAAGACGTTCTCCACCTGGAGATAACCCCAGAGAAAACCCGTCTGGGACACGTAGTGGAAGAGAAGGCGACCTTCTTAGGGATGAGTCTCTTAGGTCCGAAACCAAGTCAATTGCACGTGAGGTCGGACAAAGCGACTCGGGCCAGGAATAAATATCGGGGCCGCGTCCGAAAGGCCGCGTTGGAGTTTTCGAATGGGTGGGAGAAAGGGCTTAAGAAGCTCGGAGATAAGTTACTGGTGTGCGCCCTCAAGAGGGCCTTGAAGGAGGCCGGCAAAATGGGGAACCTTACACTTATTAAACCTGACCAAGAGGTGCGGAAAATGCTAGAACAAATTTGTCGAGAAGTTGTGAGTGAGGTACAAAGGCCAACGGGGATTAGTCGGGACGCCATGTTCCCGTGGGCACGTGAATTGAGTAAAGGGGACATCTTCACGAATATTATTGAGCGGGATGGACAGGGAGTGGTGAGAAAATTCGACGAATTCGTCGTATCGGTGCACAAGCTCTTATACCCAGAGTCCAAGGTTGAGCCAAAAGAATCAACGGGTCCAGGCCCGGAAAGGGACGCAAAGGACGTCCCCACGAAGCAACGCCAGGCGTTCCGAATACAGATATACGCACCGCTTTCGCGGATACTAGACAAGTTCAGGGCCAGAGGAATAATTAACGCTGAGGGAAGACCAACCTCCGTACCTGTCCTCGCGACCCAAGACGATGTCACTATCACGCAATGGTACGGAAGTGTGGCGCACGGGTTCTTAAGTTATTACCGATGTTGTGATAACTTCTATAAGGTCAAAAAGGTGGTAGACTATCAGCTCAGATGGTCCTGCCTACACACCTTATCACACAAGATTCAAGCCAAGGGCGTGGGTAAAGTCATAGACAAATATAGCCACGAGCTGCGGGTGGAAACGGCGAAGGGCCCGAGGGTCTATTTCCCTACACCTACTGAACTGAGGGTTATGGGAAAACAATTCTTGGTGAAGAGCATCAAAGACCCGGAGAGAATCCTTGGTCTGATGTTCTTACGCACCACTAGGCACCCGGCCGATAGATGCTCGGTTATAGGTTGCCTGGAGAGTAAGATCGAAATGCACCATATCCGTGCGCTGAAACGCAGTGGAGCGGGCGGCCCCAAAATGTCCATAGTAAACTCTAGCAGCGACCGAATCAGTGGGCTAGAAGCTCTTCACGCGGCGCTTAACCGGAAACAAATTTCCTTATGCAGGGAGCACCACAAGGCGATGCATGCGGGGGATATAAGTCTGCAGGATATAGATGTCTCTGTGGTTCTGAACCCGAACCCAAGAAGGGGGGCAGGCCTGTGACTCTCGATGATTAAACTCTACAACGAAAAAGATTGGGGTTGGGAGCCGTATGAGCGGTAACGTTCACGTACGGTTCTGTGAGAAGGGTTGGGGACGGAAATGGCCCATTCCCTTACTCTCGATGGTATTTCTTACCAGTCTATGCGATTCTTCGAAGTATACCTAACAAATTAGGGGGTGTAGCCGCCATAGGACTAGTTTTTGTGTCATTATTGGCTTTACCTTTCATTAACACTTCATATGTACGTAGTTCAAGTTTTCGACCAATTCACCAAAAATTGTTTTGGTTGCTTGTAGCAGATTGCTTGCTTTTAGGTTGGATTGGATGTCAACCCGTGGAAGCACCATATGTTACTATTGGACAAATTGCTTCAGTGGGTTTTTTCTTCTATTTTGCTATAACGCCCATTCTTGGCAAATGTGAAGCCAGATTAATCAAAAATTCTAATGCTTGCGAGGCGCGTAGCGTCCTAGCAAGCTTTCTCACTTCTATTGGCTTGCTTTGGTGGTGAAATCCAAAGCTACCAGCCCTCCGGGCCTTACGCAATTCTCCTTTTTTTATAGCAATAATAATATACTTTTCCTAAAGGTTATTAGTTACACCAAGTATATCGCACTTTGATGGGAGCTGCCGAGGGATACGATGAGATCCCCATGAGAAAGCTTATGATGACAGAACTAGTGAACGTAGTACTAGTTACAGCAGTACTACTGCTGAATTCGGAGGCAACGAGAAAAAAAGGATGCCTCGCTCATCTTCTGGCCTTCCTCTCCACAGGAAAACAACCTTACGGCGAGGGCGATATAACCGAGAATAAAAGCACTACGGGACTTCGCCGTTCGTCGTCCGCCAAATATTTGACTCCGGATCTGGGGCTGGTGATAAAAGGTTCAGGGCCTTTTGCAAATCGTGTCTAATCCAAGCTTGGTCCCCGAGCATCGTTCGAACGTTTCCTTCCCTACTACATTTATAAATAGCAATAATGTACCTTCGGAACTTCCCAAACGTGATGGGGCTTTCTTAAATTATTGAAACTATATGGATGGCTTTTATACGCTGTGTTATTTCGAAATTACCACTTTTCCGTAGTAGGACCGACCTCGACCCGGGCTGTGAGTTCAGGAATTCCCGCCCTCTGGGCCTCGTGGAGAGTGCCAAAGGGAGGGTGGTAAATATTATGCCCGTTGTCCGGTGAAAATATAGAGTCTACACCAAGGATTTAACGTTCTAATTCTTCTGACTCCTTTTTTGAGTCAAATTGTGTGCGGATAAGGCGCTAATTGATCCACAGCGGACGCTTATTGATCAATTACCTGACCCCGAGCCTAGTTTTAGGCGGTTAAGAAGCTCGTCATATGACACACAGCAAAATGCCTGGTATAGGGGATTGGGGGTAGCGAGCCCCACGAGCCAGTCCCCGGACTCATTTGGCGGTTAGGCACGTAGTGCTCTCGCTTTGGTCCGAAGGGTCCGAAGGATACTTCTTTGGCTTTACAGGCACGTAGTGCTTCTTTGGCTTTACGAAAGAAGCGCCTAACTAAGGCCGGAAATGGCTGGTCCGCACACGATATTGGGAAGAAGGCACGTAGTGCTTTTTTTGCTTTACAGGGTCCGAAGGCCCGGAAATTTTACGACGCACACGAAGACCCGATAGGCATATCGTGTGCGGACCAGCCATTTCCGACCTCTCGGCGCTTCTTTCGGCCTTCTCTCGTTTACGGCCTCTGCGCTGCCTTCGTCCAGTGAAAGCCAGTGAAAGGAGGAGCCGGCGTCGCTTTTCACCTATCAGGTTGAAGGCGCTTCAAAATTTATATATATCAATTTTTTTTAAATATATATATAAATGAAAAACAAATATATAAATATCTACCAGTTTTACGAAAAAAAAAGATACGATTTATGGATAACCAATTGTTTTTCAAATCTCTAATAGCTACTTTACCAAAAAGGATACATAAATGTCAAACGGTATCTAAAGCACCTGAAAACTGCGCGAAGATGCCCAAAAGCATCCAATTCCGAGCATTCAGTGGAACCGGTGAACCATTTGGACGTTTGGATTTCCGAATGGGGCAGAGGGCCTTTAGCTATGAAAGGCAAAGGCCAAAGGCCTTTCTAAGCTTTAGCTCTCTCCCTGGTGGAAGAGAAGGTTCGGCTTGGACCGAGCGTCTTCGTGCCCTTTGGAAACACTGTAAAAAAGAGCAGTTCAAGGCAGAAGGCCTGTTTCGGCTCATAAAAGACATAAATCTGTGGATAGCGGCCTATAAGAAGCTGTCACCAGGCTCGAAGAACGGTGGTGAAAGGCCGAAAGGCACCTCGATCAAAGCACTAGAAACACTGAGAGACTCGGTGATAAACCCCCCCCCTACTTTAGGAGGGGGGAGCTCTACGGGCCGAAGTTGGCCCAAAGGGCACGAGACTCTAGAGACAGGGGGCAAAGCCTTGGGTCCGGAGAGTCCGAAGGAGACTTCTTTGGCTTTACGAAAGAAGCGCCGAAGGCCGGAAATGGCTGGTCCGCACACGATATTGTCCCGTGTCCCTCGGACCCACAAAGTGTCTCGTGCCCTTTGGTTCGTAGGTCCTTCGGACGCTTCTTTAGCTTTACGGGGGCTTCCCCAAAAGGACAAGGATATACTGGTACAGGAAGTGATTCGCAGCATCCTAGAGACGCTTTACGAACCGTACTTCCTTTCGTGTTCCCATGGATTTCGACCGGGCCGCTCCCAACATACCTGCTTGAAGCAGATACGCCGTGACTTTGTGGGTACCGTCTGGTTCATAGAAGGTGAAACCTCGCAATGCTTCAATAAAATAGATAAGCAAGTGCTTATAGGCCTCATGCGGCGAAGAATTCGAGACAACAGATTCTTGACCCTAGTTCAAAAAGAGATAAAAACGAGCCTAAGGCCCGGAGCCGAGGGCACCGGGGTTGGCCCCCTTCTATGCAACATAGTGCTGCATGAGCTGGACCTTTTTGTTATGCGACTGAAACGTATTGTTGACAGAGGACGGCGTAGGGCAGTCAATCCAGAGTCTAAGGAATTGTGGCGTCAGTCTGCGGCTTTAATCGACCGCACTACGGCACACAGAGCCCGGGGGACCTTCCCCTCCGGGGCCTTCGGCCTCGGTCTAGGCCACCCGCAAGAAACTCGGCAAATAAACTATGTGCGCTTCGCAGAGAATTTTCTTATTGGAGTCATTGGTCCAAGAGCTCTGGCAGAAAGGATACGCGGCTTGGTTACACGATTTATTGAAGTGCGGCTTAAGCTTAGGCTTAACCTGGATAAGACCCGTAACCCCATTCAATCTCGCCCGAACACGCTACCCGCGCACTACGTGCCTATGGGTCCGAAGGAAACAGGGCCGAAGGCCGAAAATGACTTTACAATTTCCGGGGCCCCGGGGAAAAAAAAAAAACAAATTTTTTGCATAACCAAAAATAAGAAGATTCCTTTCCTTGGATACCTTATTAGTCGCGATTCAAAACATACCTACAATTTTGTACCACGAGGACGAAGGTACAGAATACGTAGATCTGGTGGGCTTAGTTTACTTGTAGATATGCAGAAAGTTCTAAACCGTCTGGCAGAGAAGGGATTTTGTGATAAATCGGGTCACCCGAAACCTAATTTTGCTTACTTTCAGTATCCTCAAAGCGACTCGGTTGCGCGCATAGCCTCCATTCTACGCGGCCTTGCCAACTATTACCATCTGGCAAACTCTAAACGCCAATGTGTGACGCGCTTAAGCTACATACTACGTACGTCATTGGCCAAAACATATGCGGCCAAATTTAAACTAGGCACAGCAGCTAAGGTTTTTGCCAAGGGTGGCAGAGACCTGTCAAACCCAATTAAGGCTAAGAAGGGCCGTAGGCCTTTGCTAAACAGGGTCTTGTTGGGGTCCAAGACCACTGCACATCGAAGGAGGGGGGCGGGGAGTGAAGGCCACTTCCCAGCCATTCCCTACACGCGATATGGTCAAATAAAGCTACCCGACACGAAACCGCTAAGCAAAAACTGGCAACCAGGCCAAGCCCGCTTGAATTGCATAGCGAAAAAAAATTTGTGCTGTCATAGGGAGGGAAACGGTTAGAGGCATACGATTTTCATAACCACAGGGAAACTGGAGTTGGAGAGCCCTGTGATGGGTAATCATCTCGCGCGGGGAGCACTTGATGATATCGTGAGATTGCACGGGGAAAGGCTCCGCAATTGAGCTCTTGATTCTATGTATTCTGTTGTCCGAGTGAAAGAAAGAAAAGTAATTACGATGAGAAAAAAAATAATATTTTGGGCCGAAGGTGCGAAGCTCTCGACCAACGGCCCAAAGGGCACGAGACTCTAGGGAGAGGCGCTACGTGCTCGACCAATGGTAGAGGGGAGAGGCGCGAAGACCCTTAGGGAGGGTGTCCCTTCGGACCGAGACCATGGGGGTTCTACAAGCCCGAACCCTATGGCCAAAGGGCCGAGAAGGCCTGAAATGGCTTGACGATTTCCGCGCACGCATCCCTATCCCGCTGGTCGAGTCCCCCTTGGGTTCGAAGGAGACTTCTTTGGCTTTACGAAAGAAAGGCTTTACAGGGTCCGTAAGGAGACTCTCGTTTCCGGCCTCCGCGCTGCCTTCGTTCAGTGAAAGCCAGTGAAATAGGGGGGCCGGCGCCGCTTTTCACCTATCAGGTTGAAGGCACTTCAAAATTTATATATATCAATTTTTAAAATATATATATATATATATATATAAATGGAAAAAAAATATATATCTACCGGTTTTACGAAAAAAAAGATACGATTTATGGATAACCAATTGTTTTTCAAATCTCTGATAGCCACTTTACCAAAATGGATACATAAATGTCAAACATCAAAACATGAAAATATATTATATACCAACCCGAACAGTCTATTTCAATTATTATCTTTTTTGAAGTATCATACCAATACGCGTTTTAAAGTTTTAATTGATATTTGTGGAGTTGATTATCCTTCTCGAAAACGAAGATTCGAAGTAGTTTATAATTTACTTAGTATTGACTATAATACACGCATACGTATATTAACAAGTGTAGATGAAATCACTCCAATTTGTTCGGTAGTCAGTCTATTTCCATCGGCCGGCTGGTGGGAACGAGAAACTTGGGATATGTTTGGTGTGTATTTTTCTAATCATCCTGATTTACGACGTATATTAACAGATTATGGTTTTGAGGGTCATCCATTAAGAAAAGACTTTCCTTTAAGTGGATATGTGGAAGTACGGTATGATGATTCAGAGAAACGTGTGGTTTCTGAACCTATTGAGATGACTCAAGAATTTCGGTATTTTGATTTCGCAAGTCCTTGGGAACAAATGTCGCGTAGTGACGAATCAAATCAAAAGTAAGCGAGCGCCAAAATATTTTATATTGCTTAAAGCCTTCTTGAGAATATACAATGACTACGGAATTGCATGCTTGGCTCGGTAGGCATCCGCTTTGTCTTTTTTTCGCCAAACTAGGTCTTTACAAGTTGAAACAGCTCAGCGAAGCCAAGCTTTTGGGTCCGAAGGAGACTTCTTTGGCTTTACGAAAGAAGCGCCGAAGGCCGGAAATGGCTCGTAGATTTCCGACAGCGGGATATTTATGCGCTTCGCGCCTTTTGCCATATGGGCCTGCGGCCTGGAGCCTTTGCGTTTTATTGGCCTTAAGGCGCTGGGGCCCCTGTCTCGATTTATCATCTAAGATGATAAATTGGTCACAATCTTAAGGTTCAGATTGCGGAATTATGGATTAGTCGATGTTTTCATTCATTTATGAACAAATTGGCTGGAGCTGAACTCTCCACTTTATTAGAACAAAGAATTACCAACTATTACACCAAATTGCAAGTGGATGAGATCGGTCGAGTGGTTTCAGTTGGAGATGGAATTGCACGTGTTTATGGATTGAACAAGATTCAAGCAGGGGAAATGGTTGAATTTGCCAGCGGTGTAAAAGGAATGGCTTTAAATCTAGAAAATGAAAATGTAGGAATTGTTATATTTGGTAGTGATACTGCCATTAAAGAAGGAGATATTGTAAAGCGCACTGGATCTATTGTGGATGTTCCTGTAGGAAAGGCCATGTTAGGTCGTGTGGTTGATGCGTTAGGAGTACCCATTGATGGAAAAGGTGCTTTAAGCGCTGTAGAACGAAGACGTGTAGAAGTGAAAGCCCCAGGGATTATTGCACGTAAATCTGTGCACGAACCAATGCAAACAGGATTAAAAGCAGTGGATAGCCTGGTTCCTATAGGTCGTGGTCAACGAGAACTTATAATAGGAGACAGACAAACTGGAAAGACCGCTATAGCTATTGATACCATATTGAACCAGAAACAAATCAACGCACAGGGCACCTCTGATAGTGAAAAATTGTATTGTGTGTATGTAGCGATTGGACAGAAACGTTCAACCGTGGCACAATTAGTTAAGATTCTTTCAGAAGCGGGTGCTTTAGAATATTCCATTATTGTAGCAGCCACTGCTTCGGATCCAGCTCCTCTGCAATTCCTGGCACCATATTCAGGTTGTGCTATGGGAGAATATTTTAGAGATAATGGAATGCACGCATTAATAATCTATGATGATCTGAGTAAGCAATCAGTGGCGTATCGCCAAATGTCATTATTATTACGTCGACCACCAGGTCGTGAGGCGTTCCCAGGAGATGTGTTCTATTTACATTCTCGTTTATTAGAAAGAGCCGCTAAAATGTCAGACCAGACTGGTGCGGGCAGCTTGACTGCGCTACCTGTTATTGAGTGCGCCCCGACGGGACGTAGTATGATTCAAACAATGGTTGGAGGGGAAGTCGCTGGCAGGTACTACCAAACCACGACGAGAAGCAACCCGAAAGACCAGAGCGCTAGGAGAATAGGAAGAGCGGATATTCACGGGGTCCAGAAGCCAATAAATAAGCCTTCTTCGCCTGTTATTAACCTTGTTCAATGGGTGAACGCAGCATCGTCGAAATACGATGAGAGCTCTGGGTATAAGCATATACCTTACGCAAGAATCCACTCCGGCAGTGCTCACCTTACGAGACAGGGGCGTCTACTGCGTTCGAGCGGGGTTGTTACTGAGGGTGATAAGCCAAAGGCTTACGCTCTCGGTACGAGGAATTATTCCAAAGACAGCTTTCAGCCTCCGTTAACTGAAGGCGTCCATACGAATGAAGGTACTGGAACGAATTTCGAGCTCCTAACAAGGCTCCGAAACAGATGGAAGGTGAAAACGGGAAAATATGAAGACATCTTTTCGCTTATCGCGAGTGAATATAATCTAATCCTGGCATGGAACAGCATAAGAAGCAAGCCAGGTAACTTAACCCCCGGGACAACTCCCGAAACTCTAGATGGTATCGACACCAAGTGGTTCCAAGACACTAGTTCGAAACTAAAGAGCGGGACTTACAGGTATACCCCGGCGAGGAGAGTTGATGTTCCAAACCCCAACAAAACCGGGCAGACGCGTCCCCTAACAGTTTGTAACCCCCGAGACAAGATCATTCAGCAAGCCTTCTTAAACGTATTGCAACCCATCTTCGAAGGCGGCTCCGTCTGGCAAGAAAGCGAGCAATCGACCTACGAAAACCACTCCCGGGAATACACCCAATGTCATCCCTCCCTAACCGGAAGGAAAATATCACACTTCAAAGGTGAGGACGGTAGCTATACCAAGAAGTTCCTGACCAGACATTGGCTATTACCCCCTATATTACTTAACGTAGCCCACGGGTTCAGACCTAACCGAGGCGTTCACTCGGCGCTTAAAGAAATCAAGCAATTCTGGGGCGCCCCAAATTGGTTCCTTAAGTTCGCGATTAAGAAGGCCTTCGACAATACGAACCATAACCTGATTCTAAATCTCTTGAAGCAACACGTTGCCGACCAACGTGTGGAAGACGAGCTTCGGAAAATGTTGAAGGCCCGCGTCATAAACTTCGTGCTTGGAGAAGAATCAACTATGACCTTAGGAGTGCCTCAGGGTTCTCTCTTAAGTCCCTTCCTATTCAACGTAGCCATGCATTATCTGGACGTGTTCATGATCGATCTCAAAAAAAAACATCAGGTGCCCTCGGAAAAAAGACCCAATAAGGTGTACGTAAGCGAAAGACGTAAATTGCTAACGTTAGCAAAAAAACAAGAATGGGGCATCAGAAAAAAACTGAGAGCCAACAGGGACTTAAGAAAAGAGCTCAAGCGCAGGGGGATTAGCCTTTTTGAATACAAGGTTAATCCTCGTAACATTTATTATGTCCGATATGCGGACGATTTTATCGTCGGGGTCCAGGGAGATAAAGCCTTTGCCAAGGACACGGCTACGTCGATCTCCAATTTTCTTAAGAGTAGTATGCACTTTGAAGTTTCAGAGTACATATTTCACACCAAAAGCGGGAAAACACCTTTCTTAGGGTTTCACCTATCGGTCGGACTCCTTGGCCCCTCGGTCAAGGGTAAAATAGTAGAGCGCTTTGCACGGCTCAAGGCACGAATTCGAGGCGCGCGCAGGGGAGAATATAAGCAATACCTCAAAATGGTGAGCAAGGCGTACACCAAATACTACAGGAAGGTCCTAGAGGGTCACCTCCGACAGGCCCATCAGACTATGTTGTCTAGCAAGCTCTTGAAGTCCGGAGGCTTTACTCTGGCGCGCCAAAGAACTATCGACGCATTGGAAGAGACGCTGAACCAGATCAAGAGGGAAGCGCAGCGAGGCTCGGAGGGCCGAAGGCCGGAGTGCTTTCCGACGGGCGTTTTAGTATCAGACCCGGCGGCAGCCCGCAGGGCCCTCGGTAATCCGCCTGCTAACCCTAGGTACCAAGAGGCAGAGGAGGAGTGGGATAAGGAATGGAAATTATTGGTCTCGGCTTGGGGTTCGAGGGCCCTATCACTAGCCAGGATTGAGCCCGACAAGGAGGCCGACCTGTTCAACATCATGGGGAGGGAAGACCTTAGCAAACTGATTGATCTGAGGGAGCAATACCATAGCGCGCTCGAGGAACTCCTGAGCAGAGAGACCTCGGGCAAGATGGTAAAATACGTTCAGGGGAAGTTCGCGGCCGCAGGCAGAGGAGGAGGAAACGCCAACGCTATTTTGGCTTCACAGCTCACTAACAATAGATATCGCAGTACGGTTTATCTGGAGATGCCTTATTCAAAAATTAGAGAGAAGCTGCGATCGGTTGGATTCATTCGGGACGAACAGGGCGCATTACCTAAATCCCTGCCCCAGATCACAGAGCTTGAGGATATTCAAATAATCGATTTTTTTAAGCAGAAGGCCTATGGCCTGCTTAACTTCTACCAATGTGCGGACAACCGATGGGAGCTTATCAAGATCGTGAATTGGATGCTTAGATATTCTCTCTTACACACACTAGCGCACAAGTATAACACTACTGTGTCCAAAATAATGGGCGTATACTCCAAATCTCCGAAAGTCTTTATAGAAGCAGGGAACCCCGGCGAATATTCTATGCTCACTGGGTTTCCCACCCCACTGGACATAAGCACTAGACGCAAAGAATTCCTCCTTTCGGGGGATGAACCCCCCGAAAGCTTGGAAAAACTCCTTGACGATACGCGGACCCTTCTCACCCAATCGAAGGCGAAGTTCGATAAATGCTGTGTCGCTGATTGCCCTGAAACTAACATAAAGCTCCATCATATTCGGAAGCTGGTAAAAAGGTTCAAAGGCAACATCGTCACCATCAACGTTAAGGGCAAACGCACCGGAAAACAGGATCTGGACAAGGTGCGTCTTTCAGCCCTATCCAGAAAACAAATCCCCCTCTGCCCCAAACATCACTCCGACTTTCATGAAGGCACCATAACATTGGAAAACATAGACATCAAGTATTCGTATCCTAAGACCTTATATGTGGGCGGAGAACAAGGGAAGTTGGTGAACATAGAAGACGTCACCAAACAACGTTTTCTGGAACAAAAAAAACACTAGTTTTTTTTACCCCCCCCTTTTATCCCCGTCAGGGGATAATTGCAGGGCCTCGTTTTCACCCCCGGAATGTTCCAGTAGGAGCCGTATGATGGGAAACCATCACGTACGGTTCGGTGACGGCCTGCGGGCTAGTTCTACAACACAAGCTGGAGACGTATCCGCTTATATTCCTACCAATGTGATTTCCATTACAGATGGAGTGCGACGTGACGTGTGTGGGATCGGTGAGTCGGGGGCGCATCGTCGTCCCCTGCGACAGAGCCAAGGATTAAGGGGTAGTTGGACTTTTCCTACCCCAAGTAGCAACACCGTAGGCGATCTTAACAGAGCTTCTTCGGGGGAGTCCTCCGAGACTCGAGTGGAAGCCCCCTACCCCGGTTTGTCTGTTAGCACTAGGCCGTATCCCTTTGATACTGTGAGTCCTAGCCCCGATACAAAAGCCCAGGTCCATGGGCGGTTTTCGGGAATCGGTGGGCGGTTGCCCGCAGGGATTAGAAGCTTGGCGTTAAGAAATGTCGATCCTCGTACGAGCGCGGCGAGCTCCTTCGGCGGATCCCTCCAAAGACACAACTACAGTTCGCTGTCAAAAGACTTGAGGGCCGCCGCGGGCGCGGAGATGGAGGTGGAAAACCCCGAATTAGCCGGTGGATGCGCGGAAAAGCAGAACCCGGTCAACACGGGACCTAATACCTTCTGCATAGAAGATGTGCAGGCTAAAGCGGGCGTGAGCTCGTCCTTTAACTTGGAGTCTACGGACTCCATGGCAAAAGTTCTAGCCTCGAAAAGGAGTGATAAAGGCAAATACCAAGATCTTTTTAGCCTTATAATAAGCCCAGAGAATTTAAAACAGGCGTGGCTAGAGATAAGAAACAAAACAGGCAATCTGACGCCCGGTGGCACGGGCGAACCCGGGGAAGACTGGTTTACGGAGACCAGCATAAGTTTTAATAAGGGAATCTATAAATACCAACTAGCCAGAAAAGTTGGCATACCGGGCGAGCGCCGCCCCCTTACTATAGCATCTCCCCGGGACAAAATAATTCAACAGGCCTTCAAAAGAATTTTAGAGCCTATCTTCGAAGGTTATGTTGTCGGGGTTACAGCCCCTCGGAACCAGGGCAACGACATGGTTAAACACTGGATCCTCCCAGTTGTCTTTAGCAACTTATCCCACGGATTCAGACCCGGAAAAAGCGCCCACTCGGCGCTCCAACAAATGCAATTTGGTTGGAGGGACGTACATTGGCTTCTCGACTACGACGTGAGGAAAGCTTTTGATAACGTTAACCACCACGTACTGTGTGCTGCGCTGGAAGAGCAGATAGCGGACCGTAGGGTTATCGACGAAATTCGCAAGATGCTTAATGTGAAAGGGATCAACTTTGACATCCAGGAAACCCTGGGCACCCCACAGGGGTCCGTTCTATCCCCTTTCCTCTTTAACGTTTACATGCATAAATTTGACCAATTCATGCATAATCTTATAGCACACTACGACCGTTCGGGCAAGAGGTTAATAACCCCCGAATGGAAAGAAGTTAGTCGAGTCAGAGCTGATGAGAAGGAGAAGGGTCAGCTGTCGGACCAGGCTACTAGGAACCGGCAGAGACGTTTAGCCGCTGCCCGCAAAGGTATCAAGCGATACATCTACCATCCGGCCAATATCAAGATCCGATACGTCCGCTATGCTGACGATTTTTTGGTAGGTATCGAGGGCCCGAAGGACCTGAGTAAGACCATTAGAGGGGAAATCAACGATTTCCTTCAATCTGCCCTGCACCTAGAGATCAAGAAGGACAACTTGGTCCACGCGCGTTCCGATTGGGTTCGTTTTATAGGCTTCGACATTCAAGCTAGAATGACAGGTTCCTGCCTTACCAAGGGTAAGGAGCTTGAGGCTATTAACAGATTTAAACAAAGAGCCCGTAGGGCCAAAGAAAAGGCACATAAGAAGTATCAATCTATGATGAACAAGGTGGGAGCCTCGATCCAACGCCGAACCATAGAGGATACCTTTGCTAGGGCTGAGCAAACCTACCTTAAGCAAGTACAGGTGGCAGTGGGAGCCGAAACCCTTAGTCGATCGCAAGCTTTGGACGCTCTGCAAGAGTCGCTCAATGTACTAAGACATGAGTACTCATGGGAACAGGGTCACGGCCCAGCCCGAATGCCTGAGAATTATCGGAACACCGATTCGGCAAGCATAAGGGAAGTAGCTGGGCAGTGGATTCGAGAGGCTAAATCCCTTGGAAACCTCAGGGTCGAACAAGAAGTTAGACAAGCCTTGAAAGATCTATACGGGGTAGACATTGCGGAGAAGGTGGAGGAACTCAGTAAGTTCCTGGACAACTTAGACTCTGGTCGAGGTAAGATAACACGGTACATCAAAGATAAGTATAAAGGTCAGGGTGCAGCTATAGCCTCGGTAACCCTTTATATAAGATGCCCAATATCTCACATACTGGAATGTCTGCGGTCCCAAAATATTGTAGCCAAGAATACCCGAAGACCTATTGCGGTCGCTGCTATTTCCAATCTGGATGATCTAACGATTATCGACTGGTTTAAATCCAAAGCCCATGGGATCCTAAACTATTACAAATGCGCACACAACATCTGGGAAGTCCGAGACCTGGTCAACTACCATTTAAGGTATTCTCTCCTTAGCACCTTAGCCCTCAAGCATAAGTCCTCAATTTCCGGGATTATAAGAGGGTACGGTAAAGCCCCGAAAATACAAACAATTAATGAAAAGAGCCAGGAGTCCACGGAGTTCCCCACAGTACACAGAGTGAATAGCACCCGCAGAGGATTTAACACCAAACCAATAAGCCTAATAACGTTCCAGGATTTTAAGGATCTCCTGATGAGACCGTGCGTGGCGCGGAAATAGTACTATAACCTCCTTCATGCAGGTCAACGCCAAAATCGGTAGTATCAAATCGACCCGATAAAACTACTGCAGAACTGGGAGACTAGCCGCCACTGGTCTACCTAGATGCCTTTGATCATTCCTCTAGTCTCCTATGGGAGCCGGATGAGGGAGAAATTTCTCACGTCCGGATCTTTGAGAGCCTCCGGGCTACTCTCTCAAATCTTTTTGGAAACAGAACTCTTTTATCGTGGAAGTCGACCTGCTATTAACGTGGGATTATCTGTGAGTCGCGTCGGTTCTGCGGCTCAGTTGAAAGCCATGAAACAAGTATGTGGTAGCTTAAAACTAGAATTGGCACAATATCGTGAAGTAGCCGCTTTTGCTCAATTTGGTTCAGACCTTGATGCTGCGACTCAGTATTTATTAAATCGTGGGGCTAGGTTAACTGAGATACTTAAACAACCACAATATAGCCCAATTCCTATTGAAAAACAAATCGTGGTTATTTATGCAGCTGTCAAAGGTTACTTAGACCAAATACCCGTCGTTCTCATAACGCACTATGAACAAGAGCTATTGAAATCTATTGACCCAGGTATACTTTCTGCTATTGTACAACAAAAAAACATCACTGAGCAAATTAGTAGTCAACTGGCTACCTTTTGCCAAAAATTTACGCAGAGCTTCTTAGCAACTCATCAATCATAAAAAAAGAAGAGGGGCGAAGCTATTTGCTTCACCCCTCCCCCCTCCGGTTCCCGAGTAGCCATGGCTTATGAAAAAGGTAGGGCATCGGCAGGGGCGCTTGTCTGCAGGGATTAGAAGCTTGGCGTTAAGAAATGTCGATCCTCGTACGAGCGCGGCGAGCTCCTTCGGCGGATCCCTCCAAAGACACAACTACAGTGAACTGTAAAAAAATACTTGAGGGCCGCCGCGGAGGTGGAAAACCCCGAATTAGCTGGTGGATGCGCGGAAAAGCAGAACCCGGGCAACACGGGACCTAATACCTTCTGCATAGAAGATGTGCAGGCTAAAGCGGGCGTGAGCTCGTCCTTTAACTTGGAGTCTACGGACTCCATAGCAAAAGTTATAGCCAGGGGCGTAATTTTTAGCTACAGATTCAGTCTTTTTCGAATCTTCGGAGCTACATTTATCTTTTTCATTTTATCTTCTTCGTGTGATACACGTGCCTGCCGAGCCTGCTTCAACTTTGGCCAAAGAGTCTTCCAGAGCCCGAGGATTCACTCGGAGAGCCGGATGCGAGGAAATCTTGCACGTCCGGTTCGGGGCCCTCGTATAGGTCAAGAAAAGGAAGTTCAGGCGATGCGGGGTAACACCTGTTTAGGCACGCTCTTTCCCTTTATTTTGTCGGACAGTATTTTGTGGTGTCCGACAAAATAAAGTCCGGGGGCCTGGCTACAACCCTGCAGTGAGACACAAAAGCTGTTAGAGCAAGTGCAAGGGCATCGGTGCGCGTAGCGCCCCTTGCACTTGCTCTTTTTAAGGGCAAGTGCTTCGATAGGAAATAGGAAATGCTAAGATTCGAACTTAGATTGCTTAAGGATTTGTTACGAACCAATAAAGCCTTCCATGCAATGGCTTCTAACTTCCGGGTTATATCAAAAACCCTATGATTTTTTATATAATTTTTTTTTGATTTCCATTATGCCATCAACAAAAAACAATAAATTAAAAAATTTATTAGTGTTGACGTTTTTTTTTATGCTATGCTTTGAATAAAGTGAAAAAAAAAGCTTTGAGTTTTGAAACTTCATCCTTATCCTTACGTTGCAGGTTAAACATTATATAGACCCAAGTCCATTTTCCATTAGGATCGGTCTGTACTTGATGTTTAATTTTATTTTTTAATGCGTCAAATCGGCTAACCAACGTTGGATCTAAGGCCAAGTCTGACGACAAGTCTGGCAATTCGCCCGTAAGCCAGGCAGATTGCATAAATAATTTCCGTATTTCATTTACTCGAATTCAAGAAGTGGCTCTTTCTTCCTCAGACTTATACTTTTTGCCCTTCACGTATTTATCTTCCACACTATCTAATTGAATTAGATCTACGGTATGGAAACTCTGCTTTACCACTTTGAGAATGAGTTTTAAAACCCCGGGACTTTTAGGCCCAAGCAATACAGCAATTCTGCGCCTTTCAAATTGTTCCTTTATTTCCGTGCGCCTCGCGAACCTACCCAAGTTCGTAGAAATAACGTCTAGGCCTTACTTAGCCCGTAGCCGCTCCAACTCGAAAGAACCTGCATCCGTATACCAAAAGGCTGATTGAGGTTTCAAAAGGTTAATATTAATAAATATTAACTTCCTTTCTGGCAAGTTTAGCCCTATTCGTCTAATTTCCATAGAACTTCCAATATGTTGTTTGATCGGAGTGAAATCAACTTGGTCGTTCTTCAAACTTCGCAATTCCAGTCCGGCGTCCAACTAATTATCGTTGCGGATTAAACCTATAGGTAACTGTCGTACGTATTCAAAAAAATTTATTGCATCATACTGAGACTTGTGAAACCCAAGTGTATAAAAGTGAGTTTTTGGGTTGTTAGTTAGGTTAGTACAATACTCTCAAAAATATTTATCGTACTGGGCAACCCAGTTCGAATTCGAAGTTACAAGTTTTCAAAAATCTAACTTGTGCTCTTGTTGTCGTTGCACACGCGAAATAGTCAAAGAGCCTTTGGTTATATATTTAAGACTTGTTATTTCAAAATGGGGTACGCCTGCAGAAGCAAATATACAGGTATCCATTTGGCAGGCAGCTGTAAACAAATTAAAACATATCAAGTTGGAATTAAAAGAAACATTATCTGGGTAATAACATCTTTTTTTTTTCTCTGTTCCTCGTTTTCCAGAAATGGTTCTTTGAATTCGTCTGCATATTTTCTTTTTTTGTTTTTGAATATTGTCACGAAATTCATGAAAATTGAAAGCTGCTTTCTCTTTTACGCTGTACGGAAAGTAGCTAATTAGGCTAGGTCTAAAACTGGCTAATATATCAGTGGTTATCCAATGTTGGACATCAATACGCACATTGTTTCAAAATTGCCCTATACCCTTTTTCTCTTCTAAAAGCGGAAGCGGTCGAAAAAAACGAACTTCTGTATCATAAAGATGTTGACAAAAATCTATAGGTGAATGGACTTCTTCTAAAAGAAATTTAGCTATTTTCGAGGTAACCCCCAAAACTTTATCTGGTCCTATGGGTGAAATATTAAAATGATAATTCGTCGACCTTAGTTCGTGTGATATTTTGAAAATCCCGGTGTCTCCCAATTCTTTAACACTTACCCTACCATTACAAAGTTCCAAGTCATTTGAAGCTTTGGATTCAATCGATTTCAAAGATCGAGCAATAATTTTTTGACCGTAACGTGTGATATAAATTAGGTTCCAAGGAATAATTTTAACATTTTGTTGGAAGAGGGCCTCGTCTATGAATAACTATATTTTTTGGCTAAAGCACATCATAAGTGATATATAGGAAACTAAATTTGTAGAATCCCCGAAAGGAGTGTAGCGTTAAATTAATTTGTGGCCTTTCACTCTGAAAGTAGCTGTATAGCGTTTCAGGGGGCTTCATGGTCTGATGAAAAATAGGTCTAATTTCTATTTTATGGTCATCTTTAAGAATATGCTTTATGAGTACGTTTTTACTTTGTATTAATAGTTGTTTTGTCGGAAAAGTTAAAATGGATATTTTGCCCGCTTTCTTTACAGCTACTAGGAGAGCTTCGTAGGGTTTACCACTTCCTGGTGCAGCTGTCATTAATGCGACCTTAGCCTTTTAATAGTCTTCAGAAAGGGTTAAATTATCCGCGGCGGGGGAACTATCTTCCTCTACGGCCATTATGTGATGGTTCAAAATAGTAAAAATTGACGAATTGCGGTACTTGTTCTGACAATAGGCATGTTTGCATTCCAATATAGGTATAGAATAAGGTTGTTGTAAACCCAAATAAACTTTAGTATTATCTCCATCTTCGCGAAAGATACAAGGTCCTACGAACTCTGTATTAGAGTTTTCTTTCGGTATAAGTGTTAATTTAAATCGAGTGTTTAACCATTTTGCTATTTCCGACATTATAGCGGAAGCCCAGGGAATAACCCAGCGAGTTTCCTGCTGTGTTTGTTCCTTTGGTGAAATAAGGGTAGCCCTTGTTTGTTCTTCTGGTGAGGTAGCCTGTGGTTGTTATTCTGGTAAAATAGGGGTAGCCGGCCAATCTATATTAGCGAAATATGTGCCTTCAACCCTGTATTGTACGTTTGGGGTTCCACCTTTTTTTTTTAGTAACTCAAAGCTGTGAAACTCTGACTTTTTCATTTTGATACTAGAAGTGCCAAGATTAATAAAAAGCTTAAAGCCCCTAAATCCATAAACCGTGTAACACCCCCGTTTTATTACGTCTTGCGTCCACGCGGAGCGGACGGGTGTAACTTTTTTACGTTTTCTGGCGAGTCTATGTCTATGCATATCATCTGAGTCGCATCTCCGCACGAAGCAAACAAACTAGTGGCTGTAGTCCAGGGGTTTTTAGAAATCTCAACGCTGTGATGATATTTTGGATTTTAACGAACCTTTTTGACATCTTTGAATAATTCCTTTCCTCTTCCTGGCAAAACCCAAAAGCTTTTATCAACAAATCCATAAGCTTCTTTTATTAGAGGAAGACAGTCAGGCCCTTCGTGATCAAATAACAAATCAGGATATTCCAGATTTGTTTTCAATTTCATGTTATGCAAAATTTTTTGCATATCTATGCTATACGCTGCGAAGCAAACATCTTCTGTAAACATAGGCATTGTATCTAAGGTCGGGGGAATATTAAGACTTTTAGCCATCGTGGAGGTTTTTCCTTCAGCACCATTCGTCAAACTCAGACCTCCATAGTTAGTTGGATTTTTGGAAATATAGTATCTAAGTATTTGGGTGTCTTGACTTTTGATATATAGAAAATCCAATATATCGAATTTATTCATTTGGTGCAAGAGATCCCCAGGCTCCTTATAAGGTGTTGTATCGATCAAAGCCATTATGACTTTTTTAAAGCAAGCTGGGTTGGAAAATCCTGAAATCCTAATATTGCCACTGGTTGCTTCTCTAAGAACATATTTATTGACATGCCCTAATGAGAACAAGGTCAATTTTGTTTTATCCCCAAAAGTTATGTTAAATCGTTGCTCAATAATTTTAAAGTTGTTAAAGTTCAAATGTTTGCGTTTTAATTGTACAACGAACTAATCGGTATTACACCATAAAAGAGCATCAGGCACCATTTCGGTCAAAACTTCTAGCATAATAAGTTGCCCGCAAACACTTCCATGTAAGCTAGGTTCATAAAGGGCAGAGTATATAGAATTAGTTCGACCAAAAATACCATTTAAAACAATTTTTAAAGTGAAAGCCCCAGGGTTTTCGTTTTCTTTGAGCTTTAGCCTATGTTTTATAAACTGGTCTAACATATTCGGAAACTCTCGGAATCTCATTCGGACCCTTTGTTTACTAAAGCATGAAAGATCGTAGATAACACGAGCTAATATCACAGTAAATAAGGGTTTGCTCTTTATTACTGTGAGGAAAAAGTCGGTGGAATGGATTCCTTGGCAGGGTTGTCTTTTTCCTTGTATTTTTGATGGTTATTTGTGGTCTATCCGTCAAGTGGTCTATGAATGACTCTAATTCCTGAAACTGACAAAAAAAATCGATATACATTTCTCCGTAGGGCCTATAACAGTATAACAATAGCCATGTCTTTCCAATTGTAAGATTTCTCAGATCTGTTTTAGCCTTTTGGAATACCGGATTCCTCCTTACAAACATGCTCTGCTAATCGTTGCCGGGTCAGAGGCACGTAGTGCTCAGAGAAATCATAGTTGAAACAAGCTTTCAAAGCAAAAAAGAGTCCAGGATTGGCTACACCCATCTTCCCTATTTTCGCAATGTAATTGGCAATCGGACTCGGCCATAATCCAGTAGACAGAATAAGTCTTTCTCTTCAATAGCATTGCGAAAGTCCACAGGCATTGACGTTATTGGCATACCAAAGTAAGCAGCAAATTTGTTCAAAGAAGTAACTAGCTTATCACCATTCCACGTGCTTATCCATTACTCTGCGATTCTAGAGGCATCACAGACTTTTGACCACCAGGCCATTTTGCTTTTTAATTTAAAAAACTCGCGATACAACCCAATATATGTATATTGAGATTCCTTATATATGATTAATCTGATTCTAATTATCTCTTTTGGCAAGTGCAACAGGCTGAAGCGGGCCTTCGGCCCCTTGCTCTGGGATAGTCTGGTGCCCGGTCCTTCTTTCAAGGGGCCGAAGGCCCTATTTCCGCGGACTGCCTAGGAAAGGCCTGCTGCTTGTTGGCCTCTAAGGCCCTTTAGTGGTAAGGAGCCGAAGGCAAGGCCATGGGTAACACTACAGTACATAGGCCGCTACGCGCCTGCTGCTTATGCGCTTTGCTATCCGGCAATTCGGTTAGTCGAATTAGCAAACCCGATAGTAACAGAGCATACTGTCTAAGTCAAAAAACTGCTACGCACCTCATAAAAAAACGTCATCGTAGGTATTGTTATATGTGTGTGTGAAGACGTTTTTTAAGATTTGCAAAACAGATAGTCATCGTCGAGCACCCCCCCCCAAGTCGCCTTCTTTCGAATAAATTGAGCTAAACAATATATCTCGAGTATATACATCATCTTTTATTCGTACTCCTTCTATAAATATCCCTTCAGCTTTCCTTGTCTTAGTAACTGAAAACTCTTCATCTTTTAAAACTCGGGGAAACCGTCCGCGCGTAGCGGAAGGAAAGGAAGGTATACGGGCATAGATTGGAAGGCATAGATTGGAAAAAGATATGATAGATACATAAAATATGACATTGTCATATTTTATACAAATATAACTCGAAGGAGTGCCAAATACAGGAAGGGGTAGCCGGGGTAGGCGGGCGCCTACCCCGAAAAAGAGGCCTGGCTCGGTCAAGTCCCTAACTACAACTTTCGGGGCGGGCTCCGCCCTATACAACTTTCGGGGCGGGCTCCGCCCTATAAGGACTAGGTCTGTATAGGGCGGAGCGGGTCAGTGCTTAAGTTGCACAAATTGCTAAGACGTCTAAATGCTTTCCTTGATAGCTGGAAGTTCTTCAAAAGTATGAAATGCCGGAGGGCTTGGGACCATCCATTCAAGTGTCGTTGAATTCTGTTCAACAGCCCAAGGACTTGGAGCACACTTGTTTTCACTAGTTAAAGTAAGAAAAACCACTACAAAGAAACAAAAAATCCCTACTACAGAAACATATGAGCCAAAACTACTAAAGGCATTCCATCCAGCGTAAGCATCTGGATAATCAGGAATGCGACGTGGCATACCTGCAAGCGGTTTTTTCCTTATTTATCAAATGTTAATGGATTGTTACTAAAGATTTTTCCTTTGTAAACTTCATCTGAAATTAGTCTTTTATACTTTTCAGTGTGTTTAAATCCCAATGTTGAATCAGTTCTTTTATTTATATTAAGAACTGGTTTATAAAGATCTAAATAGTACTGTTCTCGAGCTAAATAATCCTTTTTAGTCATAGTACCTGTTGAACCACATAACTCAATAATAACTAAACTAAAATTGTCATGACCATATTTCCAAATATAATTATAAATATATCTGTTATCAGATAATTTAGAAGGCTGATAGTATTCAGCAAGTCTATCGCTTTATTTATAAGCACTACCTACATATTGTTTACCATTAACTAAATTATGCCAAAGATAGATTCCAGTTTCCGTTAGATAATCAGAAACGATTTGCTTTCTATTTAACCAAGCGTTATCATATACTGGAAGTGGTTTACCTGGTAAATTCTCAATAATTAATTGGTGATTAATCGAGAATTTATGATATAATTTGACTTTAATTAGTTTGTCAGAATTAACAATAGAATTATTTTCAGAGCCTTTTGGCTCTTCTGAATTACCATTAGACCCGGACTGATCGCCAGTTTCAAATCGTTTTCGGTTTGACACTGGATAATTAGAAGGACTCTCGAATGTACTAGAATTTACGCTTGAGTTAAGGTTATCCTGAATAGTATATCCTATTAGCAGCGAGTTCCCATTTCAAGAGTCTACTACTAATTCTTCCTTTCTGGCTTAAAAGGCAAACTAGTCCAATGATAAATAAGGAATCTCCTTGATATTTCTAACGAGGCCGGACTATATCTTCACCCTAATTGTATAGGGGCACCACGTGGAGTCTCTGAGGATCCTACTCGTCGGCGTTGAGCTTCGACTTTGGTTTCCTGCTGATTGTCCAATCCCTGAGATGGTTACTGCTTGAAGTGAGTACCAAGGGCTCTAAGGAATTTCCAGCGTATAGTGATGTTTCACTTCAAGTTTTACTTTGGAAGTGGGCCTAATATTGACCTAGGAAATGCATAGGAAAGAAAGTCAAATTCACACCAAAGAAAGTAATCCAAAAATGAATTTGACCTAAAGTCTCTGGGTATTGAAGACCAGTTATTTTACCTATCCAGTAATAGAATCCCGCAAATAAAGCAAAAACGGCTCCCATAGAAAGAACATAATGGAAATGTGCAACCACATAATAAGTCAACTTTACCTAGATATTTTCATATCTACTTGGACTATATCATCACTCCGTCGATCCTACTATTGACCAACAGATGTGTTTGGCCTATAGTCTCTGAGAATCCTACTCCCCGCGCAAAGGCCGTACGGCCCGAAGGGGCCGAAGGAGGCTTCTTTGGCGGGGCCGAAGGGCCTCTCCCTAAGGTCTCGGGGAAAGCCCGGAAATCGTAAATTTCCGGAACGTCCGCCCTTTTTTTGTCTGACAGTGCCCCGACCTGTCGGACAGTCCCACGCCCTCCGGCCCTTTTTTTTGAGTTTGGTTTCCGGCGGATTGTCCATTTCAGTAGATTTTATATCTACGTCATACTTAGGATTATTACTGAAGCCAAGGGAAGGCCGTAGGCCGCAGCTGAAGCCCGGATAACGTAAAGCCAGAATCCAGTATCTGCCCTTTTTTTGTCAGTTTTTTCCATTTTTTGTCTGACAGTACCCCTGAGGCCCTACGCGCGAAAGGTTACGGCCTCCGGCCCGTAAATCGTAAAGCCCTTTCCGCCCGTAGGTCCCAAGGGCCGAAGACCAGAAATGGCTTATTTACGCGCACGATCTTTGGCCAGCGCTACGCGCGTAGCGCATAAACTATTAAGTTTATGGCCCCGCCCCCCCCGATAGGCAGCCCGGAGGCCCATAGGGGCCGGAGGGCGTAAAGGGCTTTACGATTTACGGGTTTACGTTTTCTGGGCGCCTTCGGCGCCGGAGCGCAAAAAAATATATTTTTTTTGCTTGCTTCTTCTCTCGACCTTTTTTCGCTTGCGAATGAAGTGAAAGGCCTCTAGTACTCAAGTCTTTAGGAATTTCCCGCATACAGCCAAATTTAGCCATGACACTTTTGCACAGGCTAAAGCCCCTTTTTGTTTTTATAAAAAGCTGATATGAATTTCTGAAATTGTAACAACTTCTCTCCACCTAAACTAATAATGTCATTACGACTAAAGAAGTCTATAACTCTTGCTAAAGAATTACGATTATAGGTCTCTATTAAATAAATAGGTTTCCTATTTTTAACAGCGATTAATCTAACTTGATTAGGTAGACTAAATTTGGTTTTTATAGCCTCCATAATATAATCATCGGAAGCTTGAGATATACTAAATGAATGTGAACCATTCAATCTAATACAGAAACAACCTTCAGCAGTTGTAAAACCTACAAACCAATTATCGAAATAAGATAGGTTAGTTAACTCTAATGGAGTTAACTTTCTAAATACAGGTTCTAAGAAATGCTTCATAAACTTATACTCTTTTAAGGAAATTCTATTTAAAAAGCAGAATCGCAAAAATAAATAACGAGTATAAGCATTAGTAGTTAATAAAGGATAATCTGTTAATATACCTAAAACTACCTCTATTTCAGTTTTGTGATCTATTTGTAAAAAAACAGATTTTTTTTGAATATATATCTGACCTATATTTATAACTTTTGATAGTTGTTTTAACATAAGATGGTTGCCTTCTGTATATTTCAATTTAATAATAATCCTAAATTGTAATATTGTATCTCTCCAATGATTAACTTGAATTGAGCCGTCACCGTCAATAAGACCTACAAAAAATTGTTTCATAGCTTCTGTATAATTGACATTCTGCTTAGGGTAAGGTTCGAAAAAAGCGATAATAGTGCATAATAGTTTATCATGTAGAGCAATATCTACCCCAGAATTGGCCAATACTATTCCAGTAAGCCCCCCTACCGTGAACAAAAATATAAAGCCTACAGCGAATAACATGGGTGTTTTGTATTGTATTGACCCCCCCCACATGGTTGCAATCCAACTAAAAATCTTTATTCCAGTAGGCACGGCTATAATCATGGTAGCCGCGGTAAAGTAAGCACGTGTATCAACGTCTAAACCTACAGTAAACATGTGATGAGCCCATACAATAAATCCAAGAACTCCAATACTAATCATGGCGTACACCATGCCTAGATAACCGAATACGGGTTTTCTTGAAAAGGTAGAGACGATATGACTAATGATACCAAATCCTGGCAGAATTAGAATATAAACCTCAGGATGCTAATGGACTATATCTTCATCTCCAATCGATTGAAACAATTTAAGAAAATGAAACAATTTGTTTTGTTTAGCTGGATCTAGATAATAACCTCTCTCCAGATATCTTAAATAACGCTCAAATCCTTTTTTTTTTTGTCTGACAGTGCCCTGGCCCTTTCAATTTAGCTATCTTATAAGGGTTGTGTAATGGAAAAACGTATAAATAAGAAATCATTAGCTTTAGCTGAGTCATACCTGAATACCACAAAATCCATCCATCCCGGCTTTTATCATAATAGATAGATCCACCCCCTGGCTAGATTTTTCAGTATCTTTTTATATTTTTGACCTATATCCAAACTACGTTGGAAGTTTATGTGGTTAATGTTAAAATGGCCATCTCCGAATCCTGAACCCCAAGCGTTATCTACCGTTAGAGGTTTTGGTTCAAGAAATTCTCTTATCATAGCAGAACAGACTCTTTGCTTTTGTTTTTGCTTGCTTATTGTTCTTATTCTTCCATTCACCAAATCGACTAATCTTTCTATAGCCGATCTATTATGCAATTTCCAATGAAAGCTGCTGAAGTGATCTCCAATCTGATGGACCGAATAAATATTATTTTTTTTCAGCCTGGGTGCCCCCTAATTTTAAAAATTAAAAGTATAGGGTTTGTACTTCTTTTGTATGCATTGTTACTTCACAGCTTATATATCCAGCCTTTTAAATGAAAAAACCTCCATCCCAGCTAACCCATTTTGAAATTGATCCTCATCATTTCTTGTTTCAATAGGAGATGCGCTGCGTGTAGTCTCTGAGGATCCTTCACCTGTTTGTAAAGTCAAAATATTTCTTTCATTCATTTACATTTTTTTTTTTGAAGTTTCCTGCTGATTGTGCATTGCCTATAGAACTGAAGATCTAATTCAGATCTATATATAAGCTTTTCACAGGTTCGGGCGTAAAAAAATAGATTTTTTCACGCACTTATGAACCGAGTACTTAATGGCATTTAGCCTTTCCAGCAAATAGCGGCATTATTCAATTTGGGATTGCTCTCAAATGCGGCCATCCTGTGGTTATTTTTTGACCGAAGAACCAAAAAAGATGCTGGTATAAAATGGGATCCCCGCCACCAGCAGGATCAAAAAAGGTTGTATTAAAGTTTCTATCAGTTAATAACATGGTAATTGCCCTTTTTTTTATGTTGTTTTTTTTTTCAGTTTTTTTTACCTTTTTTATCTGACAGTCCTGGGGCCTTGTCGGACAGTATTTGGCTTTTGTGGTGTCCGACAAGACAAAGTCCGGGGCCCTGTCTGACAAAAAAAGTGCTTACACCGGAAAGTCATATTTTTTTTTCATGCCCGGCGTGGTTTTGGACTATATCTTCATCTCTTTCTATTCATACCTGCTTTGATGCGCACAATTTAAGCAAACCCCGCATTGGTCAGATGTGCTTTGTGTAAGATCATGTCATAGATGCATCGCCAGTCACGCCAATCCGCGGCTTTTGCCCGAGGAAAGGCATCAAAGTAAGCAACCACATGGGCATGCCTGCCATGCTGCATGTGCGACTACGCCAATTTACTCTAGAAGCACTAACCTTGGAAAGTATAACTTGTGCCCCAATTTGCTCAAGCGTCGGTCTAGTCTCTATTTTCGTTTGTTTCTGCAGCTTACTCTATTCTAGCTCAAACGAAATGGAAACGCGCCGATATCTACTGGATATGGTGGTTCGAACCTGGAAGCTACCATAAAATCCCTAGGCAAAAGCGCAAAGCCAAACATTGGAAAACAAAGCATTCGGATCCTGCGGCATAAACAAGAGTGTTGTATCATATGCGTGCAACCAATCCATCAACCTGTAAAGTGTTTCGTGTTTGGAAGTACGCATAAAGCCATTGATTTCATGAATAACTCGAGCTATACCATCTAACGCATTGATAAAGAGCACGAAAGCCCCCTTTTTCGTCTGAATCGAGCCTGAGCCTAGAAACGCACGCAGCGATTCGGGCCGGACATTGTCAGACAGGGCCCCAAGCTTTGTCTTTAAAACTGATTTCAATGGAAGGGTATCGTCTCTGACCACGAGGGGTTCGATTTGCATAAGGTATGACCATGCAGCCATCCACTCTCAATCAAGCCGGCCGGCACCAAACTAATGTTTGGGTGGCAAAGGCACGAAAGGGGTTTTGGCCAGAGATGTTTGGCGTATAGTCTCTGAGGGGGAACCGTCATGGTTCGTTCCCTGCTGATTGTCCTTGCGGAGTTTCCAGCATATAGTCAAATTCGACCAAGGCATCGCTACCTCATCAGGCGCAAATACACCTGCCAGTACTGGAAGGGATAATAAAAGTAGGAAAGCTGTTACTAAAACAGACCACACAAATAGAGGTAATCTATGCATGGTCAATCCAGGGCCCCTCATATTGAAGATAGATAGGGTCAGTCAATGCTGCCCTCCGAACCATACGTGACAATTTATCGTCATACAGCTCTCCCTCAGAAAACTTAAATTGCTGAGTTTATTGTATCAAGTCTATCTCTATAACAGATGGGTTACTTTATAGAGAGGGCCAAGCCCGGGGCTTAACCGGGTTTACTGATAGGATGATATTATCTGAATTTCCTCCCTATTGAGCTCCCCCGCATGATAAGCTTCGTGGTGAGCTCCACATAATGGAATCTGTTTTCGTTTGTACGCCCCTAACCATTCCTGGTAAGTTGTCTTATTTATCCTAATTTTGGCTCGAACGTATCGAACAGCCCTTACGTGAAGCATCGCCACGTTCTTATCACCACAGATGGCGCAAACCTGCCCTAACCCAGACTTGTAAAGTTTCCCAGCCCAAGAACCCTGGATAACCGAATCCGGAGTAGCCATTGGACTCTTCATTTTGTAATGCTGTAGAACCTTATAGTTATTTGGAATGTTCAGGCTGCTCTTGGGATTTAGGCACAGAAAATTAGCTCCAAATTAATTGAAGGGTTTTTTTCTAGTTCGCAGGTTCTATTTCAAAGCTAGGGTTAGAGCGCATGAGTTAACTAGGAACCATATAACTTTTTGCAGATTTCCTCTATTACCCGCAAAGGAGTAATAGTTAAGCAGCCCTCTAATCTTATGATTGTAAAAAGCCAGGATATCAGAGTGCGATAGTCCCACTAGTCCTCTCATGGCAGTTGGGTACATTATAGTCATATGGGTTTTTTTTTAGAATCCCCTTGCCTTTAATTTGAACAGCAAGTCGGGAGCAAACATCATCGCTCGGGTGTGAGCTCTCCGTGTGATATTGGAACCTTTCATTGTGTAGAATGGCCTTCTGGGGGCTTTTTTACATTTAGCCCCTATAAAATCGAACCATTCGCTACTCAAATGTGTGATAAGAGTCTTATCCACATTTAGCTCTAGACCGCACGCTTGTTCAAGGAAGCTCTGGATCTCCGCTCTTATTTTATCGGAATCATTTCTGGTGCCGTAGATAACAACTACGAAATCGTCAGCGTATCTTATGTAACTTAATCGTCGGAAATTAGGATCAATCACATCATATTTAGGATTTCTCCTCATTTCCATCAGCATAGCTCTTCGAACCGCTGGATTATTAGAATATTTTATTTTTTTACGGAAGAACCTGTAGGTGGTATTTTCACGTCTATTAATCCCTTTCTTGAATCTGTTTTACATACTGAGCATGAATTGATCCAGTTCGTGTAAAACTATGTTACATAGGAGTGGACTCAAAACACTACCTTGGAGAGTACCCGAATGCGAATGGATGACCTTGCCGTTTTCTAGATCGATGTAACCTGCTTTCAGGGGTTTCATAATCAGTTCTAGGGTCCGTTGACATTTTATCAAGGCCGTCAGCCTTTTCATGATGGTGGAGTGTGGTATCTTGTCGAAGCAGTTAGATAATTCCCTGGAATAAGCCATGAATGGTGACTGCCTCTCAAATGGTTAAAACGTAGGGCAGAGTTACATGATCTCCCCGGTCTGCCATGAGAGCTGTCTAGAAATCGTTCTTCCCATATGGCTTCCAAGACTAATCGGAGTGCTTTTTGCACTATCTTTTCTCTTGGAGAGGCGATAACATCTCCCTAAGGTCGAGCACCTAATGCCTCTCCCTAAGGTCTCGTGTCCTGTCAGTTTTTTTTTTTGAGCTTTTTTTGTCTGACAGTCCCGGGCCCCTGTCGGACAGTTTTTTGTGGTGTCCGACAAAACAAAGTCCGGGGCCCTGTCTGACAAATAAAGTCCGGCTTTGGGGCCCTTCGACCCCAGGGGCCATTTCTATTTTTTACCGGGCTTAGGTATAAGTACTCTTCGGGCAGGTTCCATTTGGATCTGACCCTTGCTTATACGTTACGCAAGTTGTACAAAGCAATTCCAGTCTAGCCCATCTAAGATTTGACCATCTGATCCTGGAGTCATATTGCCAGTCTTCCCTTTGATACTCTCATAGCAGTGAACCAGAAACATTGGATTCGATATAATTCTTATAAGTCCATTATAGCGTCCCTGGTTATCTTTACAATTGTTCACCACTTTCTTAGCATATGTACTGGCGTCGCTCTGCCAACAATTCTTTCGGGTAAGCTGGCGAGAGGATTTGCCCGAGACATCTGAAGAACTATGGATCGTGTTCTGACTAGTCGCCTTCGTGGCCTGGCTGGGTTGCTTTCCCTTTCCCTCACTACTACGGGACCTCTGAGCCCGCGCATCGTCTGTTGAACGATGTGAAGCGGTTACTTCCCGTGGTTGCTCTATTTTCGTGTTTTCGCCCTGACCATCCTCAGGGCACCTAGTGGTGTAAGGTCCTTGCGCACTTCCTTGATTGCTCAACTCAGTTCCTATGTTGGAATTACTTGTGACTGTCCGACAGCCCTGACTGCTAACAACATCAGTCAAAGCTTTCGCCCAGAGGGATATCCCTGGGTTACTCCGCCACACACATACCGACGTATTCTGCTTGGGATATGTAGCCCCTTATCAGGCAGTGAGTGCGTATCAAGTTGGTTAACCTGACCTGGGCCACCCCAGCTAAGAGACACCACCAAGAAGGGCAGTCCCCTTTGGCGTCCCCTTTGACCAACTGCTCGCAAACATGATGGATTATTAGCTCAAGATGCCGCATTGACCTGCTGCACGTATTTCCCTATGGAAGTCAGACATACGCGCAGGAATATGGCTATTATTCCTAACCGAAAACGAGCCTCGCACGGCGCACTTGTTATAAAATTAATAGAACCTAAAATAGAGGAAACACCTGATAAATGAAGGCTAAAAATTGCTAAATCAACAGATCCTCCAGAATGACTGGTTATACCACTTAAGGGTGGATAGCATATGTGTTGGATAACCTCAGCGTTGTGATTGCTTAACGTTATACGCCATATATCTCTATATGGATCGGACTATACCTTTATCTATCATCTTGCCATGAAGCCTTTGGAGAATACTTCGGATCTGCTCGAGCTTTTCTCGATCCTTCTTATAGTAGACGGCTCTCGACCAGAGCTTCAGCTCCAATGATTTCATACCCTTGAATCGGCCTTGGAAGAGTTGGCTTATGCCAAGCACAGCCCTACTGTGAGTAGTCTCTAATCGATAGAAGTGTGGCCTTTCGATGATCTGAGTAGGTATGTGTAGCCTACGTCTTATAGCCTCTAATAAAGGCCTGTCTAACTTTTGAGTTAAGCCAAACGCGATAGAGATCCGTTGTTTGCCGTCTCTATTATACAAGAAGAAGGACCCTTCTGCCTCTATAAAGCCAGTAAGCCAATCGATGTCAACAGCCATATTTGCCGTCCAAACAGGATTGACATATGTCTCCGGAAGAGTAGCACTCCGCAATTGCTCACAGATGGAATACTTGTGCTCTGTCAAGAACTTTGGATCCTCCAAGATCCGATGGGCTTGACGAAACCTCTCGTAATGGAATTGCTTGCTTGTTAGGCATGGGTATTGATCAAAGATAGGAAATATTATCTCTGCTAGCTTCCTTCTATCCCGGATCCGATACACTCCTATGGTCTTATGCATATTAACGGACCCTACACCAAGTATCTTCTTGATGTAATACAAGATCCGTAGATTGTACTTGCCTTGAGCAATGGAGAAGTTAAGGTTGTACTTGCCGTTTTGAAGCACAATGCTAAAGCAGCCATCTCCGTCTGTCATACCAACAAGCCATCTGGAAAATGATAGATATTCTGCGTTGAGTCTCTGATGGGGGGGCCCCCCCCAGGCGGGTTGTCCCCTTGTAGAAAAGGTTTTTGCTTTTGGTCTTAATTGAAAAGGCCTGCGGCCTGACTGAGCACTTTTCTCTGTAGTGAGGATGTTCCCGCATCGAGCAGAAAGATTGTTCCCTATGTTTCCACAGGGCACGGCCTCTTTTTTGACCGTCCACCCTGAACCGCACATGGAAGCTCCTTATGGAAGAGTCTAATCGGCATTTAGCCAGTACAGATTTGGAAAGCTAAAATATTTTCGACCAGTATTCATAGTAGCTTTCAAAGCTATTATTTTTTGGGGACCCGACGCGCTCTTGTGAAGTTTGCTTTTATGCAAAAAGCAAACGCGTGACCAATCACGGAAGTCGATATATTTGGCGCAGGGAACCCTTAGAAAATAAGTCTCTAACAGGTTTCTTGATTCCAGGTTGGTGCCATAAACACGGAAGGAACCCCCGCCCCCCCGGGTACTCACGGGTTTAAAACTTCGGGGTGGTGCAGCGCATTGCCCAAGCAATGGTTGTCATCACATGTTGCAACAAAGCGAGATCTGATACGCCTTTCACACTTTGTGTGAAACAAAACCGTATATGCATGCGGATGCAACAGCTTTTTTTTTACGGATGTCGTATTGAACAGCAAAGTGGCCGTCCGCCTCGAACATCCCCGAAACCCACCATTGGACAAGATGGGGCGCTGTTATCGATCTCTAATAGAGGTCGCGGAGTCCCCGTGTATTCACGACAATTGAACCCTTCAATCATACGGTGAAGCGCTTCAATTTTGGGGGTGCGCATCTTGCCGTTGACGCGGGTCACTATTTTTAATACTGCAGGCATATTGTGCACCCGAATCATCTGCCTAAATAGTTAACATCGTATAACACGGCACCTCCAATCCTTGTGCGAAGCTTTTGAGCAAAGGGCTCAGCTTCACAACGGAACACAATCTTGACGTTGGGATACCGACCCCCACAGCCCCTATCACTTTCAGGAGTTATTAGAGAACCATCCCCTTTGATTAAACCAGCCAAATAAGCATCAAGCTTATCGCCGGGTGCCTGATATTTGCCCGAACTAGACTCTTCTGGAGTTTCTTGGACTATTTCTTTAAGCTGGAAGCTCGCTTCACGTATAGTCTCTGAGGGGGTATTTTATACTTCCCTGCTGATTGTCCAGAGGATTTCCAGCATATAGTGAAGTTTTTGGGGTGGGCTGCGGCTTTAGCAACCCACCTCTACTAAGGCTGAGCTTAGAAGAAGTAACAATGACGGTGGCAAAAGCCAAAATGAAATATTATTTAATCTAGGGAATGCCATATCCGGACTTCCTATAAGAATAGGAACAAACCAATTACCAAAACCACCTATCATCGCCGGCATAACCATAAAGAAGATCATTAAAAAAGCGTGAGCTGTTATTAACAGTAGGGGTCAGTCAGGTCTTTCAACACAGCTGCCCTCAGAACCGTACGTGAGGCTTTCACCTCAAACGGCTCGCAACTCCGGTCTCCACTTATTGCTATGAACTTTCAATCTTACAATTGAACATCTCTCCATGGATCGTGTACAAAGACAGTGCTAACATTTCCGACTCAGATAACTGGCCGTTGTGATACGCACTGTGATGGTGAGAACAGAGGGGGGTCTGCTTCCGTTTCAAGGCGCCCTTCCACTCAGAATAAGCGGAAGTGACGTATCGGATCCTGGCCTTAAGGTCTTTGACATAACGGATATGATGCATCTCGACTTTCGTTGATCCGCAAAGAGCACATGTTCTAAAAAGAGCGGATCGGGTCGACCTCCAGCTAATATCAATAACCTGCTCAGCCCGGGGAATCGGACTAGGATTGTATAAGTGTATGGCTTTGTAGGCGCTTGGTCGAAATAGACTCATACCCGTAGCAGGACAGGTAAGGCACTTACCGAAGCGGTGAAAAGTCTTACTAGCTGTCTTCAGTTTGTATTTTAAAGCGAGAGTCAGGGCACAGGACATATGCAACACATGTACAATCTGATTAAGACTACTGCGATTCGACGCGAACGAGTAGTAATTCAGGGTTCCCCGGACTTTCTGATTGTATAATTCTAAAATGTCTGCATGATCCAATGGGGTTAGATTCCTCCTCGCCGTGGGTACATGTTTCCCCATTTCATTCCGTTTTACAAAACCTTTCTCTTTTAATTTGTAAAAAAGGTTCGTAATGGGGGCACAAAACCGAAGACGTTCTGTTGAACGCTGCTTAATCGTCTTGCCTCTTACCGTGCGCACATGGAAGATCCGATGACGAGATCGGGTGCGTTTGCAGTATGTACCTAAAAAATGGAATCCCTTTTTTGCAAGGTGTGAGACCACGGTTTTCTCTAAACTAAGCTCTAACCCAAGACTCCGGTGCAGAAAGTTTTGTAACGACGCTTGAATCGCGAAAGTTTCTAACCGAGTTCCGCTTACTAAAATGACAAAGTCATCGGCATATCGTACATAGAAAATTCTTCGAAAGTAAGGGTCCAAGGGATCTTTCGACGGGATTAATCTGCGCTTAATCAGGAGAGATCTATCCTGTCTGTTCGCATTCATACGACGAGTCAATAGCTTGTACTCTGGGTTAATTCTTCTACTTTTGCCCTTGTTAAATCGATCACGAAGTTTCATCACAAATTCGTCGAGGTGATGTAGTATGATATTGCAGAGGAGCGGACTCAGCACCGAGCCCTGCGAAGTGCCTTCGTCTAAACTTATGACCTGACCGGAAGTAGGATCCTTGTAACCCGCACGGAGAGCCCTTTGGAGTAATTCGAGCGTACGATGACACTTGACCTTTTGCGAAATTTTGTGAAGGATCACTTTATGAGGTATCGAATCAAAAAACTTTCGAATGTTTCCCTCCACAACCCAAGGATAGTGACCTCCCTCTAAGCAGAGCCTCTTTAATGCTGTGTGACAGCTTCGGTGGATACGAAATCCATGCGAGCAATCTAGAAAAATAGGTTCATAGATGGCCTCAAGCACAAGCTGTAAGGCCTTTTGTACGATCCCGTAGCACTTTTTTTGTTTGACAGGGCTGTTGAGAGGCCGCTTCTCCTTTTTGCCGGGCTTTGTAATTCTTCGCGCGGGCGAGAACTCAAACTGGCCCTTCTTCAGTTTCTCACCTACTTGTACAAACCATTCTGGACCATCCAAAGGTTTCGCATCAGACCCGGGGGTCCCTGGCTTACCTCGGATGGATTCATAGCACAAGGCCAAAAATGTAGGGTCTGATATGATATGAATCAGCCCATTGTATCTATTGTCCGGGCCTAAATAAGCTTGAATCTGTTCCGAAACGGACATACGGACACGGTCGGACCAGTCAGATTTGGGGGCTGAGCGGGCGGAGCCGTTGGAACGAGACGATGTTTCGTTATCCGAGACCTCCGGGAAAGAACAGTACGATCGAGAGCTAGGCTCCTTAACTGCCAGGCTGGATTGCAAAAATCCGAAGCTATTACGGGCCCTCCGAACCCCACCCCGATTAGGGCGGGTTATTTCCCCGGCTCCTACATAGTCCTTGTTCTTCGTGTCCGGAAGACACTTCGATCCTTTCTTCGTAAAGCCAAGAAAGATCTTAGATCCTGAAGAGTTAGGCCCTTGCGCAATTAGCTGATTACTCAGCTGGTATCTGTGTAGAGTGCCCCACATTTTTCCAGGGACTGTGCACACACAATGTATTGTGCACAGTTCTGACCTCCGTAGAGGCTTACTTATCGTGCTCTTGCCATAATGTGCTGCTTGAGACAAGAGGTCTACTGTAATACGAGCATTGCGTGTCAAGTCAGTTATCCTGGCCCTACCTTCTGCTCTCTCAGGGCGTCCTAGCGGTGGCAGCCCAGCCGTTCCCCGATTGAAACTTGCTGCTCCCGAGTAAGCCATATTACTATGGCGTCTCTGCAAGTTGAGCCTGTGCCCTAGCTTGTTAGCTAGCCTGGATGGCACAAAGAAGAGTGGATAGCTCTTCTTGTCGGACGATGTATATCCGGGCGCACCATTATAAAGTTGATGATTTCCACCAAGAATTTGATTGCCGGGTTGTGCTAATTCCATACGAATTAGTACTGAAAAGCATGTACCCATTACTCCAGCAATGGCACCGAAAATTAAATATAGAGTACCTATATCTGTCGAGTAAAGGATTAGCCCTTCTCGTGGAACCGTGCTTGATAGTCTTCCATCACACGGCTCTCCAAGAACCTACTCTCGATTGGACGTATACACTTGGAATTTTATCGGCCCTACTCCCAATCCAGTCCCCCAAACTTAAATTCCCTCTTGTGCAATTTATCGTGATGATACGTACACAAAGGTATTTGCTTTCTATTTATGGCAACCTTGAACGCATCCATTCCCGTAACCCTCTTATTCTTTTTGGTCACTACTGTTATCCTCCCAAAAGCATCCAGGTGCCTCTTGCGCACCATGGTGCATTTCCACCTTATGCTCGAAGCGCCCTTTCACAGAGCACCGCAATGCACGGGAGCGCCTGAACGTGGCGTAAATACGGTCCAGAGTCCGCATATCAGAGCCACATGGGATGTCCCTCAAGAACATTCTGCCCATCCGTCGAATTTCGTTGGAGCTTAGAAAGCTTATTATTTTTTCCCCCTCGTCATCCTTTATGACCATATCTATCGATAATGCCCTGATGAGCTTCGTCGCCGATGTCTTATGTTTCCCGGCCATTGTGTGTATCAAGGACCAGCGTAAGAAATAATCCACGTAGTCTCGTACCTTGTAGAAATTAGCACAACAACGGTAGTAATTCAATAGGTCTCGGGCTACGGAGTTAAACCAAAGCACAATGTCTTCGTCGTTGAGTTGAATCAATCTAACCACACAACAAGGTTTGTTATTCTCCGTAATAAGGCCCCGCAATTTAAGCCTTTTCCTTATCTCCTTTAATGGGGCCAAAATTTGCAGAGGTAGCGCCTGGTATCTTCCCACGTGTTCTCGTCGAGCCTTCTCCCTATCTTTATCAAAAGGGGTTCGGACTTCACACTCATCGCACCACTTGTCGAGTTTCCTCTCAAGGTTATCCATTGCTTCCCGCGCCTCATCCGGGGCGAAGTCTAGCCTGCTCGCTAAAGCCAAGTGGAAGTTTTTATGCGAGTCCCGAATGTCGCTTACTAGCTCGTTATCGGCTCGCATCTCTCTTAACAAGGCTTTAGCTAACTCCGCCATTTCCGGGTCTTTGTATTTGGGACTCAGGAGTTTTGCCAGCCCCGCAGAGTTCTGCTTCCTCGACAATTGACCGAGCGCCCTAACCAAGGCATCGTGGACCAAGGAGTCTTGGCGTTTCCGTTTTTGTACTTTTAGGGTAAAGATACGGTTCCTAACCCTGCGTCGCTTCTCCATGGCCTTGCCGAATCTCCTTCGAAGTTTCGAGTAGGGCACAACCTTGATCTCCATTCCCATAAATTTAACGCTTTCGGCGCTTATGTGGGATATATAACCTCCGGTGAGTTCCAGGTGCAGCTCCGAATGAACGAACTGCACAATCCTACTCTTGACCGTGACCACCAGTTCCCTGGGTCCGGCAATACCTAGTAGGAAATTCCCCGCATATCGAACGTAAAATGCGCGTGCGTAGTTGGGGTCCTTCCTCTCAGTCGGGGACAGTCCCCGGGCGCCCTGTCTACGAACCCTCATGATTTCCGCCTGCGGGGTCAGCGCTCTGAACGCCTTCGTTCTGGGCGCCCTCGTAGCCCCCGTGGTCCTTTTGTCGACTCTTCGCTTGCGGCTTCGTGAGAGTTCATTAGCCATCTTGGCAACTTCTTGGTCCAATTCGTGCAAGTAAATATTACAAAGTAGAGGGGCGAGGGCCCAGGGGGGACTCGACCAACGGGAGAGGACTGATCCTTGAAGGGGGTCTGGACCGCCAAGCTCGCCGCCAACAAGTCCCGCGGTGAACAGTTTATGCACGAGATCCATCCACCTCTGATCTTCTATATCCTTTTGTAAGATGAAGACCAGCTTGTGTCGATCCATGGAATTGAAGCACCTTTTTATGTCAAATTCAAGGAACCACGACGCTCCTGTCCATTTCAGGCAAATTTGTTCTAACCCCGAGTGACACCCTCTTCCGGGACGGAACCCGTGGGAGGTGTCGAGGAATCTAGGTTCGTATATATGTTCCATGACTATTTTCATGGCTTGCTGAACAATATTGTCGCTCCCAATAGTTAAAGGTCTGAATTCCCTGGGCTTGTTAGGCGTGGGGATCATAATACTAGGTGCGGCGGCTTTGAAGCGAAACTGTTCGCTTCGAAGTAATTCGGCGGTTCGAAAGAACCACGCCCGATCTATACTTTCCAGGGGCGAAGCCACTCGACGAATAAAGAGGTTTTCCCTTTCCTCGCCCCCCTCCGGGGTCATGTTACCCGTGTGGGACTTAATCTGTTCATAGGCTGCAATCAAGAAGTTCGGGTCCGTGCATATGGAGTAGATGTTTTCAAATTTCCCGGATTTTTCGTTCCGTTCGAGAGTTTCGAGTTTCCGCCTCCAACCACCACCGTCCATATGGACGGTTACAGCAGGGGGTTCATTACCCGACCGGTTCTCAGTTGAGTCACTATCCCGTCCGCCATTGGCATGGGGTTTACAACTCATCCTGGGGCGTGACCCGGCCTCACCCTCGCCGCCGTCATCCCTAAATCGCGCAGAATGGCTTGTCTTACCTAGCGCATCAGGTGAGCTTGTAGCATCACCGCAGTACGAGCGGTTCGTTCCGGTTCTCAGGGACGCTCCTTTCTCCCCACAAAGTAAGATATTCGGATGAGAACGGCACTCGTAAGCCGTAGGCAGAAAACCGCCTACGCTCCACAGAAACGGAGGGCGCATCGTTAGTATTCGTTTCCCTAGACTTACCAGACCGTCTACCCCAACGCAGGACATCACTCTCCTACTAACTTTCGGCTGAGTTGCGTGGGGTTTAGCACCAGTCGTCCCGGCGCGGGTTGACCCAGCGATTATAGCATGCATAGCGTCGCACTTGTGGTTCGTGGAAAACAGCCATCTTTGTGCAAAATTGTTCATTTCGGAACCCCATCTTTCAATAATACCATGCTTTGTTGAACTAGTTTTGACTGATGTTTTCGCAATTTGGAAAAGCGAAATTCGTCACAAACTGTTTCGCGAAAACAAGTTACTATCTTCTCCTGTAAACTGATACGAGAATGCTCTTGAATAGCTAACAGTGTTTTTAACTTTTGCTCTATTTGTTGGCATAACACAGATTTAACTGTCTGTTTGCACTTTGGCGCACAGCGCGTAACCATATCATTTATACATGATTCTCCAATCATTTGTGTACTTGAACGCAAGCTTATACTACGTAATTCATGCTTTTTTTTGAATTCGGACAACATAGCTTCTTGATAACTCATCCATTGCTGTAAATCGGAAAGAAGAGCTTCGCTTCTCGCATCAAAAATAGCTTTGATAGTTTCACCA